AAAATGGCTATGCAAATTGCACATTTTTAACATAATTTACTGGTAAACCGACACAGAATCTCCTTTATAATCACACATGAGCACATTTTGAGCATGCAGCTCCGACACATGCTTCACTCTGTCATCCGGACTCTCCTCTCAACTCGAATTTCATGCTTTTCTCTTTTATTTTTTTCCATGGGCGGCCCTTGTTTTATAGAAATTGATTCGGATATATCTCCTGGAGCTGGTGTGGGTTCACTGTCATTTTCAATCTCATAACTATAGGAAGTACTTACATTCATCGACTTTCCTATGGCAAGCCCTAATTCTTCTTTTGTTCCGGTCATCTAAAAAAGAAAAACCTTTGTTTGAGTGGAAAGGAAGCCTTGTTCAAGTGTATTCGACTTGTATAAGAGCCACGCTCCAGTTGCCTGAAGATAAAAAATTGCATTATTGAATGAATAGGAAAAAAAATGAGTAACATTGTTGCTGCTCTACCATTAGATAATAAAGCACAACGCTGCTAATTGCTCTGTTACAGCTACAATTCATCATCCATCCCTGTTATTCACCCAAAATAACATTATATGACTATAACCACAGTTAACAAAATGACAAACCAAAGTTATACAAAACCAGCACATCTATGCACAAAAAAAGCCTAGCATGCTTCCTCCGTCTTTGACGTATAAACTGAAAATGGAGATAAAGAAACAATACTTAAGTTACGTACTTGTAAAGTAGCCAGAAGAGAATCTCTTGACAAGCCCGAATGCAATGAAAGCTCGATCAGATTGACCGTAACCGAGCAATTTGTAGTTATCCATACCTCCTTATCTTCCTGATCTGATAGATAGGGTCTGCCTTCCACAAAAGCTTCAGGAAGAACAAGTGAAGAGGACGCAACTGCAGCAGTGCTTCTGGTGGTGGGCGATTCATCATAAAGGGAAGGCACGATATTTGGAGTCTAAGAGAAGTTGGACGATGCACACTCAGTTATGATTTCATACTCCCGGGTGGATAATGATGCTTTTCAAACTTCCATCTGCATACAGATTAAAAAAATGCATCCCGCAAATCTTCTGTCTCTATTTTGGAAACTTAAGTGAGCATAATTATACGGGCGTTTGTGCCACTATATTTGAATTCCAAAAAAATTCTTTATTGGTTGGAAAAGTAGGGAAGTCAAAATAGATTTTCCCCATCGTTTTTTCTTGTTTTGCAAGGGCGAAGCTGAGAGTTTGAAGGTTCTTTGCAAGGGGGGGTGGTTATCCATCCTCGTTTGAATTACCTTATAAGCTGGATTCGCTTGTCCTGAAGAATACTTGTATCAGCAATAGCCAAGCCAGACGCCTTGAAAACCTATCAAAAGAAATCCAACACAATAATCACAACGCAAACATTGTGTTCTAGCAAATGCTCTCTATTCTTAACTCCCCAATAGTTGATGCTACCCTTACCAGCCATAAGGACCCAAAGAGGAAGCGTGTTGCAACTCGGTTTAAGGATTCATTCTCAGAACACCTTTGCTATGCTCACCACCTTCAATGATATAAGGTGGTGTTCATGTTAAGTACTGGGGGCAGTTTTTATTGTAGATATGCTACTTCGAATCAATGTTTTTCCTTCATTTATATTTATTTTGTTTTTCTTTTTTCTTGGTAGATGTGCACAAAAGTAGTCCTTCTATGCGTACCAAAGCATAGAGCGGTGTTCTTTATAAAGTACCATTTCTTCTCTGATTTTTCAGACATGAATGGTGTAGGCCAATTAAAAGGGAGAGATGGAATAGAACTCCGAGTAGGTAGGGCTATCCTTTGAAATAAGCCTACCTAAATAGCAGCTTAAGGAGAAATGCAAATGAGTTGAATCAGTTTGACCAGGTTTTCACATTCAACCAAAGAAGTCTCGGGCTTTTTTTAAACCAAATCGTTTTAACTTCTCATATATCCCCCACTAACATTGCTCTAGTCCAAAAATAGGAGAACCCTTACAAAGTCACAGATTAAAGACCGATCAGTGTCTCCAATGTCCTCTATAAGACCATTAGATCCTAGCTGCTAATAGGATTAAGCCTTTCCTCGCCTCGCTTGTCTCTCTCTCTCTCACACGCAAGCTGTCTTCTTACTTACCGGGAAGATAGATTAGTGATAACATCATCTCCATAAAAGAGGTAATGCATTCCTTCTCCCAAAAAAGCAACAAAGAGCAAGCATTCCTCATCAAAACTTATCTAACTAAGGCGATCTTATGAACTGGCAATACCTAACCCTAAATCACCAAACTTGCGGGTTCCCGGCGGCGTTTCCTTAGTCATGGCTTGTGTTACTTCGGTGAGCTACACTGTGCAATTTAATTGGCATGGTCACGGCTTCTTCAATCCTAAACGGGGATTTCGGATAGGGCTAGGCATCTGGCCGGAATATGCTTATGTTCCGGGATATGCATTCGAGGGTAGAGCTAGGTCTAGCTAGGGATGCGTTGTATGATGATAAGGGTTTAAGTACGTAATGTGTGCTGTTGGGATTCAGAAAAAGCAGGTAGTAGTAATTTGTTTGGATTCTTTTGATGTGTTTTTCTAGAACTGGTATGTTGCACTCGTGTTCTGTAATGTGTGCTAAAGTGGTATGTGCTGTTGCCTTGCTTATGTTCTGTGCATTGCAGGCTTTAATTGTGTGATGGTTTGTTTCTCGGACAGATAACTAGTAAACAGCTTAAAAAAGAAGGAATGAGATAGCTGAAGCCAAAGCCACATGATCGGATCTTGAAGGAAAAAGCCGATGTTAGCAAGATAGATCCTAGTGCTCATGTCAAGAGAGGCTGCCAATAACCACTATCCCAGATTCCATGCAAGTGCTAGAATCCGATCTTACTCCTCACGCTGGCAAGGAAAGCTGCTGACTCTTAAGGTAGGCCTTTTAACCCAAGAGCGGATATGGAATGAGATGTTAGCTCAGACTTTGATAACTACTGGAGTTAGTTCATCGAATTGGCTTTTCTTGGAACTAGGGAAAGTAGTTGTTGTAAGCCAAGGACAGGACTAGAAACAGGAGCTAGGCATGGGACAGGCTTGTTAGGACTAAGGCTGCTAGCAAGGTATAGTAGTATTTCAAAGAAGCAATGGTATTCACAGATAGTAAACTACTAGCCAAGAGAAGCAAGGTGTAATAGGTAAGCTGGATAGACAAGGAACGTCAAGTGAGTAGGCCTGATCGAAAGACCGGTATAGCAGATATGTACCGGTTTAGTACGAGTAAGCTGGCCAAGTATAGGGCTATGCGTTATAGGTCTAAAAGGAAAAGGCCTTTGTTGTTGGTAGGGGATAGGCATTCACCGATGTCAAGTAGGTCAACAAGTAGGTGTGATTTAGAAGCTTGGTATGCAAAGGTATATGCAGAATAGCCAAGTAAAGTAATTGGTATAGTTGTAGGTACCGGTCAAGTAGTAGCTTCTTGTTTGTGAGGAGTAGTTTCCAAAACATGGAATAGCCGAGTAGACATGGTAAAGAATAGGTGTTTATGCATTCGAGGATGCTTACACACACCAGCCTGTTATGGTTCCAGAAGCAAGAAGAAAAGTAGCATATAACTAGAGGAGCGTTACACTTCAAAGTAAAATCCAGTAAAAGCACGAATTCTAAGCGAGCGAGACTTGGGGCAAGCTTATACCTCAGATTGAAAGCCGGAGCCCACCCGGGTTCGGATGGGGAGATAACCATGTGGTACGAGACCATGCAGCAACTATTTGGCGACTTGACTCTATTGGTAAGTTTCTCAGTCTCATTTCGAATGGATAGCTAAGCAGAGGCTTTACTACGCGGACTAGGTCAGCTTAAGATAGGAAGCAGCTTACATAAACTCATGCATCAACTCACTCATTTCCGAAGAAGCCTTCCTACTTTTGTTATGGTCTAGATCCCATAATATGACTCGACCATTCTGAATTCTCACCTGGGTCAGTTAGGGAAATATATTCCCTCTCTAGAGTTTCACATAGCCGGCTCGGAGCGTAGCTCAAGACCTTATCCTATAATTGATAGGGATACACCTTTGTATACCTAGCGTTCTCGTTCAAAGGTCTGTCCCATGCTTCTTTCTAGACTTGTTAGCCTGTCTCTTCTCAACGTTACGCATCCGTGATGAAAGCCTATCCCGTGTCACTAACCCTAGCCCTATCCAACCAAGCCTTGTGACTCTTCCTCAAAAGCCTATTCCTAGTAGCTATCCCATATATACGCATATCTTGGCAACAACTACTATCCGTGAATGAATAAAGCCGTGTAACGTTACGTATAACCTTTCTATGCCTATTTTGGTTATTACGCATAAACCTATCTAGGCTACTTGACTTAACCATGCCTATACCTTGGTTCCATACTCAACTCAAAAAGGGCTATCTTCTTCTTTCCTTGCTAGCTTACCGGTGATTTGCTATTCACGCCTATAAACTATTCCTTGGCTACTACTACTTTGATACCATATTCCTCGGCATTTGGTTCTTCCTTGACTTTCCTTACCTGTTAATACCGGCGCAACCTTATTCCTTCCTTCTATCTATACCGGTGCTACTCTGTAGCCCATGCTTCGGGCACTCGTGACTGCCTGTCCCTGGCGCAGGCCCATATCGCTTATCTTGACTGACCCGGAACTCAGCTATTTCTAGTCCATGAATACCTCGTGCATGCTTTGTTTTGCTTACTTTTCCGGTGCTTTTTACTAAACCGGCCTGCCTATTTGACTTGCCTAACAAACCTATACCTATTAATCAAAACTCAAACGTAACCATACACCTCTCTCGGCCGGAACGTTGCTTCTCCTTCCTTTCCTTACCGTGAAAACTCCTTATCTTTCGTTCATGCCTACTTGCCTTGTTCCTATCCATACACATCTATTGCTTGTATACCTCAAAGCATAGATGAATAAGCCTATCTCGGTGTATAAATAAACTCGTGCTTCTATTAGTTACACATACCTTGAATGCATATCTTGTATGGTTAGAACTATACCTACTTGCTATTCCCACTACTAAATGGACTGATCACGCATCCCTAGTAGCTTACCAAGCGGCGACCAAAGAAAATACAATTGGAGATAGATAGCAAATGACTTACTTCTATGGACCTGTCTACCAAGTCTATGGTCCAGATGCTTTTCCGATACCAGTAGAATACCGGACCGAGTCGGGTAACAAAGGGTGGGACACCTGCAAGTGTTAAGTTTGTCTAGAAAAGGCAAAACAAGCAGACTGAGCTCCAGTTATAAGAAGAAAGAAGATGGGGCCCTACCTAGTCCAGAGTATCAAGGAGCCCGGGCAGAACTCTACAAGAAGAAGGGAGCAGAAGTCATCTCATCAGTACAGGAAAGACATGATAAGAAGCATCCCGAAGTCGGCTTAAGCAGTCAATATTAAGAGAAGAGACGAGTACCATTCTTCTATTAAATAAAGTCACTCATCAAGTAAGACACCAAGTCATATTCTCGGTGAGTTAGTTTCCATTTCCTCATCTGATAACACCTCCTCACAAGCCCCATTAGACTGAACACTCATATGCCTATGCCAGGTAAGAAATGCCTTGAGATTAATACCTTGCCCTACTATATGTCCTAACTGCCCTACTAATCCGAGTACTAGTCTGACCTAGAAGCCCTACTACTCTAGCAAGCCATAGTCAATCTTATTCTTATATAGATAGGAACGTTTACCTCAGCTTACACCTACTTGAAACGAATACCTATTTTCTTCATTAAAAAGTCATCTCTAGGTTATTAAAACTTTCCCTATTGCCTATCTTACCTATGCAAAGAAATAAACTTATACATATATGATATAGAGTTATGCTTGAGAAAAGAACTAGCTGTCTTGCCTACTTGACTAAGCCTATGTGTATGTACCTATTCATTCCCAAGCAGGTGGTGAGCCAGAGGCAGAAAGGAGAACTAGAAGATCAACGAATACATATCTATTGGAAATTTACTCTTTACTAGTTTCATATAGCTATATTCGGTACAAGAAGGCATAGGACAGGCCCAAAATCCATTCGTTGACTTACTTCACTTCTTATACTTTCTGTTTTCTCACTTTTCAATACTGCTTGATCTTCTTGAGAATGCAGAAAAGACACAAGAGAGAGCAAATCCACTATATATGAAACATATGTCACAACATTATATATGATATTATTAATTAACTGAATTTACTACTTTTATAACTGAATTTTATATTCATTTGAAGAATTAACTGAAAAAGAAAACTCATAGACATTTCTGAAAAGAAAAAGTGTAATTAGTTTTAGTAGTCAGTCCCAACTGGAGAAAAGACTGAGAGGCAAGCGTGGTCTCCAAGGATTTCATGCAAACTATGTACGATCAGCAGCAACATCGATCTGCAACAATAAAAAAGAAATAAGAGAAATGTCTTTCTTTTGCTCTTTAAGGCATTCATTGCCCATGCATGCGGGGTTAGTGCCGTGCATTACCTGGTTGACGCCATTAACTCCCTTCATTTTCCAATTCTGTTTTGCAGTAAGGCAGGTTCAAACAAAGTTTTCAATTTAGAAGTTGCCAGATTGAAACTTCCACATTCATAGGTGGACACTTAATTATTGTTAGGTCGACCCTTCAACATTCCCAATTTGACACTTGCTTATTTTTATGTTTACCTTAATAACACTAGATTAACACTTGAATTTCATCAGGTTGACAATTGTATATTCCTAGGTTAACAATTGCTTATGTTCTGGTTGACAGCACTAGGTTAATTGAGACTAAATTTATCTTTTTTTATCCAAATAACACCATTACGGAGAGGTGGGGACTGAGTTCTCTTTGCTTAGTGCCAAGTGACTTGCTTTACCCGCAAATACTCTTTTGTTTACGCAACAATCATTACCACTGTCCGAAAAGGAAATCAGAATGAGTGATGGGAATCTTACCTCTGCCATGCCTGTAGTAACCCGCAAGGTTATGAGAGAAGAAGCGACTGAGCCCTCTACTTAGCACCTCTTCAGCAATGATGAAAAGGGAAGGTAAAACAGCCTCAATAGCATAACCTGTTCGAATCAGGGAGGCAAATGTGACAATGAAAAAAGCAAATCTTCCTCCCTTCAAGTACCTAGACGTCAGAATGGGTCTAATAATAAGCCAATCGTCCTGCTCTATCCATCTTACCAAGTGTTTGGCTCGGAACGGAATCCTACCCTGCATCGTCGAAATGTCCCGAATCAGGGTGGATCAGTCGAGTTACCAAAGTCCCGCCCGATGGGCAATTGGCAACTAAGATCAAAATCCATGGTTTCGTCTACCAGTGAGTAAACAAGACGGGGGGTCAAGTTGGGTCTCAATAAAGACAGTCCGACAAGTACGTTGTCCATTGCTTCAAGGAGGTTGGTAGCCAGAAAATCAAGTCAGTGGAAGGACAGGCTTGACGAGGGGGCTAGTTAGGATCAAATCAAGGGCTGGTAAGAGCTCCTGCTTACCTCTCCCCTATGATCCCTGGAGATAGACCGGTGCCGCTTTTCCTGCATAAAGTCGGGAAGGGTGGACTCCAAGATGTATTCTCTGGCGTCATCGAGTCTTATCTTATATCCGATCCAGTTAGTCTTGATGTAGCTTATGATTATCTGGTTGACGTCAGCGAGAATCTTCTCCCGGATCTCTCTTTGATGGTACAAGAGATGTCATTCATGGGCGTGTCGCCTCCTTGGCTGCTGGTGCGGTAAAGCGAAGGTTCTGCATCACTATGTATGTGAAGGAATTCTTAGAGGAAAAGTCTTATGGTGCTAGGGTAGGGCAAGGAGTGAAATTGTAAGGCAAGTCTAAGCAAACTACATATGTAGTAGTCTCTTCTCTTGTTACTAAGGAATATAGCTACGGGCTTTGGGAAAAGTCAACATATTGGTAAGGCATTGACAGCAGCTCTCATTCACTTAGGGCTAGGGTTAGACATATTAGATAGGTGGGCTTCGTCGATAGTAAATAAAGGTCTTGTTATAGGGCGACGGACTAGCATCTCTTGTCTGAGTTTCTGTATTATGTTCCCTTCCTCTTCTCTGCTATTGAATGAATCTGTTCTATGAGTTCTTTCTCCGGAATCTAGCTAGCTAGGCTAGGGAATAGGACTTGTGAGGAGTCAGAATAGAGATGAGTTTCTTAAGCCAAATAGTAGGGATAGGTAATTAAGGAAAATAGGTATGAATTGGCATATTCAGTCATTAAAGTTTCCGCCTACTTTCATTCATTCCCGACGTCTGTCTAGTTAATGTTGTCCAAAGTGCAAAGTAAGTTGTTGGGCGGCTAATGGTGCTAAAGGTAAGGTGGGTGTTTAAGGCTCAACACGAGATCGACCGATAGCTTTCAAGCCCGTAAGCAGAAGTGCCATAGATAGATCTTTTTGAGGCAGAGTGACGTTAGAAGGTCAGGTATAAGGTGCTACGCTTAGTATGTCTCAAAGGTCAGTGCCAAGGGCGGGCTCAAGGCGTAAGCAATACGCAAAGGTACCGTGCGGGCCTCTCTTCTTTCTCTCTCAGGCAAAGAAATGTTCTTTGAAGCTGCTTCAAGGTAGACTGCTTAAGCAGAGGTTGTTGTTGGCGTGAGTGAAGGCCTTCCTTCCAGTGGACATGACGAAGCTGGAACTTATTACGAAAGCATAATGGTTTTAAAGGCGCCGGACGTAGGGCATCAGCAGTGGAAGCCAAATATGCCACCGAGCAAAGGTTCGTGAGAATTCAAGGCTTCCTTAAAGAAGTGACCAAAAGAAAGGATAGAGAGGCAGTGAAAAGCATAGTCGACGAAATGACCGAATTTGGCTATCGTCACAGTTGTGCTAGTAATTTTCCCCAGCGAGTGGATCCTTTGAAGAAGTAACTTAAGAAGGAAGAAGCTCGGTACAGATAGGAAAAAAAGGGAAGCTTTCAACCAGTACTCCAGTAAACATAATAAACTCAGACATAGGTTTATCCTTTTCTACCTATATTCAAGAAGCCTATCCCGAAAGAAGCCTATTCCAAAGCAATGACATTTCACTGCACGAGTACATTAGTAAATAAAAGAAACAACACTATATAGGATGCCAACCTATTCTTTGACACAACAGACATCTTAATCAATAAAGTCATGCTATGTGGCCTATTCAAAGTCAATAAAAACTTATATTTAGTAGAGTTCATATCGCCCGCCGTATAGTAGAGTCACAGTAGTAGTAAGAAGTGCTAGTTTCGTAGAGTTCTCCCCATAAGAAGAAGACCCAATGCCTATATTTCCTTTTCCCTTCCCCTATCCCCTATACTTTAGATCCTAGCATGAAATTGATTCTCCAAGGGGCTCCACAAATTAACAAGGATCAATGCTCTCTCCTTGCCGTTCAACAACATGAAACCAGCATTACTGTACGCTGATGATGCACTATTTTTTCTCAGACCAAACGAACAAAAGTTGCAGATCCTTACCTGTTTGTTAATTGCATTTCAAAACATCTCGGCAAGGGCCTCAACAAATAAGAATTGCTCAGCTCTGCTAGAAAGTCGGCTAGAGCCTGCCCTTTGATAGCCAGGCATATATGTGAGGTCAAATTCCGTTAAGACGATCGCCCATTTTGCCAAGCAAGAAAACGGGGCAAGAAAATGGATGCGCGTGCTAACGCGCAACGGCTTTCGCGCAGTGCAGCCGTTGCTTGTTTGCGCGTGCTAACGGCGCGCTAGCGCTAGTGTGCTCAATCCGTTGCTTGTTGGGTCTCGTCATCAAGTATTTGAGCGGGTCTATTTTTGATATGAGAGTGACCTGGTGTGTCAACATGTAGTGTCGTAGCTTCTTGACAGCAAACACCAGCGCCAAACAATGCTTCTCAATAGGGGAGTAAGCATGTTCCGCCCCGACTAGCATACGGCTTAGGTAATAGAGGGCGTTTTCCTTCCCCATTCTCTTGGCTTGTGTCACTAGCTGGCACTCTACTCTTTTTTCCTCGCATATTATCGTTTCTAGTGTACTCGATGTAGTAGAGAAGCAACAAGCGCATCGGTACACTATGGTTATGGTCCGACACATGCATTTATAGGTTCTTTGCTTAGGGTTTCACGGGGAGGTCCCTCCCTTTTGACCCTATTTTTTCTTGCTTAGCGCCCTCTGGTCTGGTAACGCGTCTCGTGTAGCTATTCGGCGTGATAGCGGTGGAGCGCGTTTTCGTTACCGAGTTGCTTTCTATTTTCGTTGTCTTATATCTCGTCTTTGTCGCTTGTGGGTTCCACTCTACTATTGTGTTTAGTTTAGTCGAGCAGCAAAGATATCTAGACTAAAGTATAGCAGGGATAGGAATTCCGATTCCATAGTTAGATCGGTGGGCCAATGCATCAGCAGTCAAAAGGCCTATCAAATCCATCTCCTCCATAAACTGTGAAACCTTCCCACCCAATTCCCTATGTAGAAAGCGAAGTATACATACCAATAAACCACATGATGAAGCTCTTTTCCCTCAATGAAATGCAGTAAATTCCCCGTCTGATAGCAGTAATGGCTTTGTCCGCTTGTTTCTCCATAGCCCTAAGTTCCGAGGGTTCTATTTCTTTCTCTAGCTGTAGTTGCATACTCTTTCTATTGGATTTGCGGATCCTATTCATAGCAATAACCTCCTTGTTTGAATCGGTGCATGGTGCGTGCGCTGGAATCAGAGGGAGATCGCGCGTGCGGGACACTCTTATTATATATATGATATGGGCTAGACTTTGGATCTTAACTCTAAAGAACGGCATCTCCTAAGGTAAAAGGGGAAAAGCCTATCTTATGACTTTCTCCGATACGGACCTTTCAACCGGCTTCCTCCTTGAAAACTTTCATGGGTTGCCTATCGAGTAAAGCAAATAGTTCTCCTCCAGGACAGAAGTCTTTTATTAGGCATACATGTGTTGGAGTCTGCCACATACATACACCACAAGTATAAGTTATTCTCTTCATTTTCATAGAAAAAATGTTTCATGATAATAAGAAATAGAAAGTAGGAGAAAAAGAAAACCTTAAATGAAGTATATAAAGTAGGAAGAAAGGGATGATCCAAAAATATATCTCTCTTTCAATGCATGCCCTATGAACCTGTGCAATATTGCACTTAGGAAAAAGCTAATAACATGCAACTTTCTTTGTTCTTCTTTTTTCGATTCAAAAATTAAGATTACCTTGTTATGGTTTCACATTACTGATTTGTCCATTGCCTTCATGGCATACAGTTCACCTGTGCCTTGTAGTTCCACCAAGCGAACACTCAAAAAAATCAAAGAAAGCAAGTTGAATCTGGTTTGAAGCTACTAGCTTGCTTTTTTTACTCCCTTCTACCCGTATTGAACACATTTCGTAACGTTGAAGTCTTTTCAAAGTATAAAAAGAAGTAACTAAAGCAATAAGTTGTGTTCCAAGCAAGGGCGAAGCTGAGAGTTTGAAGGTTCTTTGCCTTTTGTGGACTGCGGTATCAAGTGTGTTGGTTTGGCTAGGTGCTGGTTTTTTCCATCGTTTTGATTTCGTGGGTGTTGGTTATCTAACGAGAGTGGCCTGGAGGACTCAGATTGGTTCATGTCTTTCTCAGTGGGTCTTGCACTTTGGTTTGAAATTAGGTGCGTTGCCCAAATTAATATCTTGGCGTTTGGTGCATTCAGCAGAACCCAAAGTATTGTCATCTGGATTGAAGTTTGAAGGGAGCCCGTTAGTGCCTGTTTTTTCGGGTATGAGTGGATTGTTTTTTGCCTCAATGGTAATATTTGTGGGCTGTTAAATTTCTTGTTGGGCTGACAGGATGATATCCTTTTCTTTTGGTGTGGGTTGGCTCTATTTTTCGTGTATTTTTCCAATTTTTTATATAGCGAAAGACTTTTTGTATACATCATTGAGGTTGGAGTGGTTTTGTTTTCAATTATTTAGTTGTTATGGTTTCTTATTCGTAAGATAGCTAATAACATATCAAACTTGATGAAAATCCTTCTGGCGCTTCGAAATTCGTGTTCTTCCCACTGCAACGCGTGGGCCACTGACTAGTTGCATAAATCCCAAGCTGTTTTGGCTCCGGAAGTATGTATCTGTTTTTTTAATGGAATCATTTGCATTATCAATTCTCATCTTGCATTTTGGTCCTGTACCGGTTTACCCCCACCCGTTGGGCGCCTGGTTGGTCTCAAATTGATCTTGATTTCTTCCGGTCTATAGGAACCTAATTTTGGCACATCACTGCTTTTAATCAATTGGCATAACCTTCCAACTGTTATCACTCAATTTTATATATATTTCTATATAATAGATTCATGCATTTAAAGCAACGCGATCAGTGGATGAGTCATGGTCTCATGACTAACACTTTTTTTTTCAGTTTCAAATGCAAATTTTCATCAAAAAGTTAGTTGTTTGTTTTATTAGTGATCTTTTATGATATGCATAATATATAGAGTATTTATCCTTTTCCTTTTTCAAAAAGGTGAGTCGTTGGAGTGAGGTTGTGCACACGTGGGCCACAGGGCTTGGTTCGTTCCAGACAACATGGAAGACATGATTGAAATAGAAGAGGATCTCCTTGATTCTGAATCAATTTGCAACTATGGAGGGTCATGCTTGGTTTTTTTAATACTTTTTTTACTTTTTACATTATATATATTTTTTGGCTGGGTTATGCTGTTATTTTTTTCTGTACTTTAGTGATGAAACTGCTAGTTTTGTTGTGGATGGGTGTAGGGTTAGTGGGGTAGGCTGGGTTGGGGTTTTGATTTGTGGGAGGGGCTTTGAAAAGTTTTCATCATGTAGCCTTTTCTCATTACTGGTACTGGTCTGTAACTGGTTCCTTGAATGGAAGCGGTGGTACTTGATACCACTTATTCAAAAAAAAAAGTCCACATATTCAATTGTTTCATTTCAATTCAATGTTGTCCGGCAGTGTAAGGTTCTGAAAGAAAGCAAAGAGAAGTATTGCTATTTGGTATGCTTGCAACCTATCCAGACCCAAAGAAACGTACACATTACTAAAAACGTTTAGTCTTCCTTTTTCTACGGGGAAAGAGTTTTGATTCGCTACAGAGCCAATGGAGTCAAGTTGTTTGAGCGGGGCTTCAAAGCTTACCCAAGAACCTATGCTGCTGCTTACGTGGCTTCCTACTCAGGTAACGAATCCGAAATCTCTTCAACTGCCACGCCTACTTTATGCCAATCCCCCCTTCGTGAGCATTCGATTCAGAACATATTCACTATTCTATTCCAGAAGCTCACTTCATTGTTATTGCCACTTCCTATGTGACAACCGTACTTTCTTTATATGAAAAAGAAAATGGGAAAAGCTGTGGTTGTGTAACTGGATCCACTTTCCTAGAAAATAGGGAAGGAGAATGCACCTAATAAACCAACCGGGGGTATCGGTAATGCTGAGGTAGCAGATGTGCTTGGGCAGCCCTGCTCCAATAAAGCTAATAGGACAGAATCTAGTCCCGAGCCGGTAGATCTTGGTGTAAGTGTCAACTCACTATCTTCCGACGGTCCAACATAAGGGCTGTCTTCCCTTTCGATCCACCTTCTTGATTTTGGAATTTCTTGATCGGTGAGGAGGAAGAGAAACTTCACTTTATGTACAAGATCCCGCCATGCTCATGCTACTCCCATGCCTGCTTCCCAGTCGCTGCTACTAGCCCGTGTAGTGTAAGGTTCCGAACTTTTACCTATCCCGACTTCGCTACTTTTCCTTCTGACTTTTCTACTGCTCCTAAACCCGGACTAGACAACCTATTCTCCAATGGTGAAAGGTCTCTGCCCACAACTCAAAAACAGCAAATGAGAAGTTCTTTTTTTCATAAAAAAACTCATATAGCCGTTTCGTTTTTTCTATAGGTTGGTTTTTTCTTTTCTTGCTACGCCCTTATGTGCTTCATGTTTGGAGTGTACCAGGCGCATGTGTAGGATGGCACAATGTGTCGACACATTTCTTTGGTCAGCGCTCCCCACTGTGGCAGTTGCTAGCTTTTTTCTTTCGATGGCGATCTCATTGAGCCAATTGCCGAAAAAAGGGCCAGTTCCTTTCAATTATGGTTATAAAGAACGAAGCGGAGGATTCGTCATCCTCAGTACCAGTCGGTATTGACAGAAAAGATCCAATATCAACCACATAATAAGATAAAAGAAGATGAAGAGACCGAGGAAAAAGAGATCCATGGATAGGCAAGAAGATCAAGAAAATGAAAGAGTACCGGATCGGCTTACTACTAGATAGATGGAAAGGAGCCTTCACTTTTTTGTGAAGTAGAAAGCTATTGTTCAGTAAATGTCTATTGTTCAGTCAATAAGGTTACTTCGTTGTTTCCAGCAATAACGAGTTGAAGAAGAGTAAAATAGCTTGAACTCATCTCCATATTCCGCTGAATAATTTCTTTCTCTTTTGTCCGAGGAGGTAAGTATTCCGGTATTGTTGTTCCGTCAGATGATGATGAATCAACATAAGATTCTGGGGAATTAACGATATCCAATTTCCTCTATTTCAAATTAGGAACACATTAGCATAAGCCAAGTTACTAACTCTTAGAACTAGCCTAGTGGCAATATGCTACCTCGCTTTGTGTAACAACAAAGCTTGAGCGTTTTTATGCTAGCTCATTCTTGAGTTGTGGCTTGGCCTGGTAGAGATAACCTACGTTTTTTCTCCATAGGGTGCGCCAGTATGTATTGTGTACTTTGAATCTGTTGGAGTACGGGCAATAGGTCTTGGTGGGTAGGGCATTCTAAAGGCATTCATTTCATCCTCGCCTGGCTCAGGGGAAATTGATATCAGTTCTTACGAACTGCCTTTCCCATCTCTAAAGTCAAGGTAGTTTATCCGAGTGGAGAAAGAAAACTCATAAAGAGTTTCGTTCCGACGAGTCCGAACTTTCTGGTTCAACGTGTTTCCGTTCTGTTCCTTTTGCTTAACACATATGCGCAGTGAAGTTTGATTGTATCGAAACCAGACTTAGGCCGAGGTTACCCTATTTACCAGACCTTTCCTCCGCAGTTGGAGTAGTAAGTCGTCATATGCAAAATCCGAAGAAGCCACAATGATCGGCAGTTAGGCGAATCCTCCGATATGTGAAGGGTACCCTATACTAGGGCAGGCATCCTATATCGCAAAGGAGGAGAATGCCAACAAGTAACTGGTTACTGTGACGCTGACTATGCTGGAGACTGTCGAGCTTAGAATTGGAACGAGGACTAATTGGGATAGAAAAAAGTAATCCACATCTCGCTACCGGAGTTCGTATCCACAACCTGAGCAAATCAACTCCTTCCTTCCGATCAGCCAATTGACCTGACCTCAGTCTTTCCTATTTGAATAGGCTTTCAGAAAGGAGAGCAGCCCGAGGAAGTCGGCAGGAAGTAAAGCCAATAGTAGCCTGCCTGCCCCCCCTTTTCGTGGAAATTGAATTCTTTATATTTGGAATTGGATCTTTCATTCTATCAGAAAGAAAAGAATGGAAAGGACAGGAAGGAATAATATGATCTCGGTAACCTGTTGATACGATAAACTGGAAGAAGTCGTCCAAGAGTTGGCAATATTTCTCTTTTTTTGCCAAAGCCAGCCGTATGTGCATACATGTTTTGATTCTCTTTCTCCTTTCAAGTATTAAATTCCCCTACCTACTTCGGGTATAGAGCCACATAGCTTGGTAAGAAGTAAGAACTCAGCTACTCCTTAACTCATTAACTCAAGAGCTAGGGAAGGGTACGAAGTGACTTTCCCCACCATCTTCGAAGGGGTAGCTCGTCAGTACCTGGTGTTTATTTAGTCACGTCTTTAAGTACTCGGACTGAAGTAAAGTACATCAATCGGTCTAAGGTCTACACATTTCTGGGCACCTCTCAGTTCAGTTATCCGGAAATGAAGACTGAAACTAGAAAGTTCGCTCAATAATTCATTGCCCAGCACGCACTTACTTTTCAAAGCAAGATACTTTTGGCTCGCTAACGCTCGGCGGGCTTGCTCCCATGGATGGTACTACCTTGAAGCTCTTCCTACTCCTGCTTAGATCTCTCTCGCATACTTTTATCCCTATTTAATTCTTTAGTTGGCTGAATCTCTGGCTGGATTCCCCATTTTCTTAATTATGGAATAAAGTAGCAGTCTAGACTCGAAAGAAACTGGGTATTCCTACTTGAAATAAGCAATTGAATCCGTACCTCCAGACTCTCCTACATAACTTATTTGAAAACGCCTGCTCGCTCTTTTTGCTCGTGGAATTTCATTACACTCTGCTCTTTTGGCTCGTTCCACTTCCTCCGTTTCACTCGCTGGGTAGAAAGACGGAAGGGTCGCGATTGATAGCAGACGGTGAGAACGCGGATTTCTTTCATTGACTGTCGAAGTGGCGTCAATTCATTGAATCAAGCTTTGGGTATTCTTCGCCAACGGGGAGGTTTACTCCTAGCATGAGGGATTTAGTTTAATAGAAAAAACCTTACCGGGCTTCAAGCATGGAATGAAATTATATAGCTTCCTTATAGCCTGACAATATAAACTGACTTTAGATAGCATCTGGGAGTAAGGACCTATATATAGCTGGTAGGGGACCCGGGTTCTAAAGGGTTTGCTGATAGCCTTATTTTTTCCTGGTGGAATTTGTTCCAAAATATATCTCACCAGGCTCTAAAGACTGGGCTAAGGGTATCGTTGCAGGATCCACCCAGAATAATGGTTAGCAGCTATTCGACGGAAGCAGACAAAGTTCCAGACTTTCAATAAAAAATCTTTCTCTACCACACTCTCGGAAAAGACTTGCCATACTCTAATCTCTCATACCTTAATGATGCCCACCTTCCGCCTTTTACTATAAGCGAAGATGATTAATAATATGCGAGCATAGGAAGTTCTAATAAGAATGCTTTTTTTTATACAGAAATCTCAGTCCAGTCGAATGCGAGCCAAGCGTTGTGGTACTTTTCAATCAATCAAGCGCGCCAGCCTTTCCAGGAGCCGGGTTCAACATAAAGAGCGAAATCTAGTTGCTATACTACTTTAGGGTAATGCATATCGACCAGCTTCAGACTGAAGAAAGGTTCTTCTCGTTGCTGCCGATCCACTGTGCCAGCTCTTCGCTTGGTTGTAAAAGGAGCATGCCCAAGGGGGCTACTACGTTCACCGCGCACTTGCTCTCTTTGCTCAGCTCCTACGCCTACCACGAACTTGAATCATCACGCGGCTGCTAAAGCAAGCGTTGCTTCACACGAAGAGGTAGAATCCCCCATTCCTAATTAATGCTGTCTCTCGGCTAGCCCTTGGGAATTCTGAACGATTAGTTAGCTAGGCCTATAGAGTAGCATTGGTAAACTAAACCCCTGGAATTGCTTGACTTCTTCCTCTCTTTTCTTGAAGTTCCTCTACCCCGAGACCTAATATAAGTCAGCATTTGTAGAAGTTCCCTTCAGTGAATACTTACTTATAAACTAGGGAAGAACTTTAGCGCACACTGGTGACTAGTTGGTTGAAAAGTGCTGCCTACTCTAGTTGAGGAAATCTAAAATGGGAGCTGCTGGTCTGTAATGTGCTGATCGGCTTGAGCTGCTGCTGCTGAATTTCTGAACCGAAAAGGAAAAGCTGTTTCTACAAAACGCACATGCCTGGAAATTTCAATCTTGTTAGTTGGTAAGTGTAAACACCTAGAGCCCTTTTGTGTGGAGGCATACCCGAGAAAGACGCATGGCAAAGCGCGAAGTTGAAGCTTGTGTTCGTTATAGGGTGGGGTATAGGGAAAACACAAACATCCCAAAACCCGAAGCAATGAATAATCCGGGTCCTTATTGAAGAGTGTGGTAAAAGGGATTTTAGATGAATGAGAAGGTAGCCTATTTATGAGATAAACTATGCCCTCATCCCAATATTTATTTGGAATCGATGCATGAGACATAGAAGCAAGAGAAAGCTCGATGATGTGTCGGTGTTTTCGCTCCGCAAGCCCGTTTTGTTGTGGAGTGTAAGGGCATGTGATTTGATGAATGATTTGCGGAAATTTTTTTTGAATGGGCTTATACTCCGTGCCTCCATCGGTGCGCAAAATTGTGATTGTTGAGTTAAAGAGGTTCTCCACTTGGGCCTTGAATCGTGAGAAAATGTGAGCCACATCGCTTTTATTTGCCATGAAATATATCCATGTAAAACGAGAAAAATCATCCACCAAAATTATATAATACCGAAAGCCCAGGTAATAGGTGAGGGTCCCGGAATGAAAAATTTCTAAAGGAAAAGAAGTAGTAGAAATAGAAGAAGAGAAAGGTAATTGATGTGATTTTGCCATATAGCAATCATTACATGGGTTCACTTTATTCGAATTACATGGTAAATCTTTAGAATGAAGTAAATGCAATGTAGTAGAAGTGGGGGGATGCCCAAGTCTTGCATGCCAAGTGTCGGCCGAAGTGCGAATGCCAAGAAATGCTTGAGGAGAAGAAGGATTATGCTTCAATGGAATGTAATAGAAACCATTAATGCACTTAGCTTGAAGAAGAATGTTCTTGGTGAGGGGGTCAATTTACTTAACCAAAGCCATACCTGAGTTACTTAGGAAGCGGCTTTGTCTTAGCCTTTCTACCTTCTGCCCGAGCCTTTCATGGAGGAAGGCCTTCGTACCGTACTCGAGCTTTGGATCAATGTCCCACCCTCTGCCCTTAGGCTTGTAACGACAGCAACAGTTAACGATCTTTTGTGCCCCTTGTTTGGCCAGCCCGGGTTGGTTGCTGTTACTGGTTCAAATCGTTCTTCTATGTGCTTGTTTGGTTCGGAGAGTAGGCCACCCTGCTCCGCTTGATGTTCGTATGCTGTATTCTCTCTCCCACCCACTGAGGATCTCACACTGGATTACAGACTTATCCAACAGGCGAGAATGATGGTCCCGAATCCGGTTCCGGATCGGGCCACTTACTTTGCTACTACCTCCACTGGGAGGTCAATCAAATCAATTGGTGAAACTGCTGCTGGATTTTCCGCACTGAAACCTAAATTGCTGCTACTTTGATTCATATGCTGGTGGTGAGTAAAATGCGACTTCATAGACGGGGAAAACAACCCGGCCAACCTACCAGGTTAGTTGCTCGGATGACCAACTCATATCCGTCCCCCCGCGTTACCTAAACGTCAGTAGCATGTTGGCGTGGAGCTGGCGATCCACGGCAAAACCGCTTGGGGGCTCTATGAATTGCATTTCCCGGCCTGACAATTTTATTTTTCCCAATCTCTCTACTCTATGTTGACGAAGGGAAGAGAGGCGAGCTTCGTTGTAGTTAAAGGAAAGGCATAGCCGAACTTTAGTGTATAAAAAGGAAAAGCAAGCCTAACTAAGTCAAATAACCTGTAGTAATAGTAAAGAGTGTTTCACCAACAGAAAAAACAGTTAAGTTAAAGAACTCCTACCTAGTGGGGCGTCTGGGTGGGGCTCCCTTGCCTCTATCTAAACACTTACCTTACGTGAAACTCGTCCAAGCGGAATCAAAGCTGAAAAGAAGTTGGATTCTCGAGCTCGCAAGTGTGTCTTTGTTGGGTACCCTTTTGGACAACAGGGATATCGAGTTTACGATTTAGTGTCAAAAAATATTGATAGATAAAAGTAGGGATTTTCTTTTCCATGAAAGCACTTTACCTTATTTCTATCTTTTACCCACCAATGAATCCAGTCCTTTTTTACCAATTGTCCCTTATACAAAATATCCAGAACCTCAATCAGCTCCAAACCTTATTAGCCAAGATGAACCAAGTAATGAACTCCTTCAATAAGCTTTACCCAGACCTAGCTCAACTCAAGGAAGCGAAATACATGATTCCTTACCGACTTGAAATTTGCAATTTCCCCGAAAGCTAATGGACTGCTTAAGGACCCGACTAAAGGAGACTCACAACACAAGAAGGGGGTATTTATCTGTCAACTAGTTAATTTGACACATGGGTTGTCAGTGCATGTTTTATACAATGTTTCCCTTAGTGCTTCTTTGGCAAGAGTAATTCTATCTTTTTGGCTTGCTCTGGGTCAATTCATCCATTTGTCATCATCTGCCTATAATAAAAAAAGTATCTGTGTGACCACGTAGTCCCGACTGCTAACTAGTCTGACTTCCCGAATACAGGTTCACTAAGAACAGTAGAAGAAGTAATGGAAAGTGAGGTTTCGGGTCTTTCTTTAGTTAAGTTTTCTTAATGTGTCCGGGTGGATAAAGTGTAGGTTACCTTACCGAATGTATCATAAGTGAGAGAGAGCATGAGTATTTTAATAAATAATATACAAGTAGTACGCTCTGCTCGTTACGACCTTTGGATGTATTAAGAGGTGCCAGAGACTGTGCATCATCTGCCTCACATCACATTATTGTTTTTGATGACAAAAAAGTTTATTACCAAGTGTCTGGTTCATCGTCTGCGCCCTTTTCTTGATACCGTGATCAGTCCATTTCAGAGCAGCTTTCTCCCGCACATCTGATAAGAGTGGCTAATTTCAGATGCTACGGAAGGAAAGAAGGGATATATGGCTTAGATAGATGCCTATGTATGAAAAAATCACTGGGATTGGAAGAGACTCTCTTTTACTTTTTCCAAGGAAGATTGTGGATCTCATTCTTTGCTGCCTTTCATCTTCTAGCTCAAAGAAACTCTGTAATGGTGGGGAACGCACAGCTTTTCATCCAGGGAAGAAGCTTCGTAAAGGGATCAGTGCCAGGTGATTATATTCCTTCCTATTTTTTTTGGAATATGCAAAGTAGCCTAGCTCTGTTATTTTCAAGAATTTTCATAATTGGTTGAACCTGAATGACGCGGTCGAATTGCGGTCTGAGTTTAGGAAATGAAGTTATCCCTTTTTCCTGGATTTCCAGGTGGCATGTTAAGAAAACTTCTTTTTCTTTCGAAGGGAGCTCAGATCTTTCCGATCGCCCTTTTCTTTCCGAAGCTGGAAATTTGACTTTCTCGTCTGATTCATATAAATCTCGTCTTCTTTCATCAAGACAGAACTTCCTACCTTCTTATACCTATTTTCTCTCATTTATGGTTAATAAAGTAGTAAGGAGAATTAGTTTGTAGTGGCAACGTTTTCACATCAAATTCATTTCAGTTCTTTTTTTGAGTTGCCGAACTTCTTCACTTATGATGTGATCACGGAGATAGTGGAGAGTCAATTTCTCATTACCGCTTATCACCTCTGTGGTAGTGGACCAACTTTTTAGCATAAAGAGCGACAAATAGTGCGTCGACAACTCATCATCCGAAGGATACTCAATCGCCATCAATTGATTAATTATGTGGTTGAATTCGCTTATGTACTAAGCTCCTTTGGCAATTTTGGAGGTGAAATAACCGATGCAGGGGATGAAGTTTATTGGAGCTCGAGGTTTTTTCGTACTTGTCAGAGAGTTTATTGATAAACCCATTCAAACTGATGTGCCAGAGAGCCGTAAACAGGCTGGCTATACCTGTGATCAGGATAGCCTGAATGCTATCTTATAAGAGATAGATCATGAGAGAAGGAATGTGGAACTGGTAGATGAGCCTGTTGAACAAGAGCTTTTAATGCCAGAGTCTGAGTCTAGTGAGGTTTCTCAGAAGGAAGTGTGCCTTCCTGGCTCGTAACGTGCCGTAGTTACTCGCTGGGGGAAAGGGAGAAGTTAGTCTGGGAGAGGAGGTACCAGTTACTGATACAAGTGCTGTTAAGCCAATCTAACCACCAGTGGCAGCCTTGAAGGAGACCCCTGGTACAGCAATAGTGGTGTACTCAACTACATCCAACAAGTCTGACAACACACACCAGGCTGGCACGAGCTTCCCAGAGCCAAGGAGAAGTGCAAGATTGAAAGTACAAGCACTTTCAACATCCATTATGCACAAAGCCACTCTAAGAGCACAAAATAAAGGATAAGGGGTTGCACAGCTTAGAGGTAACACACTTTTAGACCAGTTTCCCTATAGTAGACTCTGAGATAAGCTCAATTGTTTTCAGTTTAGAGATTCATTTTGAGGTAGAAAGATTAAATAATGAAAGAAATCCAGAAAATGAATAGCTGTTCACTTTAAGAGATAGTACAAAAAATAACGAGTAGATAAAACTCTAATCTAGATGTAGTTACTGTAGTTGCCCCAGTGAGTGGGGTGAGTAATTTCATTTTGAAATGAATATTCTCAATTAGAATATTAGAGGATCACCAAATTGACATCATTGCTATTCAAGAAACAAAAAGAGAGAACTAGAATCTTTTATTACATAGCATACCATATAGAGAAATGGCATTGGTTACCAGGAATTGAATCAGCTGGTGGCATATTATTTGGCTGTTAGAGTAACAAGGTACAAGTGATGAGATGTGATAAATATAGATTTTCAATTACTTGAATTCTTAAAAACAGAATTGATGCTAAGGAGTGGGCTTACACAATTGTGTATGGGTCCCACTGATAGTACACTAAAAGTTAGTTTCTGGTCTTAATTAAATCAAGGATATTAGACAAAGTTGGACAGGGATGTGGATAATAAGTGGTGATTCTCATGCAAATAGGGCTCTAAAAGAAAAATCTGGCACAAATTTCAATGCTATAGTTAGTAAAAAATTGAATGCTTTATTTCAAGATCTTAGTTTACTGGAGTATTAATAAAATAAGAGACAATTCACTTGGTCAAACGGTAGATCGCATTGTTAGATAGATTTCTATGCTCTATAGATTGGGATACAACTTACTCAGGTTGTCTTATTAAAGATTTGTCCACCTATGGATCAGATCACTGTCCTCTAGTGTTGACTATTCAGGTAGGTCAACCTACCACCTCTAATATCTTTCGGATAGACCCGGGTACAGGATGAGGAATTCAATAGGTTAGTTCCTTTATGGTGGCAGGAATACCTCTTAGATGATAATGTAGGTTTAAGCTGGAATGAGAAATTCAAGTTCATGAGGAGAAAGATTCAAGGTTGGCAGAAAAACTATGTAGGAGCTAAGAAGATACATAAAAAGGAGGCTCTTGATGTATTGCATAGGTTAGAATGTTTACAGGGAAGTAGAGATTTGACTTTCCCACAACACAACTAGCAACTCAAAAAAAGCAAAAGAGAAGTTATGTTAATTAGTTGTACAAAAAATGAGAAGTTATGGCAAGGAATATTCGAAGTTGGTCTTTACATTCTACTCTACAATCCCATTCACTGCCTTTTATTTCCTGATTGGACTGGTACTAGCAGAGAGAGTTATCATTCTCTTTTGAAGAGGAGGCACTAGGGAGAAAGGTGTGGCTATTTCTATAGTGCCAAAATGGTAGATATGTCCCCTATCAAAGTCCTTTCGGCAGAGTCTGAGACTTTCTTCTAACTCAATACTCTACTTGACCCTTATGAAAGTTCACAGAAGGTTGGAAAGTTTTACCCATCATGGCTATTTCAATATACAAAAGTGCTTACGAGGCCCGGTCAACGGGGGCTCCCTCTCTTTCACTTGACGAGCTATGTATGGTTAAAAGCTTTTCTTGATTAATGGCTACTCAGTTCGAGTATGGCAATGTGGTAAGTGAGTGCCTTTTACTTCTTCTCGGCTGGATTCTTTCTTAAACCGAGCCGTAAATAAGATGGATTGGGCCCTTTACTGCAACCTTCGGTCATGGAAGAGGCAAGAAGTCCTGCCTATACTATCACAGGCATACAGACAGACTGATGCACCCACCAACAAAGATAACTTCCAGCACTACTACAGAGGCCTACAGGCTGCTTTAAATAGGTGAATGGGTACGCTATATGAGGGCGTTTTGAGGCCTTTCTTTATCTAGAAAAAGATAAGCAGTAGAATTGGTTGATCGGATGATGAGTCCTACATCTCTTGGATGAGGGAATAGGGCAAGAAGGAAAGCATAGCCGTCTCCCTCCTCTCTTACCATCACTACCGATTGCGAGTCTTTTCTCCAGAATGCTGCGTCGAACCGGCCTATATCCGTTGCCAGCAAACGAAGAACGGGGATGGAACCACCTTCCCTATAATAAAATTCTTCCTATTGATAGTCCTATACACCCCGACCTTCATTATATCTTCTATATGGGCCTAACACACTAAGCATAGGTCTCACTCACCTTTCATAAAACTGAGCCTTTGCTATTTGCGGCATTTCATTTCAACTCTAAAAAGGTGTAAAGCAGTCCATGGTCACAATATAAGTACCATAGATCATCAGTGTGGTATGAAAAAAGTAATGTCGTCGACAACTAACTTTGCTCTCGAGCTACCTTATCGTACTTGTGCAGATTTATAAGATTGACGTTCCCCTTGTTTGGTTGGCTACCTCTGCTATACCGTGCCAACAACTATGATGACCTAGCAGCCCTACTTGATAACCTAAAAGCTGCTTACCTTGGCTACCCGTGAAAGCTTTGTACTACTCCTATATTTGAATGCATATCTTACCTAGCTAGCTATTACGCATAAACCAGTGCTTGCTTTGCTTCTCCATACACCAGAGAACTTTTCTACCCCAAGCTACCTTGTCTACATATTTGACTTGACTCGCCAAGAAGCTACTTTATACCGTGCTCCTGTTCCTATACCCAAGCTTCTCAACGTTACGAATAAACCCGTTCATGCATGCCAACAACATCTGCTTCCTGCTGACTCTGATCCAATACCTCGTTCAACGCGATCCATTCCAATGTTTTCTTATGACCTTGCTGAGATCCGATATCCGCTCGTTTTACTTCCCGTTGTGCTTTTGGCATCTGACACGACGAGTAGGTGAACTTCCTGTGTTTTCTTTCAATAGCTACGATCCATCCTTTCTTCTTGTTCATGTTGGATGCTCTGATTCAAACAAAGAAAGCCCATCCGAACTGTCATCTATCTCAGACTAGAAAACCATACATACGCCTAGTGGAAGCTACTGACCAAGACAATATCTATCGCGTTGCGACTCCTTTCATTTCAAGCCATAAAAAGCTCAGCCCTAGTTGTGGAAGTAGTTAGTAAGTAAAATAAAAGGAAAGTTAAATTTTTTCTGCCTACCACATTTTAACTACCTAAAGTGCGGAAGACTTTGATTGGGCTACCTGAATTCATCTTGAGCAGGACCACCGACTCAAGTAAAGGAAAGCCAGAGTAATCGGTCGGCAATTGAATCTTTCCACTCTTTGTGGAGACATCAAAAGGCAATCTGACAGAGGACTCTGCCAATGCCAGTTTGAAAACTTATTCTTCACCCACATTGCTTTTTCATATTTTAATATCTAGATTTTTTTATATAGTAGCCCGGCATTCCCTACTTTGAAGTTCCTGTAAAGTAGAGGAGCTAAGTAGAAAAACAATGGGAAAGTCTGATACTTACTAAAATTCCAGTGGTTAGCCAACTCTTCTTTCAAGTCTACTGCTTATATGTCAAAATTCCAGGAAGAAAGCTAGAAAAGGATGCCAAAGGAAGAAGCTGAAACTTAGGCTGGCGAGCTGCGAGTGTTGAGAAAAAAGTTCTTTAGTTGGCGTAGGAGAATCTACCTCTATTGAATGAAGTGGATTGATCCAACTTTCCATCTGGTCTCGTGGGAATAGGCGAGGAACTTCTAATCTATGCCGGTACAAAACTCTGGAATTCCTGCCATCTCTTCGCTTTGACGTATCTGCACAGAGGTTTTTTTGTTTTCTTTTTTCCCTGCTATAAAGAAAGAGTTCTTCAACACACGTAGATACTGATGCTAGTACTTTTTATCTGCCCATGTTTCTATTTATAAGCCGGTTCCGATATTCTGGAATTAGTCTTATTTTGAAAAGAAATGACCAGGGCGGTTGCTTCGATATGATGGAGGTTATGGATGACATCTTTTTCTAATAAATGCCCTTTTCCTTCTCTTTTTTCTGTGCCATTCTCTTTCTCCTCCCGACGCGGTTCCTCCCGATATGATGTATATAACGGGCACATTTCCGTTCCCCACCTGATGCACTTCTCGGTCCCTGGGTTGTTCTTCCAGCTGTTCCTCTTCGAGAATTCCCCGCACCGCAGTAAGCAGCAGTAGCTTTTACTGGTCTGTACTCTTACACAACGAATAGGAATGAAAGGGCTATATATACTCTTGATGACGAAAAAGACGAGCTAGCCGGGCAAAGTAGAAAGTAAAGCCCATCGAAGACTGTAAGCTTTCTTTCATCATGTATGACAACCGGAACAAGAGACCACTTCAAGCAGTACGTTTACAGTCATCTTATCTCTGTAAAAAGTTCCAGAGCCTTGGCCGGGCAAACTTAAATAACTTACAACTATATCACATACGACACCTCATTTCCTTGCCAAAGCAATAGGCAGCAAATGAATCCATCAAATGGTCCCACCGATCATACAGTTCCGATAGGCCAGAGTCGAAGATGAGGAAGCACTTGAAGATGAAGATCACATTGATGCTGTACTGTCTCTACATGCCACCAACAGTGCAAAGCAAGCAAAAACCATGCAAATACCAGGCATTATTGCTGAAAGACCAGTTGTAGCTCTAGTGGATAGTGGGAGCACACATTCTTTTTTAGATCCAAGAGTAATAACCCATTCTAGTTACCACATTGCTAAGACCAAACCAATGCTGATTGAGGTGGCTAATGGTGGGGAACTATGGTCAGTGACTCCATGTGTAGAGGGGTAGTTTGGTCCGGGAAAGAATTCACTAATGATTTAAGGTTGCTATAAATTAACGGCTATGATCTCATATTGGGGCTGGATTGGCTTGAGGAACAAGGACCTATGCAAGTAGATTGGAAAAAAATGAGGATGTCATTTAAAAGGAATGGTAATAAGATAGAATTGAAGGCAGTGCATTATGCAGAACTAAAGCTCATCACTTGTAGAGAATTGTATAAGAGCTGGAGGCAAGGTGGGCAACTAATGATGTTGAGCTTATCCGCAATTGAAAGGGAAAACAAGCATGATTCTATTCAGGAGCCTGAACTCAAACAGTTAATGCATAAATTTGAAGATGTATTTCAAGAGCCTAAAGCACTTCCTCCAAAAAGGGAACTTGACCACTAAATACCTCGCCTGATTATAAAACTGTAAATCTCAGACCCTACAAATACTCGTACCAGCAAAAGAATGAGATAGAAAAGATCATTCAAGAGCTCTTGGATAACGGCACCATTCAACCCAGCTCAAGTCCCTGGGAAGGAAACATCAAGCACAGTCTACCTATGAGAAGGAGTTAATGGCTTTGGTGGCGGCAGTACAGGCGACATTACCTTCACTTCAAAGTGGTAAATTTCTCATAAAAACTGACCATGAGAGTTTGAAACATCTGCTGAGTCAGAAGTTGACTCACACCTTACAACATAAAAGCTTATGTAAACTCCTTGGGTTAGATTATGAAATCCAATACAAGAAAGGCAAGGAAAACGTAGCTGCTGATGCATTGTCCAGAAGGGCGGCTGTTTTAGAAAAATCTGAATTGAATGCTATAACTACTTTAATACGGGTTGAAGAATTGGCCAGCAGTTATATAGGAGATGAGTTTGCTCAACAGATCCTCAGTGAATTGCAATAAGACAGTCATGCCAGACCTCAGTTCTCATTTAGTGATGGGGTGCTCAGATTGAAAAATCTACTATACATTGGATCCAGTGGTCAATGGAGGAATCAAGTGTTAAAGGAGATGCATGACTCTGCTGTGGGGGGCCACTCTGGCATCTTGGGTACATACCAGAGGTCTAAACAAGTGTGCTACTGGCCAGGACTTAAGAAAGATGTTCATCACTACGTCAGCACTTGCGATGTTTGCCAAATGCATAAACATGAAAACATTAGGCCACCTGGACTCCTACAACCAATTGAAGCGCCTAAGGGTCCATGGCAAGGCATCTGTATGGACTTCATTACAGGTTTGCCTAAATCCGAGGGCAAAGAGGTCATTTTTGTGGTAGTAGATAGATCGTTTTACCAAATTTGCTCACTTTATGGCTCTCTCATCCTATATAAGCTTCCAAAGTTGCTCAAGTGTTCTTTGATCAGGTTTATACCTTGCATGGTCTACCAACTGAAATCATATCAGACCGAGACCCTATATTTACCAGTCTTTTCTGGACTGAGTTACAACCCATAATAAGTATGAATAGAGTGGTGCCGTATTGAATGAAAGCTGAGGATAGAATAAATTCTTTCTGATTGATAGGCACAGGCTTTATTTATTTCCTCGTTCTTCTGGAATGTTGGGGCTAACTGTCTTTCTCTAAGAGCATTCCTACCAGATGAGACTTATTCCACTGGTCTAGGAGTTACTGCTGATTCCACTCCCATACTTGATATAGTGGAGAAAGTCCATACTTGATAGTTACTGCTTCAGGATAGCTATTCCTCTCCGACTTACTTTTCTGAGATAGGGTTACCTGGGTACTAGAAATAGCGAAGTAACTGATTGCTTGGGAGCATTTGTTGGCATGTCAGAGAGAGCCAATCAGAGAGTTAAAGTACGAGTGAAATTCCCTATAGGTGTTACTAATTTCATTAAGTAGTGGGAGGTGCAGAATCCATCCCTTTCTCTATTGGCATGTAATTCTCCTTCTCAAAGACTTCAACGTCTTGGTCGATATGTTTATGGTGATATTCGTTAACAGCTGGACCTATTGAATCGGCTTCGGTGGCTTCTCTTTCAAAACATTTTAATAGGCTCTACACTCGCTTTTTTGTGCTCGCTCCTAACAATTCCATAAGCTCGCTCGCTACATCCAGGAACTCTGATCAAAAAAAGGTTCAAATAGCAATTTGGATCAAATATAACATTGAACCAAATTGCATCTAAAGCAAACGAAAGCATAAAGCAAACATAACCTAAATAAAGGTAAACATAAAGATACACTAGCAACATGCTAGAAACAAAACTAGCTCAAACTAACTAGATAATGGTGAGATAAGAGGCACACTCCACCTCAAACCGAAATCTCACCCAAAGATAATGATGGCTGCTCTCGAATGTCAAGTCATTGTCGATGTCGAACGTGACCAACAAATTACTCTTCACATCCTCAAGGGTGCGTGATTAGTCTTCACTTCCTTAAACCCTTTATCCTCACTTAGGCAACATGCCTAACAATACCATGGCAATATCCTCAGTGTCCACCTAATGTCAATCTTCTTCACGTCACTAAGAAGCACGACATAATCAGAAATGTGGACCAAAACGGATGTACCTTCTGCCATCTCCAAAGTAGGAGGATTTCCGGAAGAGTCCAATTACTCAATCATAAGAGAGCCTTTTCATTCATTCTCTCCAAAACCCTTATCATCCAATCACTCCAATATCCGACAATAATAGTCATCATCCGCATATGCCAAAACGCAAAACTCGTGATGTCATCAAACATCTCAATATCAAACATGGTCGAACAATATCAACCAAATCACAAACCCTCAAACGTCCAAAACACCAAAATTCCAAAATACCCGATCCCCAAATCACCAAAATTCCAATAAACCAAATTATCAACAATTGGAATTACCTGAAAATCCTGGCCAAAATGCGCATATGCCTGATCTTCGGTCTGAATTGACTCGGTGTATCACTCCACGGACTCAATCCGAAAATGGTCATGGCGTGGTCCAAAAGAATCGACTCACACAACTCGGTGTATGCACTTACTAAACAGTTCAACAAGAGGAATTGGCAATTAACAATCGGTGTTGGCACATTCACGAGTCATATCTCCCTCACCTCAAAGCACCAATTTCTCAAAATCACCCACCCGAGGCAACCAAATCCCAAGAATCCAAGCCGGGATAGGCCTGGTGATGAGAGATTTAGAGAGTGCATGGGGGTGGAAAGCAGTGTTTGCTGTTGAGTTGAATGAAAACCCTTTCCATTATCTTAATTTTTAGAGAACTCCCTGACGGCAGCCTCTGTGCCCAAGAAAGCCCTGCCTTTCAGTCACAACAGAAATCTTACAACTAAAAGATGCAAATATTCAGAAAGAAATAAAGAACTATTAGGTAGGTGTTTTTTATCTTAGCTATTTATGTGCTTTGTTTTACCATTACTCTAGCACCAGCTTCATTTTTTCCAAAATCTGTTGAAAACTCAGAATTATGATTCATTACCTTAAACCCACACTATACTACTAAAAATAACATGACTATAGAACTCTTCAAAGCGCCGTATAAATAAGTATTAAATGAAACTTTTAAGCTTGAATAAATGCCCACAAGAGTCTCTCATACCTTTTGTGGGTCCCCGAATTAAAGGTAAATGGAATTGGAAATTTTTAGAGTTATCCGCAGGAGATGCACGAATTGTGTTGGCTATTTTTGCTGATACTATGTATCAATATGGGCGGAGAAGGGGGCATTAGTAGTACTTATAAGTGGGCCATAACTCAAGGGGAAGTGGTTGATGACTAGGGGGATTTTCATATTGGCCTTTTACTGTACTGGCAATTAGAACAATATAGGGTTCCCAGACACTGTGTTCCTTAATAGGGAGAAATTATACGCAGCTGTTCGCCTCCTTCAGAGCTGCGTTGATGTTAGTCACCCAGCTTTTTTGCAACTTGTTGTGACCTTCTTTGCCGGTATAAGAATAAAGCTATATAAGCATATCTATAAAGCTCTGCATTTTGGGGTTTTGGGTTACCTCTCAAGTGATGATTCTGAAAGAGAGAATGATTGGAGGTCGGCATCTGAAATATACTTGAAAGGAGAAGAAAGAGGTCAATATTAGTGGTTACGGCACAATGAAAAACCAATCTATTAAGGAGAATTTCTCCGTCCGCGGGATGCCACTAAAAAGCTGGGGATTCCAAATTGCCTAAGTGCCGCCGTGGTTGGAAGCCCGTACGGCTGGCTACCTAGAAGACATGACGGTTCCGATGGAGAAGACTTTGGAGAGTCCTGTGGTGGTGGAGCTACGGGGGGTTGGGTCGTAGAGGAAAGCACGCTCGAGCAAGTCCTAAGAGACCTACTGGAAGGGCGGCAGGTGTTGTGGAGGGAAAAATGTGATGACATTTATACCCTCTCATTCTCTTAAGATAAGAACGGATAGGAATTTCTTTTCATAGTTGTAAGGGCTTACTTTAGTGACCTTTTCTTTCTCTCCTACCAAAGCAGTTTCAGTTCGTTCCTCAGCATGCCTACGCCCTCAATGCGATTTTCAATGGCGAAGATAGATTGCCCACTAATAATGAACTGATCTACAGAGCTTATGCCAAAAAAGAGTACGTACCAAGGGAGCCGCCGAATCCACTACCTTCTTGTCCACGTAGCCTATCTCTTCACCCGCTTTCTACATATGTTCCTTCGTTGGGAAAAGCTGACTAAAGATAGAAACTATTACGCTCTATTAGACAACACCCCCTAAAAATAGGGCACCGAAGTGAGGGGCAAATATGAAAACCCGGAGGCAAATTAAGGCGGTACGCAGCTTCACCTATTTTCTCCACCACTTGAAATGGTCCATTCCTTATAATATAAAAAAAAAGGCACACAGGAATTTGTCCAAATGTATGGATGTTATGAACTCGAATTCGGCAGATAACGACCTATCGAACAAGCATATCATAGTTTCAAAGAGCAAGACGAAAAGCCACCCAGCGAGCGAAAGGATGTAGCGAGCCAACCAACAGAAAGATCTTATCCTTTCTTTCACTCTTCGTACCGTGACCGAAGCAAAGCATTGAAACAAGACGGAGAGTGGCCGGAAAATCCTTGACTATTCTCGTAGGACAAGCTGCCGCATTAGTACACGAGTATAGGCATTTCTTCTTAGACGTAAAGTAGTGCATTACTTCGGACTAGGACAATAAGTCTACTAACGAAACTAGATATGTGTTTTGTTGAAGCTTAGTATTGACAGAAAGGAGGTAACCTTCACTGCATATGAGGAAATGTATGAGTTTATTTAAAGCTTGGGACTGGTAAGCATCATCTGTCTTCTTTTCTGGATTGGTATATGTTGATGAATAGGAATAGAATGAGGAAGTTAACAAGCTTGGGATTGAGTTGGGTAACAAAACTCTCTAGAATATGTCTTCGGATGTATAAAAGATATGAGTTCAGGATGACTTTCTGACTTACTCAGGTACAGGGACTGACTACTTCCTGTTCTCGTGAATAATAAGCTGAGTCTTTTCTTGGCAATAGGGCGCTGACAGTTGGTAGGGCAACAGATTAGTCATCAAGTAGAGCTTTGGGACAAGAATAGGTTTCATATAGAGTGACGTGTTTTTCTACGTTCCTATCATCTAACTAAACTAGGTCACTCTACTCCCCGGCGATCATAAGAGTTGCTTTCTTTAATGCCTGCCTTATAATCCCTTCTTTCTTGAGGTGGTCCAGTCATGTCATTAGCTTAACACTTATCTAATCTAAAGAAAGGACGAAACTCCAGAGAGAGGCAAGGAGACAAGCACTCCATTTATCTTTTAACTCGAAAGTAAATGCTAAAAGTGAATAGATTGGAATTAATAGGCCATGTTATGAAGTTCATTACGCCATGTCTTTGTCTAAGGAAACTCTTCGAATATGAGTCTGTTGTGTAATTGTTCTTCCTAGGGAAAGCATTTAATATCTCTGGTGGTCAAAACTCTTACTTTTCTATCAAGTATGGCTTTTTTCATGGTCTTTTATAAAAAAAAGTAATTCGAAAATCAAGTTAATAAAGTTGATGTCATTGCTTTGGGTTGGGACAGCTATATGAGGCAATGGGGCTGGCTAGTTCTTGCTTAGGGTTAGGCTAGGTAATTGGTAGGACTAGTTCTTCCTGCCGCCCTCTCTTTCTTCTTCCTTTCCCCAGCAGTGAACCGGCAAAGGAATGAATGAATATTCCCGAGCTCTACGATTAGGGAGTCAGAAGCTCAGGCATCGGAGACTATGTTATAAAAAGAATTGGCTGAATGCGACCAACCTCCTTGCTTGTCTTATAACGAGATCCAGTAACCAGAACTCAATCAAGGGTGAGGGCGCTTCCACCGGGAAACCAATTCAAATGACGCAGCACAGTGATGTGAATACAACTACCAGTCATGAAGGAGCCGTAGACTGACCTCAACGAATGAGCAAGCCTGCGATCCTCTTATTTCCTAAAAGGCGCCGGGGAGTAGACGATTTTCTGCTTCAAAGATACCTTTAAGAGTTCCGCACGGAAACGTAGATAAGAATGAACCTCAATCCACCTCTGCTTTGATCCTTAGACTTGTTCAAAGTCTTTTTGGATCTCTTTAACATAGCTCCACGACGCGCATGCTCGAACAAGGCAACTGCGTACCATTCTGATCAGAAATATCTTGAGTTTTCAACCAGCGAGTAACTACGGCACGTTACGAGCCAGGAAGCTAAACCCAAAGCCAGATCTCTCAGTTTCATGTGAGTATACTACCAGTTGAGTCAGCTACATTACGTCATATTTTCTCAAGTTCATCATCGCCTGCCCTGGCTTCGACAACGACTTCTTCTTTTTGGCCTACCTATGGGATCCTCTAAAAGGAGGGATACAGACATAAACACCAGAGCTCATACTAATATAAATAGAAAAAAAGCCCGGCTAACAGATATAACCTAACATAGATAGCGCAAAACAGAGCTGTAGAGCAGAACACTTACATACCTACTAGTGAACGGCTAGATCACTTCAAACTAGCTGGGACATCACGAGAATTTCTATATTAAAAAAAGGCATTACTTTTTTGACTGAACACATTTATTTTGAAAGAGCTTTACAAGCGGCATTGCCCTTCTTCACTCATGAGATCTTGGCATGACAATAGCGCCAGAATTAAAAAAGATGATGAGTTTAGTTTTCAATCCATTCCACTAGAAAAGAATAACGATCGCCCATTTGACTCTTCCTTTTCTATAGGAAAAAACCAATATGGCTCCGCATGCGAACAGGGAAGGCAGACAGGAAAGAAGACAGGAATTAAGAGAGGAATTGATATGAGAAAAGATTAGAGATTAGATTAGAGATTGCAGAATCATCATAAAGATGAAAGATAAGATTAGAGGAAATACACACTCTTCCATACCCATAAGGATTAGAGCTTTAGAGGTTATCAGCACAATCACAACACTATCTATTATCATTTTACCATCTCAACATATCACCAATTCAACAATTCATCAATTCAGGTTATCTGGTTTTGCGCCTGGTTATAGGTTTTTAGGAATTAAGGGAATCAGTAAATGAGCATATCATGTTTTTAGCTTGAGAGGAATTACCACTCTTGACTACCAAGAAGAACACTATCTATTATCATTTTAGCTTTTTAGCATTTCAGGATTTATGGATTTGAGGACATGAGCACTTCAGGATATCAGCATTTTAGCTTTACACAAACTAGGCATTCGAAGAGCCAGACCATCCCCTATATTTTGAATTACTCTAGTATATATAGTGAAAAAGGGAGGGAGTATACAACACCCACTGCAACATGTATACAACTACTACATGAATATACTTACTGTTCAGTATTGTCTCCCGGCCCATAGTACATGAATATACTTACTGTTCAGTATTTTATTAAGTATACAAAAACTAGAAAGCTGGAGAGAGAAGTAGACATCCATTGATAAGATAGATAGATATGGAGTAATTGATAGAGAATAAAGTAGGAAAGCAGCCAAAGGTAAGTAAAGGTAAGGCAGCAAAACACACAAAGCCAAGTCGCCAATATCAAACTGAAATCATTAATAGTATTTATTGTATGTTATAGTCATAGTAAATGAGTCAGGCTTTTCCTTTTCACTTTCATTAGTATTTGTAAATGCGGTAGGATAGAGAGATTGTGCAGATAGGACTTGATAGAGCACTAGTGTTTTATCTCTAGGAAGCTAATAGTGGTCAAGTTTAGTCCATTCTTTTCTTTTTTTTATCATATTTTTTATCATATTATCATATATAGTGTATGTTGTTCCGTCGGAGCGCCTACATCAAGTTCAACGTTTCGTTGGTAGAACCCACGCCAATATCATATATATTCACTCTCATAGAAAGAGAGAGTTATGAAAATGAAATTCTATCCTTTCCGAAAAAAGGATACTGGGGGAAGAGGAGTACAATAGAGAAGATAAATGATGGACCTATATCGTAACGCGGCCGAACGTAACCATGGGGGGAGCAAGGATATCTTTTTTCTGGAAGAACAGTTGAATGATTTTAAAAGAAAGGGAGTAGAAAGTGGAGCCTATCAGGATGCTCTAAGCATAACCCCCGGCACAGACAGCCCCCTTGATCAATTTGAAATTTTCCCATTGCTTCCTATGAAAATGGGAGACTTCTTTTTCTCATTCACTAATTCCTCCTTGTTTATGCTGCTGACTCTCGGTTTGGTCCTACTTATGATTTTGCTTGTCACGAAAAAGGGAGGGGGCAAGTTAGTGCCAAATGCTTGGCAATCCGTGGTAGAGCTTATTTATGATTTCGTGCTTAACCTGGTAAACGAACAAATAGGTGGTCCTTCCGCAAATGTGAAACAAAAGTTTTTCCCTTGCATCCTGGTCACTTTTACTTTTTTGTTATTTTGTAATCTTCAGGGTATGATACCCTTTAGCTTCACAGTGACAAGTCATTTTCTCATTACTTTGGCTCTCTCCTTTTCTCTTTTTATAGGCATTACTATAGTGGGATTTCAAAGACATGGGCTTCATTTTTTTAGCTTCTTATTACCCGCGGGAGTCCCACTGCCGTTAGCACCTTTTTTAGTACTCCTAGAGCTAATTTCTCATTGTTTTCGTGCATTAAGCTCAGGAATACGTCTATTTGCTAATATGATGGCCGGTCATAGTTTAGTCAAGATTTTAAGTGGGTTTGCTTGGACTATGCTCTTTATGAATAATATTTTTTATTTCATAGGAGATCTGGGTCCTTTATTTATAGTTCTTGCATTAACCGGTCTGGAATTAGGTGTAGCTATATTACAAGCTTATGTTTTTACGATCTTAATCTGTATTTACTTGAATGATGCTATAAATCTCCATTAATGAAAATGCGGAATTTCATAATTGAATAAAAAAGAGGGCTACAGCTACGGCAGCACTGAACATCGGTCAGTCAAGATATTTTGTTTGGAGAGGTAGATAGAACTACGTCTTCTTAGATAAGGACCCAGCGAGTAAGTGGAACGAGTACAAAAGAGCGAGTGAATGAACAAGCGAAAGGAGCGAGCCTATTCCTTTGTGGGCCATAGCATGAGCGTCTGTCTGAAAATATGGTAAAAAGAGAACGAGTACTAATCTTTGATCTCGCAGGTAAGAACGAAGTCCGAAAAGCGCACCTTTACCCCGTGGCAGCAGTGCACCCTGAAATGAAAATTGAAGTAATGAGAGAAAGTAAATACTTAAAAGTAAGTCAAAATAAAGAATGAATTCAAGAAGAAGGAGGTGAAACATCAGTAGATTGGATTCTCAAGAAAAAAAGTCTTTCCCCATTACTAAAGCTTTCTACTTGAAACGGACATTGACATTCCCCCCAACGTAGTGCTTCTTCATCCTACCTCTCGTCCTACCAGCTTTTTATACCTATCTTTTCAAAGGAAAGCCAACGTTATGTGGATGGGCTAGTAGAGTGATCTGCCCTAATAGATTAGGACGAAAAGAGTAACGTTGTGTGATCCAAGCTGGCAATAGGGGTAAGAAAGAGCGAGAAATCAAGGCTCGGTGGCTGCTTAAGCTTCAATTTCTATATATGGGCTAGGCATTTTGCCCTTATTTTAAATAGATTACTGAAGATCTCCAGTCAATTAAACTTTCATATCCAATCTCATTCATTATGTTTATGTCAATTTATTTAGAAATACTTCTTTCTAATATTTCTTTTTTCTTGAACAGGAAAAAACACTTTCTTCAATTTACTAATAAAGAGTATAACATTATTAATAAGGCAAACAATACTTCTGCATTGGTCGGTCAGAATAGCAGTAGGAGCAATAACACCCATATACTAAAGCAACTTTCTAAAAAGCCAGAAATACTACATATATAAAAAATTGATCTTCATTCTCAACTGACAATAGTGCACAAGCAAATATGGTTGATTGGCTGTGTTGATTAACTTAGATTAGTTCAAAATTACAAATTGCGCTAAACCTAAAAAGCAAGTTTCTTTCAAAGAGAACAAATATGCCGTAGTTAGTTATTTAGGTCGAATCAAAACTTATGACATCTTGATCATGTTTATATGCAGCCTTCCCATCCACATTAGCACAAAAGATATTCCATGACCCTGCATCGTAGGTATAGATAGTACTCAAAAGCACTCTTTACACACACTTTTTGATCTATCAGTCAAAGTACTCCATTAAGCATACAGCCCCTTCTTTCTCTAAGCTCAATCTCTTCCTTTTGATCTAGGTAGTTCCTCGCATCTCTATCAGTCAAAGTACATCTACCATAACCCCCGGCACGATTTATAACCATGCTTATATTGATATGAGCTGGAATGCCTTTTACTCCAACTCAAAAAAACTTTGATTGCCGCGTCAGTCAGATAATATGATTCTTTCTATGGCAACTTTCACAATATATTTATATATATATAGGCGGACGAGCTTTAACAATAAATAAAGAGGAGGGCTCGGTACAAAAGCAAAGTGCGGAGTGGAAGATTGGCTGGACTCTAAAGTAGGCAGGCGAGTCGCCTTCTTTGCATTTATGCATTGTAGTCTTTGAGGCGCGCAGCGTTAGTTAATAATTCTTCTCACGTAGTTTTTGAAGCTTGCAGGTATATATATTTTGTGATTGGACTTTGGATTGAAGGAGATTAAGTAAAGCTTAAACTAAAAAAAGCGGGAATGGAATGGAGCAAGGAACGAGGAATAGACAAATACTAGCATACTAACCAGGGATAGAGGTTATGGCTGAGCTTCGTTACAGGCTTAGGACAAGCAATCAAGGCAAGCCCCTAACTTATTCAATTCATTCTTGACTTAGGATTGATTCTCTTTTATTTACTACTGCCTACCTCTTGCTCCTACTGCAAGCTACAGAGATAAGCGAAAAAAGCAGGTGCGGTTGTACATCATTTTATTGAAACCTTTCTTTTTCTTACACATCAAATCGAAGCACTCATACTTCTAAATAAAAGAAAGAGCACAATCATCTTTCCTGCTTACAAGCAACTACTTATGATTTAGGTAGGAGTGAAATAAGTCGATTGAAAGTCGGAGCTAAATGTAGCTCAGAATACTCATTAGATAATACGAAATCATATCTTTTGTCGGAGACGGGATAAAGGAAGTATTGCGAAGGAAGAAGGTAAGGTGCTCCAAGAAAAGCCGTAGTAAGCTCTGACTTCAAAGCTCAAAGCATCCAGCCTCGCTTGATCATGGCCTTTTAAACCTAGTAATCCTTCCTTCAATTCTGACTTCACTTTGAGAGGTAAGGCTTTATGAAGCAATGATCCACCTCTCTCTTCTATAGGTTGACTAGCTTTGAAGAGGGGAGGGGGGTTAAGACTTAAAGGAAAGCAGGTTGTATAGATAGAGAAAAGGAACATCCAGGGCAAGGGGAAAGGTCTTTGTCGGCATCCAAGCCCGGGTGCTTACAAAGCAACTTAAGTTGAAGTCAAAGTGGAATCTTTTTTAGCTACTTTTTCCTAATAAGAGATTATGAGCTTCTTGCTTTGACCTTGCTTGTAAAGTGAATCAATTAGTGATCCATAAATAATGGAATTTGGCGAAAAGCCTCGATCAACCACCTAAAAACTCTAATTGCCTCTGTTTTGAATAGCCGCCGTTTAGAATATCCATTTATCACACGCCACTTTCTTTAAAGAGATATCAAAGAAAGGTCTGTGCGAAACCTTGTTCAAGCATTACCTGCTCCTCCAAAAACATCAACCCAAAACGGAATTAATGCGCTATAAGTCACTGTCTTTGGTTCAAGTCCCTTGTAATATGGCACTAAATGCTAACTAAAAAAAAAAACTTTGTCGGTTCGCTCCTTCTTGCAAAGTGCATCCATTACGATATTGCATGTCACAATGGCCGCGCTCCCGGGGCAAAGCATTGGCTTTCTTAGTGCCTTGTCAAATCTGGTAATAATAAGCATAATCTATTCAGAAGAGTGTTGTACGTCACTGGTTAAGAATCTTCCTTTCCTCTGGCAATCATCAACAGTAGCAACTGCAACTTCAATCAAACTCTTCTCCCAACAAGCAACGGATTGAGCACACTAGCGCTAGCGCGAAAGCCGTTGCGCGTTAGCACGCGCATCCGTTTTCTTGCTCACAAATTTGACTTTTTTCCCAAGAGCCCATCGATAAGAGTGGTATAGGAGATCACATCGGGTTCACACTCACCAACATGTTGAACCATATGAAGAAGCAACTGAAGGGCTAAGCCAGTCTTGCCCCGGCAAAGCCCCTTAAGAAAGAAAGCCTATAGCTAAAGGTTATTAAAAGAATAGTAAACGTATACTAGAGAAAGAGAAGTGTTTCTGGATTGCGAAGCCTAATAAAAGAAGCTTATCTTATAAAGTAAAGGACTTTTCTTGCTGTAGTTAACCTGCGGTCTTTCCAATGCTCTTGCCAATTTATGCTATAAACCATAATAATAGTTGAAAAGCAAAATCAATCTGCAATTCCTCCTTGATTCAAACATCTGACCTAACTCACACTATTCGACGAGGTCTCAGCCGGCTACTGTGCTTAGGTCAAAGCAGGCACAAGATGCTCCAGCCATATATTTCTGAGCTTAGAAGTTAAAAAACCCCCTTACCACGGCCATTTCACTTTGATGTGCCTAGGTTCGAGCGAAAGAACTTCCTTCTTGCTTCCCAGACTTCTTTCTTCTTCCGCTGCGCGCCTTACTTCCTTCTGCTTGAGCGCTAGGCAATCCCTTCGCTTCCTTCTTTATTAAAAAAAATATATGCCATTGAAAGAATAAGCAGAAAAACACAAATTATATTAATGAAAATCCATCAAATAGTAAGTAGTGGGGAAGAAGTCAAATGCGTTGACCAGTAAGTCAAGCATGTATGCAATTTGGTCTAAATGAAATAGCTGAGATTAATGAAACTCAGGTTTTTAGTCTAGTATACCTTCTTTCTTGTTAAGAAGCTGCTGCTTTTTCTTTCTCATATAGTCGCAGTACTTTCCATTCAAAGCTATGTACATGCTCCATATGTTCTTCATTTCTAATATATCTGACCTACATTACTTGAATATAAGACTAAAGTCTTTCAAAAGAAAAGAGGCAAAACAAAGAGTTAGGACAAGTTTCTCCATATTCTAGAATTTTCTATATTGAATCTGTGCAGATTAATTCTGTCATTATAGTGCATTGGACGCTCACCTACTGATTCCAGCCAGCCACTATTATTATAAATAACCATCTATCTAAGCACCTAGTAGCACCTAGTAAACATATAGAAATAGAATGAAAAGAGAACTCGTTCAATCAGTCTCAGGCACGAGAAGAAGCGATTTCGAAATGACAAAAAGGTTCTGAACTCTCGATACGATCTATCATAAAATTGATCCTTTCTTTTCCGCTTGGATGGTATAGAAAAAGTAGGCCCGCACCCGTTCAGTCAAAACGTTATGTAAGTTAATGGGCAATCCAGCCTTTCGTAAACAATGCTCGACCCGAGCCAGTGTCATTTTCTTAGTCCATCTTTCATATGGAATGCCCATGTTAATGTTTCCATTCTCCAAGATAGAGAGGCGTAGACCTAGCACTCGAAGTCTCCCCGGTCCTTTGGTACTCGCTCTATCTAGTTCTTTATAACTGAACTCCAATTTCAGCTTCTTACCTCTTTGGTACAGGGCGTTCTTGATAAGGAAAATCACTGTTTTCTTATCAAGAACCAAAGGAATACCAAACACAATGTCATCAGCATATCGGGCGTAATAGAAGACGTTGATACCCTCCTTGGTCTGCACTCTTTTCATCTCGATATCCAGCTGATGGAGAAAGACGTTCATCAGAACAGGATATATAGGGCTGTGGGATTCCAATCTCTGTGTTACTATAGTCATTGCCCTCTTTATCAAGGAGAAAAGAGTCCACCAATTCCATCATACCTTCGTTCTTTGGATACAGATTAGATCTTAACATATCTTCTAAGAATGAAAGTAAAAGGCAATGATCTGTCTTATCAAAAAAAGAACTGAAATGAATTTGATGTGAAAACGTTGCCCCTGAGAATGAAAGTTCCTGACTCGGCACTACATACATTATTAAGGGGAGTTCGACGTACCAGCAGAAATCATAACAGGCTGACTCTTTATTAGCGAAGAGCACCACCCAATCAAAGAACATAAACTAGGCTAGGCGCCGGGTTGGTTAGCAAAGAACTTACTTGGCTACGGAGGCTATTCAATGCGTCTAGGATGAAGTTTACGATTCCTCAATAGAGATCCATTCTCCTACGACCGGGCAATTCTCCCGCGCCAATGTTGGACTTACTCCCTTCATCTCTTCAGGTTGACCTTCTTTGCTCTCCAATAGAATTTTCTTGTTTTAGTTCACCAGTCTTGGTTTTCTAGCTATTGCTTCAAAGAAAAGAGGAAGCCCGGGCTCCTCGTAACAACCTTCCTCGTCTCTCCCTCATCCTTTACCTACTGCTTTTTCTGCTCTCTCTTTCATCTCTTTTAATTATCGTAAATAGTTAGTTTAGTAGCGATTTTTTGAGTTTGTGTTTTTTCCGCGCTGTCGCTACTTCGTTTTCCCGCTACTTAAAGGCCAAATTCAATTAATGTTTAGTAAGTCAACCCTAGGCTGATGAAAAGAAAAGTGCTTTACTGAGTGAGAGAATAAAACCAGAAAGATATGGCTACTAAAAAGTGAGATCCTGGTTCTCGCTGAGAAAATGAATAAGATGATAAACGGTATTATTTGTTTTTCCGTGAAGTACTCAGCAAAGGTGTTAACGAAAAAGGCTCTTTTCGATTCTTTGGCTAGGCTCTTCCAATGTAGTCGAATTGTTATAGCTGCTGAGCCTACCCCAGAGAGGAGCATTCTTTTTCATGCGCTTCTCGAGCTCTACCCAGAGGGGATACTATGGACGAGTGTAGATGCGCGAATGAAAACGGTTTTGACTTCAGATTTGACGCTTGTTCCGTTGCGTAGTTTCGGTGCTGGCCTTAAGCATATTTTAGCAACTGACCAAAACCCTTTCTTCTTTTACTTTTAGCGGGATAGGGCAACCCGACTGTTTGAGCTCATGAAGATTCGAAAAGAATATAAGCACCTTTACATACCAGACACAGCAGATGTAACGAAAGGTTTCGACGAGACTCATTCTTTATTTTAAGATCTTAACATTGATTCCACAGATGATAAGCAACAGTGGGCAGAACCCCAAAACGAGGTCAAACTAAAGGAAAAGGCTGACGAGAAAAAGAAAAAGTGACTTTGAGACAACTGCTATTTATCTTCCCTCACGCGATGAGTGTCCTTCGCTGTCAAGAGCAATTTATAGGCGGCTCCTCATTCCGGGTTCAGATTGAATGAAATAGAAAACATCCGCCGTCCGAGACAACCCATGGAAATGCCAAAAAGGTGACTAAGATTATTTTTATGAGATCGAATAGTGATTATATCATCTCGCGTTACATATCCCGAAACATTATGCAACTGCTTAAATAACAAATCTTCCATCTCCAAATTACCTATTTCATACATAAGTGCCGTTCCTTATGGAATTTAGTAAAAAATTAAAACTCATGAAGAAGACAGGAATACCGGCAGAAGTATTTCATTTTTCTATTTTTTCCCGTGGAGCAAATAGCATCGCTCCGCGCATATCCGTTGATATTTCATTAGGAAAGGCCTCTCTTTCCGCAACGTAACGTGACGTGAAGTTGGACACCCGAGAAAGAAGAAGGAGCTTCATATTATTGTGGGTATAGATTGGATTTTTCTTTTGTTTATTATTTTTTCGTCAGTCATGATCTTTCAAAAAGCGACCAAATCGTCGGCCGTCATAAACTTCTCTCCACGACGAGTTTTAGGCGTTATGTTCAGAGCGCCAATTCCTGCAACGCTATTTAGATATCCAGGGCGCAACCTGTGGCAGGCAGTAGTTAGAGATTTCGAAAAAGAGGATTTCATCTTATCCCAGCGTCACTTTCTGATCTGAACTTGCCCTCCTACACGTAGTTTCAAAGCAGTGGCCTAGCATTCCTTCAACAACACTCCCACGCAAAATGACACGGAAACACTATAAAGACTGGGAATGTAGAAGAATATGAGCTGATAGCAAAGCTTCAACCAAAAATGCCTGGGTGGAAGCTCTGGCTCCCCATGAAAAAAGCTCTTTCCTTTGTAAGGAAGACTTACATTTTGCTGCGCACTATGTGATTGGAAAGGCTTTGGGAAGTATGCATCATACTTTCTTTTCTCATGGAACCCTTCAATCTTTTATAGAACTTGTCTCAGACTTGGTTATCTTTCTCTTCTTACCTGGATAGGAGCATACGAAGCTCAAAAATATAGGTAGGGTAGCGTAAAGATAAATAGTGGCGTATTGAGTACCAACCACCCAAATTTAAGTATACCTTCAAGAAGTAGGGCATCAAATAAGCAAACACTCATACTTTGCTAGAAAAGCAGGAATATCGCTTTCTATCTAAAGAAAATATCCCCCCAAACTACGTACATCTTGGTTTTAGTGAAAATGGATTTCGTACTTGTCATCTTGATTGATGATTCATGTGCCAGACTAGGACCAGACTAGGATCTTCGAAAAACGGGTAATTTTGAAAGTCTGGCAGTGAGTGGAAGTAACCTCTCCAAAATCAAAAGATTCTCATCATATAGTTTATTTTCAACTTGCTTTCATAGAAGCGGCGAGTTAAGAAGTAAAGGAGTATTTTCGTATAAAGCTGAATGAAATTCTATAAGAAAAATAAAAGCATGGAATCGGGACTCTTGCATTGTAGGAAAGGAAAGGGCATAAAGGGCGCTAAGCAGTAAAGAAAAAGTAAAAATGCTGTTTGAAAGGTTGATAGCTCTGATTCTGGAATTGTGGGAAAGAGATAAAAAAAAATACCCGAAAAATAAGTTTGATTTCTCTATTCAATATGATCTCGAAACTTACGTACGCTTTTCACTTTCGCCCGATGTACGTACAGATCAGACATTCCTGTTCCAAAGAAGCCGGGCAAGTTTGAAGCTATCACGCAGCCAGCTCATAAGGACAGACTTGTTTTGGATGCAATGGCCCGCTTGCTCCGCGATGAATTTTAGCCTGTCTTTTTTCGTGCATCGCATGGGTCGGGCGCTCGGACTTTCTTCAGCGAGCGATGTTTCGGCCTCAAATGTATTGGCTTGTCAAGTGCGATATAGTCAGGTGCTTCGATAACATAGATCACACGCTTCTCCTAGCACTGTTGCTAGATCGGTTTGGCAAGGAAAACTTTGACTTCGTGGAACTGGTTGATTGAAACCTTCCTGGTCACGGCCTGGATCGGGAGGGAGTGAATCATGCATGCACCGATAAAGGCATACCGGAGCCCAATCTCGCCGGTTCTAATGAATTTATTCCCACCTGTTAGACAAACACTTGGGGTACTCTCATATTGGCAGCGCCGGGCATAGAAAAGGAATCGAAAAAGCAATCAAACTCTACTACATCAGGTACGCAGAATCAGGTACGCAGACGAGATATTCCTCGGTTTTCCGCGAACCTATGATGAAGTGTGGAAGCAAGAAAAAACAAGCTACTCGGCTAACTAAGATCGGAGTGGAATTAAGACTTCCCTCTCGGCTCGGAGTTTCACTGTGAACTTTTTTTTACTTGACTTTTTTTTATCTCACATTTAGCATTCTTCAAGACATTTGAGAAGCATCAAGGATTCCTTGTTCATCCACTTCTCCTCCTGCCGAAGACTGAAGAGTCAACCTTGCATGCATTCATTTTTTAAAGATTAAAAAGGTTAGTAATAGGCTATAGGCTCGACTGCAAGGAGAGAAGGAAACAGCTTTACTTTCACTACTATCAGGAAAGAAATAAGATTTATAGCTTTTTTATGGGGCGAGGCTAACGGTTCCGATAGAAAGCGATGCCTACTAGACTGGCTCGAATAAGCCTTTAAATAGTCTCATAGCTTCTTATCGTTCTGCTTCTAGCTATTTGGATAGACCACACCTCTTCAAAAAAGTCCGCTATTATAATAAATATCATGACATAAATCCCGGGAACGGGCATCCATTATCAGATGTCTAAGCAAAAAAAAAAGATGTATATATATATGCAAGAAATACACGATACGGGGAGCCAGACTCTACTTTTCGGGAGAAGGGCAAAAGACTTTTATCTTCAGGCGGTCCCAGTCGGTAGAAGGACTATGGGGATGAGATTAGGCACGCTGAAAACCTAAGTCCCCTTTTCCTTTCTTATGATAAAAGATATTTTTTAGTCCCAATTGTAAGTGGAGAAGGATCTTTCATCTATGCTTTCAACTGATCTTTCAGATTTGAATCGTTTAGCGAGTGTCCATTTCCTGTCTTCTTGTGAGGAGAAGCTTTCATATCCGTTTCCCTCGTTTCTAGATCTTTATTTTAGCCACCATGCAAGATAACCTTATTCAATCAGCACACTGGCATCCATGATGTCATTAACTCAGGATGGGGGGTAACTGAGGTACCGAAGCGATTGCAGTAGTGATGACCTGATGCGACAGTCAGATCTTTTCTCCAAGATGTCTCTCACCATTCATTCCAAGTCCTCAGTCCTGAGGGTAAGTTCAATGCAGATGTAGACCTAAGTCCGAATTACCTTCATTTTGACAGTTGGCAGCGCTTTTTCCGAGGTCTGGTCCACTTATTCCGCTCCACCCGGAAGCTCCAGTTGACGCTTTGTCGAGGGGCTGGATCAACAGCGGGTCAGAGTAGAAGGAGAAGATGAAGCTTTCACTCTAGTAGCTTAGACCATAGCTTAGCCCCAGACTCCTTATGTCAGGCACTCAAAAGCCTGTGCTTTGCTTAACTCTTTAGTTACTACTCGACCTTGCTCTTTCTTCCATGCTCTCAGTAACTCAACACAGGCAGTCTTATACCTATAGCACTCCACTTCCACTAATACATACACCGCTTAAAGCAAAAATCCGGTAATAACTTGCTTCCACCCCTGACTCTCACTTGAAATAAGGCACTCATCCTTTTACGCACTATATTCTATTTGAATTCTCTCAAGAGATCAGTGACCGACAGCAAAGGGATTAGGCTATAGGAAGGTAGTGTCGCCTTGATTCAAAGAGCTTACTAGTACCTATTTACTTCCACACCTTTATATATTATGTCTTTATTCTATCTGCATCTCGGCTATTCTTTTATTTTAGAAAGAGTAGTGTAGGAGATTGTTCCGTAAAAAGAAGTCTAGGAATTAAGGAAACACTTACTTGTGAGTGAATATCTTTTCAAAAGAAAGGCCCAGCGCTGGGTCTAAGAAATGGAGATAAGCTCGAAATAAGCGCCAATGGGCAAGTGATCACTGGGATGGAAGTGGTTAGGGGAGCCTCCTTCCACATAAGGGGAGTAGGGTCCCAGCACGTGAAGTAAACTCACTGCTTTCAAGCGGTTGCTCTTGCACGAAAGAAAGATGTAGTTGAGTGGTTAGCTACACGAGCAGCCCCCTTAGAAGAAAGATATGCAGAGCTTGCTTGTGGCTTAAAAAGGCATCCGTCCTTCCTTCTCTATTGGATCCCTTTACTTAGCTTTTGACTTAGCCCTTGCCTTATCTAGAATGGGCCTTCCTCTCGAGCAAAAAAAAAAGAGGTGCTTATGCGAGCTTTAAATAATCCTGCCTCCGCTTATAAAACTTCCTATCCTTGGAGATAGATGGATAGTTCCTACTCATTAGCTCTAGACCTGGCTAGGGCAGGTGGGAAAGACGCTGATAAAGGGCAAAATTCATATTTGAAATGCCAGAGGATACCAATCCGGAGACAGAGCCTGCATCTTCGCAGCCTGCTCTTGGCGAGTACTAACTCCATCCCTAACTCTTATTGACTGCTGGATGAAAGTCTTGATTTGAAAGGTGAAAAGTACTTAATGGATTGCGGAACATGAGATTTAGATCGGAGAATTCCTTCTTTTGAAGAACGATCTGTAGCAATAGCTCTTGTGGGGCAAGCTGAGCTGACAGTGCAAAGGAAGTAGGATTTGAAAAAGACAGGAAGTTATACAACAGGCGAGCAAGCAAGTGCCTTCTATCTATGCCTGGTTCCGGCTTCGCTGGAAACTGAAGTAGGGTCAGCGTACGGTCGGTCTGGATTGTTGACCAACTCGGAGTATCCGCGTATAGTGTAGTTTCCTGGGATGTGCATCTTATCATATAGAAAGTTATGTCTTTGGTACCTAATCTCCATTTTGGACGCCATTACACAACTAGTTCTAGTAGAAGTATAAAAGTAGAGGTTCTCTTTAAACTTAATAGTAAGATTATTGAAGATATTAATAATAAATAAGAAAAACAAAAGAAAACATTTTTGATGTACTATAGGTCTATCATAATACAAAGGAACTCTCGTCTAATACTATGTTAACACATCTAAAAAAAGGGGGTATTTAACTAGATCTACCTACTCCTAATTTTACTAAAATAGAGGAATTGACGTTAGTATCTGGTGTAATAAAACCTAAAAAATCACTTATAAATAAACCGGTATGCTCAAGTATATATTAAGCCAAGAATTCTTAGAATTATGTGGTAGGGCTATCTATGCATCTAACGAAGAGCATGCATCACTAAAAAGTAGTAAAAAAGCTTTGTGTGCAGGTGCAGGAAAAGTAGTTTCTATATATGCTACCTAGTTTTAATGAATTGAAGCAATATCTATTTTATGTATGTAAGCCCACTTTGAATTGTCAACTAATGTCCAACAAAAACACATAATAGTGTTTCTCTCAGAAGAAAAGAAAAAGGCACTCTCACTAAGTCACCCAACGCGAGCTTTATTTTTATACCATTGAGATCAGGTAACCTTATATGCAATAGAAATTCTATGTCGATTGGAATGAGAATGAATGAACTCAAACATGAAAGAGTGGAACTCTCCTCTCGAGTTCAATGAGGAACCTTTTTCTATGTAGCCTGGCGCATCACGTGTATTCAATCATCTCAACCATCTTTCTATGTATTTGATATCTCTCTACCAGAAAACTACTAAACTCTATATGAGTTTTTTAGATTGAAAAATGAAATGCAAAAGAAAAAAATACATCATTACAAAAAACAGCAAATCCCATTCTCCGCAAAATTAAAACCAAGGTGATTTAAGCGACGTGCCCCGCACTGCCAAATGTCGACAAACAAGGTGTTTGAACTCGAGCACGATGTCTCAATTGTGCGAATTGGTCCACAACCAAGAAGAATGTGCAATTGCCTTTTCGAGCCATGCAAATACTTTTCTTTCCACCTAGCTTTAGTAAGGAACTGGAGTGAGCCCAGCAAGTGATTGTTCGAGCGGAAGACCTCCTACTTTTCTGGGTCCTTGTCAGCTTCCGCTAAGCCTCTACTAGTTTCGGGGTCCTTCCAGGATTTGCAATCCGATACATTTCCATTACCTTCCTTCGACCTCTTTCAAATAAAGGCCTTCTGATCTATTAAGACGATTTATCTATCCTTACTCAACTCATGGTTGACCGTCGGAAGGAAGGTGCACAAGCACCCTAGCATAGAAGTAACTTCTCAGACATCTTGTGAAACCAATCCCATTTCCTATGAATTGAACAAATTTTAATCCAGCGAGTGTAACTACAGTGGAACGAGCGAGCGGAACTAGGAATAATATCTTTCCGAATCGTGCATTCATTGATATAAGCAGCACGATATTAAGAACTCCACCCAATGAGCAAAATGTTCTCTTCACTTCAAGTTATGCTAAGCCACATGCCCTTATTGGTTACTTAAAGCTAGGAGCTCATATAAAAAAATATCTTTTTCTTTTGGAAATCTCAGCAAAATAGCATGCATGCCGAAATTGAGAATCCAACATAGTTCCAATCCGATGTCCTCATTACCAAAACACCTCAGGCAAGCAGAGCATCTTTTTCCTAGACATAAATCCGCTCTGTTTTAATGGATCTAGGCCATGTATGAAGTCCTGGGTCGGGCTCTTTTTCTCACCTCCAAAACCCAGTTATTGCGGCAAGGTAGTTCGGTCAAGCACAAGGATAATAAGTAGGTGGGTTATGCTAGGATAATATGAAAAAGAAAGAAAGATATATAACAACATAATGAACTAAATCAGAATCGGAATTTGAAACTTAAAAATCAAATCATTATATAAGCTCAAACAGAAAAAGAATATGCAAAAACTGCATTATATAAAGTAAGAGCACTCTAAACTCAACATGAAAATCAACTTCTTTTTCTTCCTTAATATCTCGATTCATATTATATTATTATTCTATTTTTATGGCGGACGTATATCATGGGCACAAAGACGTATAATCTGGCGCACTTTCTTAAGCTTAAGCATTTATTGGGCAAGAGAATGAGGTTTGTTTCATTGTACCTTACATGAAGGTATTCCTTTGAAGGCGCTGACCAGTAGGATTAGAAAGAAGGGGTAGGCGATGACTGACTGAGAGGCGGATACGATTTAACTCTTTGGTGAAGGATTAGGACTTAGGTGGGCTCTTTTTGGCTCGTAACATTAGTAGTTACTCGCTGGAAATCCTTTTTTATAGTTTCATTCATTATCTCATACCGATAGGTAGTTATGGAACTCGTCTCAACTTGAATGAAGCCAGTCCTTTCCTTTAGTTACAATTTTCTAGGAAAGACTGAGGCAATTGCACCGCTCGATCACGAGTACCGAACTTGACAGTCTGATCGATCAAGAGTTTCAGTTTCAGTAGGTCTTGAGTAGAGATCCAAAGCATTGCCGGAAATAACGATTGCTTTCTTTTTATATGCTTACTCTATATGTTAGCTCGCTCCTTATCCTCAATCCTCACTATCTCGACAGAATCAAGCATATTCTTCGCTCGGTCAAAGTAGTCCATTCTGCTAAAGCACTCAAGCAGAGACATCCTGAAACGTTGGATACGATCCTACGCCTACCCGGAAGAGGGCCATTTCCTTTCCCAGCCAGAGCGGACACACCAAATAAGCTAATGAACAGAGTCCTGCAACCTACGCCAAGCAAGCGATCTGACTAGAGAAGTGAGACGTGACCAACTTCGTTGTTTGATCTCGCCCATATTCTAATAAATAGGTTAATTGCCAAGGCATGGATAGTCAAAAGTAAGCTAATCCTTTCCCAATCTCAACCCATGTCAAGACATAGAAATTGGATGGGTTTAAGCTTTTTCTCTGTTCTCAAGAAAGAAGAAGGAAAGGATAAAGACATCGACCATTGTTTTATGCCAATCGGTATAAACCTCAAAAATAAGATCATTGTCAGCGTATCAAATAATGTCAAACTTTCTGTTCCATGAAAGTCTGGCTAGAAGAACCAATTTATCAGTTGATAAAAAGAGAAGAAGTCTAAAAGAACCAGAAGAGACATTAGAAATAAAAGATCTCTACAACTCGCTTATGGAAGAAATCAAAGATGAATGGAGAGCTTCATTATCAAATCAAACACTGGCCGATGCGGTATGTGCCGTAGGCTGGCTCGGGAATTAGTGGTACGACTATTATGATGATCGTCTATTTGGTTCTTCGCAAGGTGAGCAATATAATTGAACAATGGAGGTCATGCACCAGAACATTTGGTATTGTATTGGACCATTAGAACAAGTACATTCAGTAAGATGCAAATACCATTCCTTTACTGAAGGTGCTCAGTCATTCACAATTAATGCATAAAATTCAGGGTTTTTTAAGACAGTCTTCTTTACCCAGATAACATTTGGCAGTTAGCAAATGACATATCATCTTTCTGTTTTTTTGTTAGTGGATTCTTAATGTGGATTTCATCATTATGGAATAGTCTAGTTTTGATGTGTAGCTGATTTGTCTTTATTTAACAAGAAAATCCATATTTGCTTCAAGTTTCAGCATTGTTAGTTTCAACCACATTAAATCCTTTTATTTTGATGTTCCATTTTGACTGAATTCTTCCTTGTTTTCAATCTTACAATAAGAGAAAAGAGAGAAAAACATGAACGAAGTAAAGTATCCCTCGTGCATAGTGCTGCTGCTTTAGTTCTAGAATTTCTTCTAAATTATTTCACCTTAAAAGAGTCAATTATTTATTTGTGTTGTCTTTTTTGTTATGGAATTCAGATTTTTCATTCAGCTATGATGTGGGCACGCATGTAGCAAGCTGCAATTTCACTGGATATTTTTCCTAGCCGACGGGACGTTTTATTTGAAAAAGAAAAGGGCGTCCTTATTTACAATTTTCATGAGGTCCATTTTCGGGTGTTGCTAATTCAGAAACTGAACGTTGGGGAGCTATTTTCACTGTCCATAGATAAGTGACCTTTCATAGGGAACACCATTCTCCTTTAATGTTGAGCCGAATTAGTGACCTTTACAACATTTTTTTGACGTACGTAAAGGCACATCCAACAGAGTTTCAGCGTTGTAGAAGCAGTCCTTATCTACGTCATCTACGAGAAGTCCGTAATGGGCACCATATGTAAGGCCTTTCCATGAGCGTCAGGAAAAAGGACGTTATCTGATCTGCGTCGGGTGGTGGATTTTCTTTCCTGAGGGTTGCGTTGGTAAATAACATTTTCTGGGTCTAAAAACTTGACTTGCGACCTCGGGATCGGGATCGGGACTCAACAGTACGACGTTTCATTAGCATACGAACCGGATCTTATACGTATCCATCGGTAAAGGGAATATGATGAACGGGAGATCTTGAGCGTCGGAATGGGAACTCTATGTAGCCGTGGGTCAACCGAATGTGTCGCAAAAGACGGCTTCGAACATTCTCATCCCTTTCCAAAAAAGTGCACTTGGAATTTTGATCTTTAAGCGTCGGTACTTATCATATTGACACTGTCGCATCTTATAGTCATTTCCCGTCGCAAGATGCATATCATTTGCGCTGGCCTTGGAACTTATCTGCACCCCGCCCGTCGTTAATGCGGACTTTGTACGGGTATTTAATAGCATTGTCAATGCGACCCAGCTTTGGACGTGGCTAAAGGGTCATTTAGTTCGACGTTTTTTCATGGCCGCTAAAGCAGACAATATGTGTTTTCTTCAGTCATGATCCTTTTATACAGCCTGTATGGAGATCCTATATGACACTTTTCGTGTACCAACACATTATCATTCCATTCCAGTAATAGTATACATATTTTGTTCAAAGAAGGTTTGACCCTCAGATGGAACTAGTACGAGTAACCACTAGAGTTCATGTGTCGTCGTTCTGCAGGAATTTCACTGTCTTAAGGATGCTGGTGTTATTCAACTGACGTCTTCAACGACGATTTTCAGTGTTGGTTTTTCTGGAATTGAAAAGATGTAATCTGTCAAATGTTAGATGCTATGTTTTCTTTCTAAAAAGGAAACAGGTAATCCAGTTAACTACTAAATTCAAGTAAACAAATCTTCATAAAATGGGTAATTCCATTAATGGCATTTGCACCAAACTGTTTATTCTGTTAATACCAAGATAGTTGCTTTACAAAGAAAAATAATATACAAAGAAAGTCTATCACGATTATATCATCATCCTCCAAAAATCTAGATTCTGATGATAAATACAGTATTTTACAGTATGTTATGAGATAATGAAATGATATATGGTCAAAGTTGAAGAACTACATATTGTATTGTGCTTCAAACCAATCTCTAAATCAAACCATTTCTCAAGTCTGAAATATTACCTACCTTAGTACCAACTGAATAATAGCTCCTCCACGGCTGTCCAGAAAAGATGCCACTGCAACTGATAAGCTCACCAAAGAAGGCATGATCCTTGAGAAAAAATGCTATTATCGTTAAAGAAATGTAAGTTGAAGATGAAAATACTAAAACACAGTAGGATTAGAACCTTTATATCAACATAATAATACCCCGTCCCCAAAAAGGTAGCACTGCAACTATCCTTCTTGTCCAGCTTACCTAGACAGCCACATGGATTCTAGGACTCTGGTTGAACTGAACAACAATACAGCAAAAGAAGTAAACCATCAAAATATTAATATAACGATTTTCTTAATAATTGAGAATTTCTCATAATTCAACCTGTCACCGATCATTTATTACATCTCAGAAGTTTCAAGTTTGAACTCAAGACAAACACAGATTCTCAAATAATAATATACAGGGTAAAGAAGAAAGACTATCCACAGCCACTGTTCTGAATGAAGATGAAAATTCCAAATTAACACGTAAATCAGTAAAAAAAGAAGAAAGCCATAATCTTTCTATGCCTAGAAACGGTGCGACTATATATGAGACCCCCACCAATAACTCAGGCCATTATGTTTCACTAGAGTAGCAGTGCTATATATGGTATAACTTCTCTTATTTCATTCTCTTTTTTCAAAAAGACACAAACAAGAAAGTAAAATCGAAATAGGAAGCATACTTATCAATTCCAATGTCAGAATTTTTCTTAATGCTAACCATTGCTGCATATGAGAGTATCATACCATAAAATGCTTTGAATGTCAACCACCAATTACTTTGATGCCCGTTCTCTAATAGTGCTCTGCCACCATTGACTTCCTTTTGAATTTGTTAACGCAAAAAGTGAAACTAGAAACACATGTGTGGTGACCGAAAGGGAAAAAAGTGACTGGGAAACTAACAGGAATAGAAGAGCGGTGCCATGGATGGTGTGAGACCTGATAAATCTCCAGTATTTGTCTCTGAATTAGCAAGATGTTCCAACAGTACAGCCGGCCGCCTGTCCGCGCCAGTGCCAGCCTGAGAGCACACCTGTAATGTCAATCATTTAAGCTATGGTATAGTAGTGGCATTGGTATAGGTATTGGTAGTGGTGACCTCAAATTCCACATTCAGTAATTAAAAGAACTAATTAAGTATTCCGATTTCAACTGAAGCAAACAAATTAACTATTCTTTTTTTCGGGTGAAACAAAATCAATAATGAAATGAGCAACAAGGAAATTCAAGTCAAGAGGACAGTAAACTATTCATGAAGGGTATGTTTGGATTGTCCATGTAAATTATTCAACGTTAGAAAATTCTTATCGTTCTTGTTTAATATATAATTGAGTATCATATTTTTTTAATGAAAACGAGAATATTGACTAATAAATATGTTAATTAACACAATTCTAAGGACAATTTCAAGTTAGTTAACTACTCTAGCACTACTAGTGCATTTCTTAAGCTTTAAAAAGCACAGTCCAACAGCCAAGCAAGATTGATGAAAATCAAATTGTTGATCCTTGTTATAGCTTTCGGTAAAAAGGTAAAGAAAAACAATCACCACACTGACTTCATTCAGTTTTAGCCTTTAGCAAAAACAACAAAATTAAGAAGAGGTGCACCATCATATAGCCATAAAGAAAAAGAGAATATCTGAGTTCTGATAACCAAGATTTTTAGGAATTTCAGACCCTACAAATGCCTAACTCAAACTACCATTTCTAGTTGAAGAAAAGAAAGAGAGAAAGGCGCGCGCGCAGCGAAAAACAATACAATACAATTTGGCAATTAAACCCCCTTTTGCTTACCTTTCTTTAGCTCCGCCACTGGGACCAAAATGCCCATATTTTTCAGGCATCCGATGTATCCGGCAGTATTGATCAACTGAGAAAAGAAAGGACCATAAATGAACACAAATTCTATATATTCAAGATGGTCCGGCCAACATGCCACACACCAAACTTCTAAGTTAACCAGAATTCACATTAGTCTTCAGTCATATATTTTAGCACTCTCTTTTTTGTTCTATTTTGTTTGTATTTATTTTATAATGCACCTAAGATAAGTACCAATCATGTTGATTTCTTTAAGACTGCATAGAATTGGTCATGTAGGTAGCACATGAATTCTCAGGTTAAAACTCTATGAAAGAAAGGATTGGTTGGTATGAAAAAAGGATAAAGTCAAATTAGGAGTGGTATCCCGCATTAAAGTGAATTAGGACAATTGTACAGTTAATAAAAAACAAGGTCTAACTGATCCAGCAGCATGAAGTTGAAAAATAACATGAATTTCGAATCAAAAACCAAAATAACTCACATTGAAGTTCTATCTAACATGAATGTCGTGGGCTTTTCAGTTGTCACCTTTTAGTACAATCTGAAGAAAGGGATCAGGACATATGAATATCTCGTCTGTTCGCTCGCTGCTCTAGCTCGTTCTCTGTATATATCTGGGCCCAAGAGAATTTGGAAGGACGGACTTTTTTCAATACACAAGAAGCAAAATCATAAAGCTCATGTAGTGGCTGGAGGCGCCTTTGCTTAGAGCATTAGTCAGAGGAACTGGCGAAAGTGTAGTCGCTGGAGGAAGCCATCTTCGGAGCAGCCATGGTAGTCGGGGAAAGGGAGAGAGGCGTGTTGCGATCATAAATTTCATAAATAAGAAAGAACGAAGGACAAAAGAAGAAGAAAATAAGGAGAAGGGAGAAGAAAAAGTGTCTCTGCAGGACGGGACCCATGTGGGTTGGAAATATAACGACGCGAGAGACGGAAGAACATGACTTTGAGACACTGAGCAAGGGGACCCAGTGCGAAGTAAGGGAAATGGAAGACGTCGAGCAGACAACAGATAGGCTGAAGAAGAGGGACCCGCTCGTAAGGTTTAATGAGACCCAAAGGACACAGAGGAGCATGACCCACTCGTCATAAATGGAGGCACCAGTGAACTTCAAAAGAGAAGAAACCAAAGAGAAATAACGAACTTAAGATCCACATAAGCATCTTCCCTCAACGAGAAGTCTGACGTGTCGCGATCTCTTCTCTTTCAATCTAGCTGAATTCTCAGTGAATTCTGATTATGGTTTTTTGAATAGAGAGCAGATCTTTTGTAAAGTAAATTCCAATTATGTTGCAAATGTTAGAAATTTATCTTCCCTTTTCACTACTGTCCCATATCGTCATTGTAGAGCTTCAAGCTTTTCTCGTTAATGAAATGATAAATTCTCGGTCCTGTTTCTAAGATTAGAATGGTGACAAGGCGAAAGAGCAAAATGATCTGGAAGTGGTTCCCGCTAGCCTCTACGACCTTGACGCGGCTGAGCCAGATTTGGATGTCAAAAAAAAGAAAAAGTCTTTTAGAAATCAAGTGGTTTTAGAGCGAAAATAGAAAGATAGAGAGGAAGTAATGTTCGCTTGTGGAGACGTTACTACGAGGAAGTGCGGTGCATGCAACGAGAAGGTCTTTCTCAGGAGGGTTACATCTATCTCTTTCTGTTTTGACCTTGATTTTATGTCCTTTATATCTTTTTGGTGTCCCACTAAATCACACTTTCTTAGGGTTAGTCAAGTCTATACTTAATGAATTTTTAAGTAAATTGACTCAACGTTTCACTCTTGTTTACTTCATTGATTTATCTTATTCGAATTAATTTCTTTAGATTTCTGCATATGAGTTTAATTAGACTTGTGGTATCAACTTCGGAATTAGCTACCCGGATTAAACATAGGATAATTAGGGTTTATATGTATAGAAACTTAGGTTATAATCAACACTTGTCAAAGGGAGAACCGGAACAAAATCAAACTTCATCTTTTGGGAAAGAACAAGTCTAATCTGAAAAGAAACGTTTTGGCTAGTCATAAATAAAAAAGGGTTTGGTTTAGGAAAGTATGGCGCGCGGATGCTAGAAGAAATTGAACACGGACCGCGCGAAAGCGGACGAATCCGTTGATAGGACTCGAAACCCTCAAGAGGAAAATAAGGAAAGTGAAACTCAAGTCAATTTGCATCAACTAGTTATTAAGTATAGTAGTTATACCGAAACCCTAGGATTCTTCCTTTATCAACTAAATCACTTCAATCTGAGTTTTGAAGACGGAACGAAAACACTCCAAACTTGTTTGCAACGATAATTGAATAGTGTAGAATCGATAATTGAGGCTCGCTCCCAGTGGACCGACACCCTAACTATACTCATCGGTTATTTGTACGCTTGCAACTACCTTGATCTGGGTGAAAAATATGAGTGAGTCTGCCCGTTGCATTTAATTTGTTTGAATAAATCAAAACCGAGGGGACGGTATTTATATTCTCTGTGATGCTTTCCGTTAGTTGCTCCGTTCTATCAGTTTTCTCTGACAAGGGAAGAGTAGAAAGAAATGAAAGAGAGACTTGGTTGGTTAGTTTCTCTCGGAGTCCCTTATTATATTATCAAATCGAGCCCAGTTCAAGAATTAAGCGCTCATTCTCCCGACCTCTCTCTCTAAAAACTAGAAATCTCCCCAGCGAGTAACTACGGCACGTTACGAGCCAGGAAGCCTACAAACTCTCTCCACAACACACGGAAATTTCTCTCTGTACAACGACCTACCGTCATTTTGTGAGGCAGTGCGAATCTGGTGCTCACATTCATAAAGATGGATCTGATCAACAAGGAGCGAGAGGATGTCATTAATAATGCAGTAGATATGGTATGCAATTGCATTTTCCTTTGATGGACATTTCAGTTTGAAATTTCATTGAATTTGGTACCGGTCTCTCTCTTTTGTAGAAGTTTATTTTGCAAGGGGTTTGGGTATAGATAACCATGCTAGATTTTTGGTTGTGTTGCTGTTCTTTCTCTTCATTATTTTCTAAGGGTGTATGACCTATCGTGTAAGTTCCATTAAGGATGTATGGCAAGCTCCCTGTGGCCTTCTCCCGACAGTTTTGCAGTTCGAACCCTTGAAGATGATATCCCTTCCTTAGTATATATTCTTCAGGTCTATACTATCTTGTGTCCCATACTTATTCATCATGTGCCGGGTTGATCAACAAAAAAGAAACAAACCTCCTTTTAGACATAACAGGAAGCACCTTATGATATGCCAAATTTAAATTCAATGCATATTAGAAATATTTTAGTACTTTGTTTTTTGTTCACAATCATGAATCAGTTTGACGCCAGAGATGTCCAGGTTATGTGGTGTGCAGGTTTGCTACGCACTGCTAAATTACCAGTATATACCACAGTTTATATCAGTGACCTAGCATACTGATACCGACTCTTTAATATGATTGTCTATCTGGCATGGGTACACATGTAATTCTTCTCCATGCAGGAGTAGATATCATGCCTCTGTTTTTCCTTCTATTTGTATCGTGTTTCTATTATGCAGAGTACAACATGAATTAGAAGTTTCAACAAAGCAGGCTATTTTGGTGGATTCTAGCATCAGTGACACTATCAGGACATGTATTGTGCTGAGAAACCATCGGGCCGCCCTGAAGATTAAGAGTGAATTCTAGGTTAGTACTTGGCATCCCTGTGACCTGTTCATGGTTGTACGTCAGTATGGTAATACTTATAATTTGCAAGTAAGTAAAGGGGTGGGTTCTTTTAACCGTACATATATTGACCGCCCTTGGTAATCCTGACTAAACAATAACTATTTCAAATCAAACTATTTTCCCTGTCTATTTTGTTGACTTAATGATAGATAAAGAGACACAAGCGGCACTACTGAAAATTGATCTGCCAGGCCGTAAGACTTTCTGCTTTCTGCGTTGGATTGGAACCCGAAAAGAAAATAATGAATTGCAATCTGTGCGTGTGAGCAAAAAGGTGCATGATTAACAATGTAACAGTTTTTTCTCTTTGAAGGAGAGGAAGATGAAAATAGTGAGAGGCAAAATGAGTCCCAACAAATGTCAAGCGAGAATTCTGACAATCCGCCCGCCCCAGTGCAATAGCAACAGAAACAAGGAAACAGATGGTGTGGGCTCTACTTCTTGCGGTGAAAGGCAAGGTATGCACACTGAAGATTAATATCTTATTAGTGTAGTACTGGTCTGTTTTGCAGTCATGATTGCTGGTACAGTATTTCTTTCTTTTTCTTAGTGTGCTAGAGGATTCCTTTAAGTGCTTTTGTGTACCCACCAAAACCATTTTAGCGGTTGGTACCAGTGAAACCCTTTTTTTCATGTTTGTCTGTTAGAGTGTTACTTTTGAACTGCCTTGTTGAGGCTTATTAAAGCACAGTAGAAAATATACAGCCGAGTGACTAGCACTTCCACAAAGGAAATGGGAAAAGAAGCCATGCTATATTTTCTCTTTTCCAACCGATCTCACGACGAGGAGTCACCCACATACTATACTTCATCAACTGAATCAAGCTCAGAGTGTTACAACTCACTAAAAATTAAGAATTCAGATATATATAGCTTGTGTCTTCTTTAACTGCTTCAGCACCGAATCTTCTTCCGGGCTATTATTCCTGGTAATACATCAGACTCATTAAGATTAAAAAGTTCTTGGGGGTTAGCTGCTTTGAATACTCTACCACTCCTTGTCACATGATTTAGGTCAGTCAAGAGTTTCCATTTCTTCAATCAAATCATCTAAATGAAGCACATTACATGACTCCTGGAACTTGGAATGATAAGTAGAAGGAAGGGCTCAATACCAATATCTGGACCTCCAATGAAATTCACTTGATTGTCCTCTTTCTTTGGTGCAGAAAACAAGGGGTTAGTGAAAGGCGAAAGCTTAAGAAGTAAGATTCCGAATGAGCAGTTTACTCTTGACCATGTAGTGTATTATCCAGAATCCGTAGATTACTTATTTGTTGAATCGATAGTAACTCTTACAATTTACTTCTTCCGAAATATCGGTGTTCTGTTCCAAAAATCCGATAGAGCGGAGCAGCAGAGTGGTGAGTTACCTACTTTGTATCTTTCCTATACATTTGCGTTTCTTATAGAGTATTGCCGTTTCGTTCTACTTTACTTGTAACAAGTGCTATCTTTTCTAGTCCCAAGCCATACATATTTTACTTCAAAGAATGAACTTCACTTTATTTTTTCCTTTACTTGACTACTGCTAAGAACTTTCCTATGTGTACTAATACCAATCTAGGACCACTGTCAAAGCTCTAGTCTACCTAGTTAGTCCGAAGTAATGCCTATTATACTTTGCTCCCAAGCCCTATTATACCCTCGTAAGCTGCAAGTCAAGGTCGGTCTTGAAGGGGGGGGGGAGGAATGGATGTGGTCCTTCTTCTCAGTAAATGTCTGCCTCTGTGAGAGCCTATAAAGATATTGATTGAACAGAGGAAGAAGTCAGGCAAGGGAGCTAGGTGCAGAAGAAGGTGTAAGCGTGGGGCAAGCGGAATAAAACTCATCCGCCGAAAGAAAGGATGGCTGCCTTAGAGCACTCCAAGATATAAGGTTGTGGCCAAGGAATATACAGAAGCCGGATGTAGATCGTCTATCATCCGTTGACCCGGCCCAATCTGCGTCACTATAGGCATGTAAGGATAGTGATGAGTCGGGGGAAAGGAACAAGCCGTGACTGATAGTGCCATGTAAGTACCTCAGAATTCGTTTCACCGCGGTCCAATGAGTCATGGAGGGGTTGTGCATAAATTGGGATTGTTAACGGCGAAAGAGATATCGGGCCGAGTAAGAGTGGCGTATTGGAGTGCACCAACAACACTTCGATACAAGTGAGGATCCTCGAAAGAGGGGCTGTCATGCATTGATAAGGATGAGCTCGTGGTCATTGGTGTGGTACACGGTTTGGATTTGTGCATGTTAGTGCGAACGAGTAGATTGTGCACATATTTGGTTTGGGAAAGGTGCATGTCACTTGAAGAAGCTTGAACTTCGATGCCCAAAAAGAAGTGTAAATACCCGAGATCCTTGAGAGCAAATTGGCTTTGGAGATGAGCAATGCACGAGGTGACCCATTGAGAGTTGCTCCCGGTGATGATGATATCGTCAACATAGACCAACATAATCGTAATGTGGCCATGTTGGTGTGATATAAAGAGAGAGGGATCATATTGAGAACCACAAAAACCGAATTCAAGCAAAACCGTGCTCAATTTATGGAACCAAGCTCTAGATGATTGCTTAAGTCCATAGAGAGCCTTGGAAAGTAGGCAAACATGATTCGGGTGGTCGGGATCAAGAAATCCGGGGGGTTGGTAGGAAAAACCTGGCTTATTTGCTTGCAAGAGGAATTTTGCAGAAAAATCATCGTTTCTAATATCATTATACGGTTAGCCATCTTTCTTAAACTATAACTATGTTTTTCACTTCTTCTCTTTATTTTAATTCTTTATTTTATCGAATAGCTTTTCTTACTAACTTCACATCGTGTGGTAAAATGAAATCCACGATTTGGGGTCTTCGATCGATATCCCGAACTTCACCTTGAAGAGATTTCAATACTAAAGGCCCTTAACCAAAGATATGATAACTTGAAGAATTTGATAACCATTAATAAAAATACTCACTCTTCTTATTGATACCACATTAGTGAAAAGTTAGGGAAGCAAGCGCTTAGTATCCACTTTGAGGATCAGTGGTATATGCATTCAATAAAATGTGACTTCACCACAATATTCTATTCCTCACATACATATCACTTGCAAAGGTTTTAACACATTTGAGGAAAACGAAGGCCGTGACACCTTTCTCGCACAGCATCCCGCCTGCCCAGTTGGGTCTGATGGGTTGATAATAAGCACACTTAATCTTCACCTTGTGGTGAATATAGACAACGCAACAATGAAAATAACCGTAGAAAGCAGGGTGACGCTATTGGTTTGCCTGGGGCCATATGCTAAAAGACTATGCCAAGAAGAAACTTTATCCATTTCCTAAGCTAGTTTCACGACTATCTTGTATATGAAAAAAATAGTGAATCTTGTATTTATTTGAAATTTGCATAAGTGTACATGCTATAACATGCAAGCTGACCATGCATGAGCTATAAAAAATGGGTAGGAAAGCGTAAAAACACCCGTCTGAAGTTGTCAATCTAATTTTCCCTTCGGAAAGTCGGGAGTTTTCATTCTTGTCAAAGTTGTACTTTTTGAACGGGCACTTCCCCACCCACGAGGGCTTTTCCTTGGTTTCATGGAGAAGCATGATCATTCCAATACAGTAAGAATGTTCCTTGTTCGAGCCCAGCTTTAGAAAGGATGTAGCGAGCTTATGGAATTGTCTGGAGCGAGCCAGAGAGGGAAGATAGGTCAAAATAAATCGTAGAAGAACCGGGCAATCTTGTATTGTTCCTTTTGTTCGTTGGAAAAGGTTTTCTATGAAATGCAATAGAATCCTTTTCTACAAGTAATAGATTTGTAGTCTCCACAATCAAGCTTTTTTTTCATTTTTTAATTTCACAATGCATTGTTATAGTGCTGGCACACACTTTTCTCCGCCTACGGCCCCTCACTCAAGCTTCCAGCAGTCAAAGAATGAAGTGAAGACAGTGTCAAATGTCAGTGGTAATCATCCCAGGGAAGCTTTGCTAGCAGTAGCACTAGTACCAGCACTGGCACCAGTACTGGCACTAATACCAGCACAGGGACCAGTACCCACTTTGGTATTTAGTATTAACACTTTGACCAGTATAAATTGAAATGTTCACTGAATCACTGTTCTGTATAATTTGACCATCCAATTACAATATTTTTAGATTTTAATATGAGGTGTTTAATGGTGGTTTCATTTATCTATCATGGCAAAACTGATGCCTATACATCATGCATGGCCAAAAAAACCCTTAAAAGCAAGTGAACTGGTCCGTAAAACAACAATTTTGGACAACCCATTGGTTTATATCCTTCTTTGGTGGTTGCCAACAATTAAGAAGACTCTCTATTTATTTGAGCAATATCTTATAAAGAAATTCTGGTGGGCAATTTCGACCTGGACTCTGGCGTGATTTCTTTTAGTTTTGTCTTTCAAAAAGAAGCATATGTTATTATCATTAGAGATTTTTTAAAAGAGAAAAAAAAGAGAAGATGTTAAGGTACTTGGGTACCATATCTGACAACTTACAAGCCAGTCCATAGGTTTGACCTGAGAAATCTCTGTGTTTATTTGTGGTTTCAGTACTTCAGTCAGTAGCGCCTGAATTTTGTCACAGGAATACATAAATAAGATAAGAGAGAATTATAAAAAGGAACTTCACAAGCAAGGACTTCACAGGAATACATTCATATTTCATGAGTCCACACAGTTTTTTCTTTCCTTTCTTTTTGTGTGCTGTTTACTAAATCAAGATAAAAAGTGCTGCTGCGTAAATTCTGGGACGGTATAGCTGTTTACTAAAACTAGAATTTTGGGAAATAAATACAAAGGAAAAAGCGCCAGACTACAATTTTGATGCAAGCTAGCCTGTTATAGTTATCTTATGTTTTCTCATACAGTTCTTTTGAAAGTAATTGTTCTCTTTACTATATTAAGATATAATAAAAATAGATAAAAATAAATGGGTGAGATTTTCAACTGTTACAAGAGCTTGCGTGCACAAACAAGTGAGCATGGCAGATTCGTACTCATTAAAACGTGTTATGTCAAAATTACTCCACTTTTTTCACGAGACGATGTGTCCTTTTAATCGGTCTAATTATGCAGCCAACCTACAAAGCATTAATGGGTTTGGTAATATAATAAAGAGTACTCTCTATGTGCAAATTTCTTTTATTGGGTGGGTGGTAGGGTGATGGAGTAATCTCTTTTGTGCAATACCTCTTCTGCAACTGCACAATAACTGACCTTTGAATTGAGCTATATATGGAAACTAATCTCAAAGTCATTCACAACAAGCATTATGCTGACAAGGTAAACAATAAAGGAAATAAAATGAAAAAAGATTTATCCCAAATGCGCCAATCCACAGCATACTGAACGTGTTAAAAAAAGATAAGGATAGAAGAAGTTTCTATCCAGAAGATTTTCTGCTTTGCACCAAAAACCAAATAACTTTTTTTTAGTGGCTTCCAAACTTTCCAAGAGCCGTATCCCGTGGTACCTGAAAATCACTGAACGGAGTTAGCTCCATCCTACAGTTCAATATTCGAATAAAAATGTTTCACCTTAGAGCATAGTATGGAAGAACCCCGTTGTAGAACATATTTCTAATTTTGACCATGTCGGTCCCTGATGTCATCTTGCAGTCAAAACATCTAATCCTTTCAATTTGAACATGACAAGAGTCATTTGTTAAGTCAAACATATCCTACCAAATAAGGACCATTCCGGCATTAATGCTAGTAAGTAATCTATATAGTATAATGGTTGGAACCAAGTGTATAATTTGGAATATGGAAGAAATGGGAATTTTGGAACTTTAGAGACCAAAACCAAAAATGTGTTATAGTGAAATTGCTGTCCATACTTGTATTGAGTTCACCATTAGCTATTAAGCTAAGAAGATAGTCTGACATACCTTGACACTCTTCCACCTTTTATGATGCTGCCCAGTATTGTAGCCAAAGCCCTCGCGGAGAAAGATCCTAGAAAAAAGAAAATGAATTCCACATTCGAACAACTATTGGTTCTCTAAAACAAATCCAAATCTCTGAGTAAGTAAGCAAATTCCATCCAGAGAAAGGAAGGTTTTGATACAAGCCATAGCAATACCATTGGATAAACTGTCGTCAACAAAGCAAAAAACATAAAATTCAGAAATATAGATTGAATTCAATATTCCCCGAAAACTAGCATGAATAGTAGGAATAATAACTTTCATAAGCAGCAACGAAACATAATCATATAGATACGATACCGGATAAAGTGCACCCGAGTAATGCAAAGAGGGGCCGCCTTCCTTCGGGATGAAACTCTAGGATGGCCACCTCACATAAAGTAGTGGATTTCTTTCTTCAATGCATTCAATCATAGGAAAGGTTCAGGCCTGAACCTTTCATTTCAGCCTTGCGCGCTAGCTTGTAGTGGAGGAAAACGGCTTTCTTTTGCCCCAGCGAGTGTAACTACAGTGGAACGAGCGAGCGGAACCTTTAAGCTACCCACTTCGATCAATTAGCCTAGCCTATTATGTCAAGTTAAACTAGCTGTCCGTCTTCTTTTTTCCCAGTGCATTTTCCTCCCTTCAATTCAAGCTGTAGAACCCCATAGGATCGATGGAACTTATCTAGAACAAGACGGAGAATGTCTGCATAAAGTTTCTTGGTAAGGCAGTGGCGACTGAATTCAAAGAAGAGGCTCTCCCTGAAAGTATCTTATAAAGTTAAGCGGTCTTCCGCCAGACAACCTTTTCAAGTCTTTCTTTTGACTCCGCCTTACATACATATAGAAGAAGGACTTTTGTGCAGGTTGTCCGGGTTTTTGGGGAATTCGTGGGATAGATAACTCAATCCGTTGCTTGTTGCGACTCACCCTTGTTCTTCTTTCTTCTAAATGCCTTCAAACTGAAGCTTGCCGAATCTTGAACTTGACCACCCAAGAATCCAACGCACCGGGACGAAGCCAATTTTTCTGGTAATAAGAAAAAACTATATTAAGTTTATACTTTTGAGAAAGATAAAGATATAGACTGCTCTCTTCCCTTGCTCTAGCTTCCACATCCTAAATCCTTGCTTTATTCAAGGTCCTTTGCATAGCCAAGCCCAGTCTTTTCCAGAACCCGATTCTTTTACCCAAGTAAAGTATGTTAGGCAGCGTAGGCACATCCCTAAGGTATCCCTGAATTTATACCTTTAGAAAGAAGTTCTTTTTGGGATTTTTCTTACTAGGGAATTGGGAAGATCCCCATCAGTCATCTCAACATTGTTTTTATCTAAGAGCCCAAATAGGCCTGATCTACTAATATCCGGGTTGTGACCCTTTTGCTTGATTATTATACTGTAATGGTAGAGTTTGTGCAGGTATCAAACTGGTGTATGCTAGCTGGATGGGCGTGTGTACCATTTAGTTCTCAGTTGTGTTGGTGTGATTTAAGTTGTATGCATGGAATGAGGATCAATTGTGGTGAAAGCGTCCTGGTAAAGAGAACTCCAAAATAACTATATCGACATAGAGCTGGTACTGTACCATAGAGATTTGGTATGGTGGGTTGATACATACCTGAACAATACGTACGGGAATAAATCAGCCAATTGAATTTTCTTATTGGCGCGACCCTTGAATTTATCTTTCCTTTTTAATCACGCAGACACCAGAGAAAACATTAGGCCAGATCTAGTAGACGACTAACTACCTTAACCTGCTAGATTGGGGGAGTTCTAATGTGCTATCAATCGCACTCTATGACACTGTCTACTTGTGGAATGCTACAAACGGGTCTACCTCTGAATTGGTGACACTAGATGACAGGGCCCGGTTACCAGTGTCAGCTGGGCCCCAGACGGCTGTCACCTTGCCATTGGTCTCGACTCGATCAATCGAAGAGGTTGGCTGCGGGCTCTGGTGAGCCAAGAGGATGAGAAGAGTCATGGATTGGCTGAATCTCTAGTGAATGCTTTACAGACGGGAAGGGAATTCTTTAGTTCTCTGATCTATGGATTAGCTTGTGGGAAGTACTATTTCCCCTGGAAACAAGCAATAGTTTGCATACAGTTATTCAGATGAAGTTCCGAGCATCATACAGTTCGTTCGTTGCGGATGTCGCAGGAAGTGCGTGCAGAATTTCGAGAACTCTCTCTTTTTAGAGTATCCTCTCAACTATATGGGTTTTGTCAATAATAGCTACGCCGAGGGCAAGGCTAGCCGGATGCTATTCACATGCATGGGATGTATTCCTGCTCTGCACTTTGATGCCGAGAATCATATGCTATTTCTCTTTCACCAGTCTCTTATCTGCTTTCTTCTTCAAGGCCCAAAGCGGAAGCATCAAGTCCACCATTGGTTTTTAGGAGCACCGAAGCTCAAACGTTTTGGTCTATCCAAACGAGCAACTTACTGATGGAAAAAAGAAAGTCCCTTCCGATATGGAAGATTGCTGTTGGGCCAATATGCTTATTTTTAGGAGTTTTGTGTGTATTCATCCTCTTATGTGCTCATTTCCTTCGTTCGGAGAGGTAAGTATTTATACTGTTTCTGTATGAAAAAAAGAGAAGAAATTGGGAAGGGAACCGGTGGCCTAGCCGGTATATTATATGTCACGGCTCAAAGTCTGTGAATCCCTTTCCATTAGCTAAAAATAGTTAGATCTGGTTCAGCCCAACATCCCTTCCCATAGCTCCTCATCTGAGCAAGGTAACCTCATCCTATTCTTTTTTCTCGATTTTTTGAAAATTAGCATCTCACTTATAGCTTATTAGAAAAGCCTTCCATCTGATAACCTTTTGGTATGTATTGCCCCCTCACTATAGATCAGATCCACCGGACGAGAAGAAAGCCCATTCCGCACTGCTGCTGAGTCGTCGGACTTATCCACCTCAGGGATTCGTGGAATTTCTTTTTTTTAATTGCGTTGGGGGAAATCTACCAAAGCTAGGCAGATAGATAAACTCCTTTCCCGCTGCTAAGGGGGAGCAAGAAACTTCATCATTTTCTTTTTTTTTTACCAGCGCCCTTTTTTTCGGGTACTCAGAGTCCTCTCACTACCAACCAGCATACATCATTATCTGGCTGGGTCTTGCCGGTATCAACAACGAGAAAGAAGAACCAAATAGAAACAGCAACTCACTATGGCTCTTGGCCCAGACAACGTCCTAGGCGTAGGGGAGATCAGAACAAGAGGTCACGCCTAGACGACGTGGGCTGCAGTAAGTAGATCGAGAGGTCGTTCCGCCCCTTGTCCCCGAAAATGGGTAATATGTTCTCATACAATCTTGCTCCAACTTGATTGATTCTAGAGGGCCTAGCTGGCGAGCGATCCCAGTCCGCGGCAGAGAACAAGACAGCAAGCGAGCGTACCTTTGTTCGCTTCTTTTCCACCAAGCGCAGAAGTTTAAGGATAACTGTAGGTCGGTGGCTACCTAAGGAAACTCTGATTCGATCCGCCCCCCGGCTGGGGGGCATCTACCTCATCCCGATCACAAGGAGAGGTTCACCATGATGGGGGGTAAGGTACTTGAATTCTTTCTGTTCCGGAAAGAATGAAATGCATAGGGGACCATCCTTTTTTTTTGCGGCATGCTCTCAGATTTACGGATTCCCAGGGAGGGTCGTAGGCTGACAATGAAAAAGGCTTGCGAAAAAAAGTAGCGGGGAGCGAAAGATTATACCTTTCTTTGGTTGTGAACAGCGGTTTCTTCTATGTGGGGTATTTCCCCTTACTTACTCTCTGAACGCCGAGCGTTGTGACTTTACTTAACGTAGTAGAATGAAGGCTACGTACGCACTGACGCTCTCGCTACGCCCTCAGCCTTTTTGTCGCTAACTCGCTCGCCTAATAGTAGGCGAGGCTAGGCTAAGGCAGCCGCTTACTTCGACTGTACTGTAGTGGGCCTTGCCTTTTCCTTGAAATTCTTTCATTTATCAAGTAGGCCGTCAGGTCAAACGTTTAGTAGTAGCGTTGACAAAGAAGAACAGCCGGTCAAAAGAAAGCTATAATTGGAGTTAGACGAGACAAGCTACCTTGACTCTGGATCTGAGGTGCGAAGATAAACATCTCTTTTTTATGACTTACACTTATCGATCCCTAGGCCCGGAAACGTGACCGACCGGATGAATGAAAGAAAGGATGAGCCCTAGCCCTGTAAGCCCACACCTGTGTAGAGTAGATCGTTCAACACCCGCGGCACAAACCCATTTTGGACCAATTGGTCCGTCTATCATAGGCGACCGAACGGCCGCCCCCCGTCTTACTAGACCAACCTGCTATAATAATTCCATAAACACCTAACGAAGATATGGCAAACAAATAAAGTAGCCCTATGTTCAAATCGGACAATACCATACCATAATCAAAAGGTATAACGGCCCAAGCGACCAGACTTAACATAAAAGTAGCCACTGGAGCCATTCTAAAAAGGAAGAAAGACGCACTACTTGGTGAAATGGGTTCTTTTAGAATCAATTTCAAACCATCTGCTATAGGTTGTAACAATCCGAACGCTCCCACTACATCAGGACCCTTTCGACGCTGCACAAAAGCCATTACTTTACGTTCAGCTAGCACTAAAAAGGCTACTCCTAGTAAAAGTGGTATAATTAAACAAAGTATTTCCGCTGGAACAGCAATGTACATTTTCTATTTTCTATTCACTCTAGATCGGGCCGTCGACCCAATCATGGAAGGAAGGGACCTTTTCTCAAAAAAAAGCCAGCGAGTGAGGCCAGCGAGCTACAGGAGCGAGCCAGCAACATTTGTCAAACAGGCAGATTTAGAAAGTGCTTTTAGGTTATTATCAACGATTCATTCTAAGGTGATATTTTAGATTTGATTTGGAAAAGAATTACTTAGCGTTTTTTGTCTCCTTGATAGCAGGGAGTTCTCCAAAAGTATGAAAGGCTGGAGGACTTTGTACCATCCATTCTAGTGTGGTTGAATTCTGTTCAAGAGCCCAAGGGCTTGGAGCACATTTTTGGTTTTTTCCACTGCTTAAAGTGATGGCGACGACCAAGAAGAAACAACAAATCCCAACTACGGATATATAAGAACCGAAACTGCTTATAGCATTCCATCCGGCGTAAGCATCTGGATAATCAGGAATGCGACGTGGCATACCCGAAAGCCCTAAGAAATGCATAGGAAAGAAGGTCAGATTCACCCCGAAAAAAGTGATCCAAAAATGTATTTGGCCTAAAGTTTCAGGGTAAGTCCGACCAAAGATTTTACCTACCCAATAGTAAAATCCTGCAAATAAAGCAAAGACGGCTCCCATAGAAAGTACATAATGGAAATGTGCAACCACATAATAAGTATCATGTAGAGCAATGTCTAGTCCAGAATTTGCTAGAACTATTCCAGTGAGTCCTCCTATGGTGAACAAAAAGATGAACCCTACAGCAAATAACATAGGTGTTTTGAAGTGTATCGAACCCCCCCACATGGTAGCAATCCAACTAAAGATTTTAATTCCAGTGGGTACAGCTATGATCATGGTAGCTGCGGTGAAGTAGGCACGCGTATCAACGTCTAAGCCCACAGTAAACATATGATGAGCCCAAACAAGAAATCCAAGAACACCTATACTGATCATGGCATAAACCATTCCTAGATAGCCAAAGACGGGTTTTCTCGAAAAGGTAGAGACGATATGACTAATAATACCAAATCCAGGCAGAATGAGAATATAAACCTCTGGGTGACCGAAGAACCAAAAGAGATGCTGGTATAAGATGGGGTCTCCTCCTCCAGCAGGATCAAAAAAGGTTGTATTAAAGTTTCGATCGGTTAATAACATTGTAATTGCCCCTGCCAGTACCGGAAGTGATAATAAAAGTAGGAATGCTGTCACTAGAACGGACCACACAAAAAGGGGTAATCTATGCATAGTCATTCCTGGTCCACGCATGTTGAAGATAGTTGTTATAAAATTGATAGCACCCAAAATGGATGACGCACCTGATAGATGAAGACTAAAAATGGCTAAATCCACCGCTCCCCCGGAATGGCTGGTAATACCACTTAAAGGTGGATAGACCGTCCACCCAGTGCCGGTACCCACTTCTACTAAGGCTGAGCTTAAGAGGAGCAATAGACTTGGGGGCAACAACCAGAATGAGATATTATTTAATCGTGGAAATGCCATGTCAGGTGCACCTATCAGAATAGGAACAAACCAATTACCAAATCCACCTATCATCGCAGGCATCACCATAAAAAATATCATTAAAAAAGCGTGAGCTGTGATTAAAACATTGTAAAGTTGATGATTCCCACCAAGAATTTGATCACCGGGGCGGGCTAATTCCATACGAATCAGTACGGAGAAGCATGTGCCCATCACCCCTGAAATGGCACCGAAGATGAAATAGAGAGTCCCAATATCTTTGTGGTTAGTGGAGAAAAGCCATCTTTCTATTTTTTTCATGATTCTCAGAGTATTTCATTTTTGACTCTGCTCCAAAAAGCAACGGATTGATAACACTAGCGCTAGCGCGAAAGCCGTTAGCACGCGCATCCGTTTTCTTGCTAGGAGACTTTTTGTTTAGAAGGCCTTGGTTTTGTTTTGCCAAGGAAATAAAAAGGTAGCGCTCAGCCTTGCTTGACACCGACTCAATCTACAATGGGAACTCTCCGCACCCAACCAACACTCTATCTAGGCCAAGGAAGGGAGGAGCCAGAGGGCGAAGCTTGAGTGAAAGGAATAAAGCAAGGAGAAAAATATGAGTTGGGTGGGAGTAGGGAAGAACCAAGTACACAAGGTGTTGTGGAAGAGGTTCAAGTACCAACTCAATATAAAGAGATTTCGATGCAAGTCGATGAAGAACCTAACTCACAAGAGGTTGAGGAGGAGGGTGCGGCGGGGCAATAAGGAGAAACTCTCAAAAAAAGAGAAAAAACACACTTTTTATTTGGCCAATCTCTGCCTCTAGTTATGTATGTTTAACCTTGAATGCAATTTATAAATTCGACAGCGATAGTTCCTCGGACTCTAAAAGTAATAACAAAAATGGCTAATCCAATAGCGGATTCCGCAGCTGCCACTGTTAGAACTAATAAAGCAAATACTTGACCCATCATATCATCCAAAGAAACGGAAAATAGCAAAAAGTTCAAATTGACAGCTAATAACATTAATTCAATGGACATTAACATAATCAGAATGTTTCGTCTATTAAGTAGGATTCCCCAAATCCCTAAGATAAAGATGATCATAGACAAGGTGAAATATTTGATAGGATCCATTTCAGAAAGGTGGCAATTCGGAGCAATTAATTAATTCAAAGGATAAGTGAGGTGGCTCGGTCCTGGCAGGAAAGAGGACTTCGAGACGGAAAAGGAAGCACTCGAAACCCGAAACACGACACTATATAAGAGTTTTTGCTTGGAGATGCCGCTTGAAGACCCATAGCACAAGCCTCCTATTCAGCAGCAATATTCTTTATTTGTGGGAATAAAAAAAACTTGGAAAGCATTGGAAAGCAATCACCGGGATACATACCAGGATCGCGCCAATACCATGCCCCAATGCATTAGAAGCCCCATCAAAACAAAAACATAACACCCGTGTCTTCTGAATTTTATAAGGTGTTTACATACTCATCTGGGAAATCTAGCTTGAGGGGTTAAAAATCTTCTATTACCCCCTCCGCCAAATAATCTGCAATGGCGCTTCCTTTAATAGCTTTTCTGGAAACATAACATGGAGGATGTCGTATTCTGACTGACAGCAGTGCTTGCCATTTGGCGATTCGCCCCAAGAAGAAGGTTTCTCCACAATGTACTTTATGGGGGGATCCATCTTTGATATTAGCCAAGTGGTGTAATACAACATATAATATATAGCATCAATCTTTGAGCCACCCTGCACAACCTTTCTTTTCCGGAATACATCTTTTCATACTCGGTAAACTTCTTGCTTAAGTAATATATTGCTCTCGCCTTCTTCCCAGATTCATCCAGTTGTCCCAGTACACATCCCATAGATGACTTGTGCACCGTTAGAGAAAATATAAGTGGCTGGTGTCGGAGGGACCAATACTGGAGGATGAAGGGGGGTACTGCTTGAGGCCTCCTGGCATTCTGGAGTCCACTCTTTGTTTTTGGGCTATTTTGACGAAGCAATCTGAAGATGGGTTGGGTTCGCATGTGGCCGAACGCTGAGATATAACTAGCAATGTAGTTCAACTTTACCTCGTCTTTCTTTTTCAGAAAGAGGTTTAGGCATTTCCTGACTGGCCTTGACCAGCAAGAAAACGGATGCGCGTGCTAACGGCGCGCTAGCGCTAGTGTGAAAAATCCGTTGCTTGTTGGGAGCATGGTTCTCATAGTTGATGCTTGGGGTAGGTTCCTTTTTGCAACGCTTGGTCTATTCTTTCTAAGCCTGGTCCATCCTCGTCTCTAGCTCCGACTGCATTGTGTGACTGGGAAGCGAGGTAGCGAGGTCGTGCTGCTTGGAGAGTAGCCCGTCAAAGAGTCTTTATCTTATAAAGCATATAAAGGCAAAGTGGTTTATGATTGAACGCATATTATAGAAAATAAATCCTATTTTTTTAGTCCACCAATCCGAAATTACTGATGCGCCGAAACTTTCCCTTCTTGAGTAACAGGTACTCCCTTTATCTTTGCAATTACCGCTACAGAATAGTCATCCCTAGAAGAAGCAGCTGGTCTTTCTTAGTGTAAGTCTATCCGTTCTTGAGGAAGGCTGCACCATTGCATTTCTCCGAACAACACTTTTGAAAAGGATGGGAATAGAGCTGGTAAACAGTACCACGAGTAGCATGTTTCAAGCAAAAGTCAAAGGTTACGAGCCAAGGTGAATAAGATATGGTTCAGGGGTAACAAGTACACGTAGTGGTAGTAACAAGTGTGCAAGCTGGTCTTACCGCGTAGGTGAGGAAAGGAAGTCGAAAGCAATGGGCTAGCCAGTTGGAGAGAGAAGCCAAGTAAAGTAGTTACCTACAGCAGAAGAAGCTGTAGGAGTAGACGACAGGAGCCTATGTAGAGCTTTAGGAGTGATGGATGAATGGGCTGCTAACTCACCTTCCACTGGAATAGGCTTTTCTTGACCAAGAGCATATCTTTTGGGCTCCAGCCGTCGAAGACTTTGTTTCGTCCACATCAGATCGGTCAGTAGTAATAGTGGAAGACACTACTCTTTGAAGAATATCCATTGATAGTGTGTGTGGCTCGTTCCTGTTCTTCGCTGAAGGCCAAGGTGGGTTGGGAAAGAAAAAAAGCAGATTAGAAAGCATACTTAAGATAACTCGAGAAGGCCAAAGATGTTCGACTGGTGTGCCTACTTGTTTCCAGTGAGTGACTGAAAAGCTTCTGAATCAACACGGGCCGAGTTCTAGCTTTGGTCTTGAAAGAGGTCTAGCCAGTAGATAGAGGTCTTGATAGCATTCATTGCATAGAAAACATCGAAGCAGGAAGTTAACAAGAAGTTATTGGCCGATGCCCGGGGTGCTTCGTCCGATCTGCTTTTCCTTATTTTCTGTGTGTGGGAATGAATATATCTTCAGGTAGCAATTAAAGTGTCAGATTAGTTGTTTTCATATTTCACTTGACTCTGGTATTCCATATTGTAAACTAATGCACTAAAAAGCGAAAACAAAAAAAAGCATGAATCAAACAAAACAATGCAAAAGTCACGCCCCCATGCAATATTTTTATAGAATATATGTGGTATGGCCAAAAGATCTAGAAGTCCTTGTGGGGGAGAAGCAGGGAAAAAACCCTATAAAGGAAAGAAGCAGCGAGTGCGCAGGTGTCACAAATGGATTCGTTGGTTGAAGTGAAGTTAAAGGGTTTGCAGGTCAGTCTGATTCTAACCATAGTTTTAGCAGCTCTGGTGTAGTTGTTTACCTCTACGGATTTGGAACAGAAAGGGAAGTCCGGTTCAATCACTAGATTTCCAGTTACACGCAACAGAAAGGTCGAAACTTTCCAAGATGCTGGAAATGAAGTAGTAGGTGGTCATGTACCGGGTGGGTTACCGCCCTTTTCCTGACCCGAGAACATACATCAACTTTTCTGTTAGTAATGAAAGTTCTGTACCCAGCCAACCCAGGGAAAGGCCTCATTTTAGCTTTGGCAAATTCTTTTCTTTGAATGGGTTAGATGGGTTTGCTCCAATTGGTCATACCAACGTAGAAAGAGAGAATGAAGCGGTTCAGAGAAACCCGTTTATGGTCCCACCCCTGCCTCATGGAGAGAGGCAAGTTTAAGATATAACCATAGAAAAGGTATTTAAGTTATTTCAACCTTTGCACCTGTACTTGAGTACTCTGGCTGGGGGAAAGATAACTGAAGAAAGAGGTGCTATTTCTACCAAAAGGCCAGTTGTTCGGTTTAGAATTGGGGTTTATATGAAATCTATGTCAAAGGTGCTGTCACTTAGAGATACTGGTTTGAAGGAGGATTAATGGACAGTGAAAGAAGAAGAAATGGATAGCAAGAAAAGGAGGGCTTAGATGATACTGAAGGAATCCATGGAGAAACCGAATGAGCTTGCACAATTGTGAGAGATAAAGAAAATGGATTTGTTAGGCACCAACGTTTCGAGTTTAGAGGTAGCTGTTGGGTATACTCTCGTTGTTTCGGGGAGATTTACATTTATTAGGAGAATTCTTTCCAGGATTTATGTGAATTTATTTAAAGTGTAAAAAGGATATATATGAATTTTAACGGGGCTAGGAGAGTAAAAAATGCAATGAAATTTGATGAAGTCACGAGTTAATCTTACCTTTTTTAGTATGGGCTATATACTAAAGTGCTTTTTCAATTTAGTTGCTTTGTCTTTTGTTTATCATGTGTCCATGGTTCTAAGTGGCATCCACTTGAATTTTGATATACGACCAAAGCAGTAGTCAAAACCCTTATTAAAATAAAAGGCAAGTTAAGAAAACCATTGCCAAAATTGGAGAATCTCATTGGTAGTAAATGCACAATTTTGGGGAGGAGAGAGAAAAAGAAATGAAGGGAGTGAGGGGGGAAACTCCAATAGAATTTATCCTTTCTGGAGGGTTGGATTTGATGATACTTGCTGCATTGTTAGATCAATGCCTCAGTAGAAGATGTAAATTGAAAAATCTCTTCTAAGTTGATAATGAAAAAATTAAAAAATTGAATGAGAAGTATGTATTTATGTACCTTTTTGTTTTGGTTTTTACTAGACTGGATAGATTTGTTAAAATGTAAGCTTTTATGGGGAATCTGCTCCTGATAGGATATCTGCCAAGTCTGGTTTGAAGGGGCTCCAACCAATTTGCCCAACTAGAAGGTAAAATGCCAAATTTCCTTCATGAATCACACATATTAGTTTTTCTTCTTTCTGTTGAATTCTTCGCATTCCAAACTTGCACAAATAATAGATGGCGTCTTGAGATCGACACTTCCTTGTCAGACCTTAAATGTGAAACTGATCATGTCAAGTCATTAATACATCCTTCAAAGACCTACATGGTCTTTACTTGACTTTTTCTATCTGAAAGTACAAAAGCTTTATATAAATATACTATGAATTTATGGGATGTAATTTTTGAAACAGGATTGGAATATAGGCACAGCATTGTGGTTAGCTGCAGGACGTGATGGATATTTTGGACTTAGTGGTGAAATCTGTAGACTGTCAGAAAGCAGGTCCCGCTACAAGTATCAGTCGAAATCGAGAGTGCTTCTTAGGTTAAGGAGCTGATGAACAGTGTGCTGGTTATGGTCGATACCGTACAATCTGTAATCGTGGATTTTGGAGCAGAGAGGGGACCACTTTTCATAATTCAGTGAACTTAAACCCCCTCTTAAGATTACAACTATCACTACTTAATTGCAAATGTCAAGGGAAAGTTCCTTCTCATCATTTCAGGGAGACAGATGATCCTGGAATTCGGGATTGGAATTTGGATGTAGATGCACATTTCCAGTCTCAACTGCACAACAGAGTTTGTGGAAGTCTATATTAATAGAACAATTTAGAAAATACTTGAGAAAAAAGGATGCCAAATTGACCAGTAAGCACAAGAAGGAAACAATAGTCCAACTTTGCAACTCTTACTTTGGTGATCCGCTACAACTTCACATATAGTATGCTTAGCTCTTCAATTTGTTATTTGGATATTTTTATCTTTAATTAATCACTTTGTGCATTTGTCGTAATTTCATTTTTTTGTAAGGTGTTACATTTTTTCAAGAGTTTTGCATCAATCTCTGAACGAATCCCCTTTCTCCAAAGGTTGGAGTATGAAGAATACGAAAATCCGCAATGAAAGGATAAGCGATTTACCTGATGTGCTTCTAATTCACGTCCGGCGCATTTCTGAAGACAAAAGAGGCCCGCCGTGCAAACATGTGTGTTATCACAACGATGGATAAACTTATGGACCTTCGTACCAGCACTTTGTTTTTTCTAATTTTCTTCCCGCCAGGAGTACGAAATAAAGTTCGAACCATTTGTTAGTGCTGCATTGCGAAACCGAGGCACCTCAATTTTAGATAGTTTGAAACTCTTTTATAATAACATAGATGGTAAATCTGAGGCTATTACAGAGTGGATTCTTTACGCATTGAATTGCAAGCCTCGGGTGCTATATTTCAATGTCGACAAATATCAAGAGATAGATTTACCTGAGTGGCTTTTCGACTGCAAATCGCTAGAGAAGATGATGCTGCGGCTTGAAGCCTTTCTTATTCTTATAAAGTATTGAAAACCTCCTTCTCTGAAAAAATTAGAACTTTCTGCTTGGATAATTGATGATTATGTCATGAATAAACTTATGTCGGGGTGCCCCTTGAGGAGCTTATTCTGAGCCGGTGTGATGTTGACACGCATATTATTTCTTCCAACCAGCTGAAGCATTTTTTCATAGATGATTTGATTTCTCGAAGAGAGATTCATATTTCTATCCCAAGTCTCTCATCTTTGGTCATTCATTCTGGCAAGGGGCGTATTTTATTAAAAAACATGTCTTCTTCTTGTGAAGGCTCGCTTGGTCTTGTATTCTTACAATGCTAATATTGCTAATCAAGTGTACTAGATTCTGAATGGCCTTTCAAATGCCACAAATCTAGAGTTTTTTTTTGACGGGGCGCTAAGGTGATTTCTTTAACAATTTAAAAATCTAGTTTTTGGTGCAAAGGTATAGGGGATTCTCTCTATGATTAAGAGGGCTTTATCATGGTAAAGAGAGTCTCCTAACTCCCGATTTTGCTGAGTCCTTCCATCCAATCGGAAAAACGAACCTAAACACTAGAATTGGAAGTGAAAGAATGACTGAAAGCAACTCTCTAATTCAAGAAGAACTTCTCTATTTAGAACTTTAGGTAGGGAAAGATCACGTGAACTCAATGGCGTGCGTAGGGTAACTAAAAAAGCACTAAAAGAAAGCAAGGGCATGCCTCACTCACTGAACACAATGCCCTACCTACCATCTCGATTCTCAACAAATTGGATGCTCACCACATATTTCGTATATTGGTGTATGCTCGCGAAACCTACTTCACTTCCACCCACCTCTGATTGCATTAGCCTGCTGATTGATCCCGGCAAGAAATGGTTTGAGGTTGACTGATGAAAAGCGGAGACGAAGGATTTACTGAGTCTTCACACGAACCAACAGTGTCGACTACCTCTGGATCCTTGAATCCCAGAGACATCATCACTTGAAAGCGCATCATCAATACTCTCACTAGCTTTAGTGATACCCTTATTTGCAATGAGATTACGAATAGCCCAGCAATCACTTTCTCACCCAATTTCTTATCTCTAGAGCCAACCTCGACTAAATAAAGAAGAATCTGATGCGCATTAAAGTCAAAACTCTCATACCTATTAATATCACGGAATACAGGGAGGGGGCATTGATACCCTTTGGTGTACATGGAACCGAAGAAATTCTTTACGCCAACGACCAAGAACATACTTGTAAGGTATTACATCAATACCTTTCTGACGAGAAACACATAAACCATGTCGACACACTATACCCCGAAAGTAAAATTGACGACACTCACAATGCTAATCACTAGTCTCGGAAATAGAATAATTCAAACCACTCCTCTTGTAGGTACCTCGTTCACTGTGAACTTATCAACACTCTCACTACTCTGACCAATAGACTTAAAAAAAACAACCCATAAGAAGTTTTCTCTCACGTTGGAATAGATCAAACATCCACAAGGTGTATTGTATGCACGGGCAAATTGCTTCTCATAAGAAAAGCCACAATACGAGGCATGCGGTCTGCACATAATCCTCTTGCTTCCCTTTTTCCCATTTTGCATGGAATGCACAATCGTACTTCTCTACAAAGCATTTTCAAGAGGTTCTAGAATTGACATATCCATCAAAGAAAGTGTTAATGCTTTCTGACCTCTGAGTAGTCGACATGCCTGCCCTAAAGTAGTCTTTTACATAAGCCGGGAGGGACCCACTTTTGCTGCATCCCAAATAAACTGAAAAACCACTCGCGATTCTTACCAATATAGAACTTTTCCAGCCTGTCCAACGAGCATAAATTTCATGTGTGCTTCGGGAATCATAGACAGTAACAGAAGCAACTTGTAGAATCTATCATAATTGAGAGGAAAAGAAGTGTTAGAGATCTTTCGATTTGGAGGCAAAGAATTCAGAATCCCCAAAAAAGGTTTAGCCAAGTTGTATCCCGCTGCCATGTCTTTCTTTTCTTTTTGAGCATTCGAACAGGTTCTACTATATTGCAAAGTGTACTGGGTTAAACAATGTTTCAAAAAACTGATTTAAAAGATGGTTTTGAGAAACTAGCACATTTATTACCTCATCACGTTCTTCACAGCCAGCCTACTTCTCCGGAAACTTCTTCCTAAAGTGCCCCCGTGACGTGTCACTGGGAAAAAGAGCAGAAAAAGCAGAAACCCAATCCAATAAAAATACTGAAAAAGAAGCAGCCTACCTACTGTTCTTTCACAAGGTGGAAATCGATCTCACGCATTACTCAACCAAGTCAGATCAAGAATGCTCTTATCATCGAGAAGGTTATATATATATAACATCAAAAAGGGGTATGCCCTAACTATATGCATGCCCCAAACTCTATAGAATAACCTTCTAAGGCAAAGAGAATGGAATCCCCCCTCCCTAAAAACAGTTCCTTGCCAGCGGATCTTAGTGCCCTTAAAGCGCCCCTTGCGGCTGTGGGTAAGAACAAACATCGTTCTAGCTGAAAGTTTCCCCATTTTTGGGAGTAGTAATCGATTTTCAGGTTTTTTTCTTTCCTTCGATGCCGCCGGTGCATAGTCAATAATAGGTTCCCAGTCTTCCTCCAGGCGGTTCCTGCTCCCAGGTTCAAGTTGCAGGAGGTGCATAGGCGAGAGCATAGAAAGGACTAAAAAAGAGTCGTTCTCTTTTCTCCGAATCTCTCAAATGGATTATGGATGCCCTGTAATAGAGAAGAGACCAGTTGAATACTTTGCATAACCAGTAGTTCCCTTGGATCTGTGAGGGGCTGGCTTTTATTGCAATTGATTGAAGTCGGCTTGCTTATCAGAAAAAGGAGAGAATTTGGATTAGAATACCAAAAACTAACTGTTTGAAGGAAGGCCTCTAGCCCATTTTAAGAAAGTCCATCCACCATAATGAATTTTTTTTCCTTGCTAGTTTTCTCAATCCGCTGGTATGCGCGAACGAATAAGCCTTCCATACTGACTTTTTGAGTTTATTGAGGAGATAGGAACGATTAATGTGCTGAAAGTTCTCACTTACACTCCTCTAAAATAAAGATACCTTGGCTACGGCGCTCTAGGGCAAAGCGAACACATATTTTGAAACACATTGCATAGATCTCATGCTATAGCATATAGGCTGTTTGCCCAATTTGACTAAGACTATTGCTAAGGATAAGGTCATTTAAATGCTTATCTATGCACATACCCCGAAACCTCATGAGATAGTTTCTTGGCAAGGATCTGCTTCTGGTTTAGCAACCCTTAAATTAAAGAACAACATCAGTGCTATCATCTACAGATTCAGCTAGGTAAATTGTCTCGTCTACTGAGTCAGCGGCATCCTACTTTTCTCTAGAATAATTTAAGTAAGCAGCATAAGTGCTCAAGGACAGCGGTGACATAGTTGAGGAATGCATATCGGTATCTTATTAAAGAGAATCAAAAAGAAAGACCTGGCAGCTAAGCCCAGGAAGGGGAAAAGAAGAAGAAGTAGGACAGGCTCTAGGTCAATCCTCTCTCCTTGTGGGGAGATGCCACCCCCTTCTTTAGCCCTTGTTCTTAATAGAATACTTCCTTCTCGGTGAAGTAATTGTAGAATAAGCATCTTAGTCTTAACCGGCAAGCGTTGCAAGTCAAAGTTATCCTCTGCTGGGAAGCTTTCCTTCAAGGGGAGCGGCTGTTTCTGCTTTTTTTCCTTCTCCTTTTTTTTATGGTTCAACAATTAGATAAGGCAAAGGGGCTATAAGTAGGCAGTTTTTTATTGCTAGAAGAGCTGCTCGCCTTTTGACGGCTTGGCTTCGCTATCGCTCCTATGTAGTAGTCGGCCTTCAAAGGAGTATGTATTCCTATCATACCCTCATGCCGATGTTCTAGTGCGTCAAGCTTTGCCAGAAGCAAGATGAGGAGGCGAAGCGTAGTATACAAGGCTCGTTCCGTGCTTGACTGACGAGCTCGTGTAGTGAGGCCTCGCCCTACTTCGACGACTAAGGGCGTCGTCAACGAGCGTTAGAGCGAATTTACCGAGCGAAGCCTTCCGCTTCCCACAACTCAAAAACAGAAAATGAATTTCAGTGATGTGAAAACGTTGTCCCTCACCCAGCAAGTGAATGAACGAGCCTAGCTGGCATTTATGATTAAGCTTCTCCAGTTTAGTTGCTTTGTTGGCTTAATTGATTTGACACCCAAGAACCATAATCCTTTAAAGAAACAGCTTCTACAACGATAGGCATAAAGGCATGATTAGTTCCACAAATCTCACTGCACTGACCATAGTAAACTCCTTCTCGTTGTATCAAAATGGAGGTCTGATTTAAACGACCAGGTACAGCGTCACATTTGACACCTAAGGAAGGTACAGCCCAACTATGAAGTACATCAGCAGATGTTATAATCATACGTAGATGAGTTTGAGCTGGTACAACCACTCTATTGTCAACTTCTAATAAACGTAATTGACCCAATTCTAAATCATCTTCTGGAATCATATAACTGTCAAAAGTGAGTGACTGTTCATCAGAACTGTTATAGTCCGAATACTCATAAGTCCAATACCATTGATGCCCAATAGCTTTTATAGTAACGGCTGGATCTACTACTACCTCGTCCATTGAGTATAAGAGAGCAAAGGACGGTATAGCAATGAACATCAGGATGATACTTGGAAAGATGGTCCAAATTATCTCGATAGTAGTTCCATGTACAATCCTTTGCGGGATTGGATTCGTTTTTTCGTGGAAATGCCATAAAGCCCGAACCAACATCCATAATACGAAAACCAAAATGAGAATAAGGAAGAAAAAGATATCGTGATGTAAGTCTATTATTCCTTGCATAATAGGTGTCGCTGCGTCTTGAAATCCTAATTGCCATGGTTCCGCTGCATCACAATAAGCGTAAGCGATTGTGAGGAATCTACTTTCTAATTGATGAATCATCATTTCTATTTCTATTCATTTTTGACTCTGCTCCAAAAAGCAACGGATTGATAACACTAGCGCTAGCGCGAAAGCCGTTAGCACGCGCATCCGTTTTCTTGCTAGGAGACTTTTTGTTTAGAAGGCCTTGGTTTTGCCAAGGAAATGAAATGGGAGCGCTCACATGAGAGCCTTGACACCGACCCAATCTACACTACAACAAATCGTTAAGGAAAACTCTCCGCACACAAACACGCAAGACACTATATATGATATTGATACTATGAGTTTTATCAGGCAAGGCGAACTCACTTCTTTGGAGGTTCCTTTGTCGTTTTACTATATATGATATTCGCGCGGATTCTATTGAACCGTACCACATGCTCTTGTTTTTCTATCGTCAGGACTTCAGCTGTGTTGGCCCATATCTTGCCCAAGCTGGTTCAACCGAGTGCACACTTCATTCTTTCTTTTCTCTTTTTCTTATTTTCAGAATAGAATATATAGTTCTAGTATAATATATAGTTATAGTATAGTGTTTTGCGTTTGGATATATTGGATTGGATATATTGGATCCAGTAGAAACGAACCAGAATTGAACCGGAAAAGGGCGTGTCACTAAAAAGCATACCCAACTGTATGAGCGTGACCAATCACAGGAGAATGTGCCAGGCATCCTATTCAATAAAAAACTGATTCAAATATGCGAGTAAAAAAGACTGTTTCATGCGATGCAAGTTACTTAAATAATCCAAGAAATTCAATTGGGAGATTCTCTTTCACCAGTAGATAGATAAGTATGCTTTGATTTCGATCGATACACTGGCGACTTATACCCATTTTTACTGAGCTTACTACTTCAAAAAACGACTTCAAAGATGGAGACAAAGATGCATTAAAAAACACAGTTTACTCTGCTTTCAAAAGAAAGAGATTTTATTAGAGTGTTTAAGCCCGCCCGATTAGTCTTTGACCCATTGAAATAAGAAAAGCATTCACGAAAAGCCACTTTGTTATAAAAAAGAAAAACCAATTTGACACCAAGGCCCGCCCAATTTAGACTTCAATATCAAACATATCATTTGCTTATTAAGTCACATAAGCTCTTGTTTTTATTCGTATTAAGGCTTGGGTAAACACAAAGTCACACTGCTCCCTTCCCTTGGGTAATAGACGTTCTGTGGGATAGTATTCGATAGATTTCATAGCGAAAGAGAAAGAATAGACTCGATTTGCATTGAGGAGCTTGCTTAGAAAAAGAAAGATTTCTTTATTGGATTTGTGTTCATGCCCCAGCTTCATCAGGAGGTCCATCTACAATTTACATATAATAAGAAGGCGGCTAATCCATAGAAATAAACAAACCCCTACGAGAGGCAGGCTATGCTTTAAGCTCAATACGAGCAGTATATTTTATTAAGTATTCTCCTCCAAACAAAGGGAACGTAACCAGATCTAGTTGATAGACTTGCCAAAAAAGATAGAGTTTCTGTAGGACCTGAGCCAGCCTATTCATTAGACTTTACAGTACCAGTTCACGAGCCAGCACCAAGTGTCCCGACCGAGATCCATACGCCAATAGGAGTAGGTAAGTCCCATTTGCCAGAGGAAGGAAAGAAAAAAGCCCCTGACGGTCTAATTCTTCTTTTTTTTTTGCTTTTACGTGTGGTGAAAGAAAAATATTTAAAAATCTCATACATACGGAAAGACCAAAGAGTGTTTCAAAACTCTGCTCTATCAAGTCAAGAAAAACAGGCAGCTCACTTACTAACTGAACAATAATAGGCTCGTTTCAAACACGGATGCTTAACATCCGATTATAGTAATTTCTTTATCTACGGGTACTACATCAACTGGCTAGTATGAGTCTGCGGGTACTCCATAAAACTGGGTCTGCTGGTACTAAATAAACTGGGTCGGAGGCCGGGTACCTATCAAAGAAGGACGGACAGGTGCTATCAGATGGGGGGAACTCCACTGTGCACGAACGAATTTCTTCTTTTTATTAGAGCAGAGCTTTTTATATACTACAAGCAGCCTTTCGATGGGCATGAGCTCAGCTACTTATATGTTTAGTGGAGGACATGAGCTTAGAAATCAACTTACTCACTTCTAAGACACTTATACTGTCTTAAGAAAGACACTGACACTTCTACTTATAGAATTTAATAGGCTCGCCCAAGGCAAAAGAACATCACGTCCTACCTATATATTTTATTTGAGAAGAAAAATGAGCTCATCTAGCTCACTATATATTATATATAGATTTGGTGTTGATGCCGATAGCTATGAAGGTGGTCGTGTGGAAGTCTTTGTGTCGCGGTGGAAGTGGGAGCTTATCTTAGATTGTGGGGGAGAATAAGCATTTTTTGATCTCTGTATATATGCAAAACCTATAAAGCACATTTTGCTTAAACAGAGCGTTCCACAATCATAATATTTTGATCTCGTATAGCTGGCAAAGTTCTAAATGCCATTCTCCCGGCCCAGAATCATAAGTTTGTTTTCCTGCTGGCAAAACCATACTTTTTCGTCACTTTCGAGCCCAGGCAAAATCCAGGTATGGCATTTTTACCGGGGTTTCATGCAATTGTTGGATTTGTCTTCCTTCATCCACAAGAGTACTTACCTGTCTGGGTCCTATACGATATTCTTTTTAGTGGAACGAAAGAAAGCAATGTAGTGAAACGACCAAGTAAGTGTATGACGCCTATAGCTTTTGGGGCTCGCTACAGGATTTGTCTTATAAGAGCCTAGCGTAGTGGTCTTTTAGGGAGTTGAAGATATTTCTCTCTCGTTTACACCGGCATGATCTGCTATTGTTATTGTGCGTCCTATCTTAGGGACAGGTCGCATATGCTTAGATGCGCAATGCTCACGGTTATCTTATATCGAGGTCTTTATATCGAGGAGGGGTCGGTCGTATTAGTGAACAAATTATCGTAATGTTGTGCCAAAGGCAGAGTGCATGCATGCGTGTTCATACCAGCAAAAAAGCTGTTTGATTGTGGGATTCATCTCTTCGAATTATCAATATTTATTTGTTGAAGCCCCTTGTACGAGGTACATAAAATGTTTCAAACTTTTCATAGAAGTAGAAGTCTCGAGGCAGGAACGATTAATAGAAATATATGCATACCTTGACATTATTTTATGTAACTCTATTTATTTCGACCTTGCAATCGACTGATACAAAAACTTATTCATGTCTGGCTTGAAAGGTGATTTCCCCCTATGAAAGTAGAAAGGAAAAGTCCACCCCCAACGCTCGTGAAAACCCAGGTCGGTACTCCATTCATCCGACCAGATGTGTGTATAAATAAGGAGGCCACCTTAAAAACCTTATTCCCTATATCCCTATCCAAAGTAAGGGTGGTTCGCTTTAGTTGCTCAACCGCCCCTTCGAGCACCTCTACATAATGGACTAGAAAGTTTAGCCTTCTTCTGCGTCTACTTCGCTCAATAAACCGGGGGGAGCCTTTCTCACCAAATCTTATGCACCTAGGCCTTGGTCATCCCCCCTCGGCTGTGATCTCTCACCCTCCCTATCTATACGTTTCGGCCAACTTCCATACGAAAAAAAGAATAACTGAATGAATGGAAAATGTTTGCTTCTATTTCTTATCTCCCGTACTCCGAGCGATGAACCGTAGTGATTGTCTAGCTGTACTTCATCCCTGGGAAAGGGATAGGTGGAACAGGAGGGGGTGTAAGAACTACTGAAAGTCATCCATAAGATTGAATCCCTTTCCGACTATAGAGAAAGGCGGAAATCATCAGCGAGTGGGAAATTACTTACTTGAAAGGAGAGGAAGGGTGCTAGGCTAGAGAGCTCTAATTAATCAGCATCTTTTGGTGGTCAAAAACTCTAGTTCATTTGACCTCAGGCATTACTTGAATTTGGCTTACCCAGCTCGAAGGGAAGCTGGTCTATGTTCCACAGATAAAGTAGAGCTTTAAGAGACCCAAAGAAAGCTTTTTTTCAAGCTTGCTCACGGCAAAATAGACTTATCTCTTTTTTGTAAGCCCTACTTGGTTGGTCCAGAATGCCTACCCCAGATGACTCCCTAAACAAGGACAGTGCCCGGAGCAGACTCTCAGCAAGTGAAAGCCGCCGGCCCAATTCACAATGAAACCGGAAGAGCGTCGAACTCTTTGCGAGGTGCAAAGTGTTTACCCCTGACGGTTTTGCGTCCAACATATCCAGATGCATCAACTCGAAACAGGTCAAACTCTGCGGTCTGAAGACTCACGATTATCATGTGCTGATTGAACACATTCTTCCGCCGCGCCGGTGGCTATGCGAAGATGTCCTCTAAGCGAGCCTGTAATGCACATTATGGCCCAGCTGGCCTCGTTTTTTGGACTGTGTGTTCGAAGGTGCTTGATGTCGCAGACAGAGTTTGAGAGAGCTCCAAATTTGGTGGTGATGACATTGTGCAAGATGGAGATATATTTCTGACCTGCTTTCTTCACGGTAATGGTCCACCTAATAGTGAACCTAGTCAATGAGGTGAAGCTCGGTGGACCAGTCCAAACCAGATGGATGTACCCCTTCGAAAGATATTATGGGATGAAAATGTACATCAATATGTTTTTTTCTAGGATCTCTACATTGCTCACACGAACACGAGCCACTCATCTCTTTCAAAACTTCCCCTATTTCACAGGTGGTTTGTGCTAGTGAAGAAAAGGTGCCTGGGTCGATTGCCGAGGGATACGTGGCAGATGAGTGCCTTACGTTTTGTTCAAGGTATCTAGGTGTTTTCATAAGATTGGATAGGCCCAAGTGCAATTCCAACTCGCTAGCTGACATGCAAACTTCATATTTGCACGGTACTGCGGGGAGCATACTGGGCAAAGTTGAGGTCGTGAAGTTGGACGTCACTTCTTTGAATCAGGCTCATCGCTACGTCCTACGGCACTGCGACGAAATTGAGCCGGCAGTAAGTTTATCCAATCTTTCGGTTTCTCAACTTAAATAATTACATTTTCCACTGTAACTATGAAGAATTCTGAAAGACATATTCCCTTTTTTCCGTAACTTCGCACAGGGAGTTCATAACTCTGAAGGAGGCCCGCTCTAATCGAGAGTTAGCTCGGGGGACATTGTGTTGGTTGGCTGGTACCATTTCTATTGCATGCACGTTTGGACATGAGGGCGTAGCCTGCACTTGCGATTTCCGTTATATCGCTCTTGGTTTTTTAGGTTTTGACGATGAGAAAGCGGAACACAAACTTACTCTTTTCGACAAGTCATGCAACTTCCTATTCCCCTTACTTTATTCAATTCTCTGTCCTTCCTGACCTGGAATTACTTGCAACGCTAGTTTCCTTGCGAGCGCGGTTAGACTGATAGAGGTATTAGCTGGCTCCTACTCCTACAGGATAAGGTTGATCTACTCCCCAGCAGAACTTCAATTCATTTTCTGTTTTTGAGTTGCCCCTCGCCAGTCGCCAACTAAACCCTCTACCCTTCTCAACTTGATTCTGAAACAAAATCTAAAGTTTCTTGTCTCAATTCCGAAATAATTTGGCATCTCTAAGTTACTAATTTACGCTTTCTATTTTGCTAGTTATAAGTGGAGGTATTTGGGAGTCATTTGCTGGATAAAGAACAATAAATAAAGAAAAACGAAACTAACTGTAGTCATGACCAACAGAACAGTGGAATTTCGTAAACAAATAGTAAGGGAAATTTTTTGAAGCTTTTCTTTAGCTCTACGCATCTGCACCTTGTATTCTGCTCCAAAGAAAAACAATCTCGATAGGTGGAGAGGGACGGGCTCGCTTTCGGCAGCGCTCACCTCCTCGGTTCACGCTCCAATTCTCCCAAGTAAAGTTTCACGAACTTACTAACTCGGTCAACAAGTTGGGACGTCTGTCGTCACCCCCTACGAAAACCTGCTTCGGATCCAGGATCAAATGGTCCTCTTGGATATGAAGAGTTTCGTATTTTCATTGCTTTCCTTCAATTCAATAAAAAAGTTCATCAATCGGGAATGTGGGCTACGAAAAGGCATGCGAAGTGCTTCCTAGCTGGGCGAATAAATCCTTCTCGAAAAAAAGCATGTGTAAGTGTGACTATCAGAATGAGATTCGCAAAGGTGGTTCCTTGCTCCGTGGCGCTGACGAAATTTGAGCTCTTCTTTTGCTTGTTCAAGAGAGATAAAATGGACCTTCTGCTGTAGTGTTAGGTTTAGGCGGGGAGGGCCTACAGGAGTCAGGCCCGACTTTATTGCTCTCCTGAAGGTAGTAGTAGTGTTAAGTGTTAAGCTTTTTAACGGAACTAGTAAATTCTATAAAGAGTAGGAAAGCTCGCTGATCGCTATTAGTTAGTACTGAATGGAAGGTCTGGCATTTATCGAAAAAACCCGTAAATTTGGCATACTTTACTTTCGACGCTTGGTGCGTCGATCGCTAATGCTCTCTTAGAACTAGCTTTCCCACTCCTTCTTTACCACGGGCGTTGGCACTCCCTAAAGTACACCGTTCGAAAGTCATCCATCTGAACTAGGGCTTTTTTCACTCATATGGATTCTCTCTCCCTTTCCCATAGCCGCCTTACAGGTTCATACATACCCTTCGCTTACGAAATAATCCATACCGAACCATGTACACCGAGTTCATGTCTTATAAGTCAATGCGTACCCGTTAAGTCGTACCCATAGTTCTAGAATGAAATGCAAATGAAACGTTTCAAGAAAAATACCGAAGAAAATGAAACGTCAGGAAGAAGCCCGCTTCAATATCAACCAACGAGTTAGTTATTCATTCGTTTTGTGAGCGAAGAAGGGCGGATGCCTTCGCCGCCAGTCGGAGTGGAAGTCACGGTATAAAGGGCATCAATCAACATCATTCCTTTCCAAAAGGTTGCGTGTGGTTATAGGCTCACATATGTCATTGCTCCTAAAAAGGTACAGTAAGGGGCAAAGTGGTCAATACCTGGTTGGTTACGGCCAGGAATAATATGAAAGATTTAAGGACCATTTTCAGAAGATCCAGGAAATTACGAGCAGTATATACCTGCGTTTATGGTAAAGTACCTTTATTATTGCTGGCTTGCCTCCCCACCCAAAATTTCTTTCTTTTTAAAGCAAGTTCTTCCTATAGTTAGTAGTTTCTTGTTTCACTATACAAATGAACCTGGTGTAAATTGCTTCGACTAATAACCCTGAGAATAGGAATTGGAATAGCAGGAGGGGCATGTTTGCTAATAACTGTGTGAAAAGCGTCAAGTTCCATTCCATTTTTTCGCATACAAAGAAGGCGTCCTCGATAGTACCTCTTCTCACTAGCAGTATTTTTTTAGATTATCTATCAAAGAATGACCGAACCACTCTTATACAAATCCTTACCTCACCCCCCTTCCTTGTCCCTGACTGAAAGGGCGGCGGCGAAGTCGTCGAAGCGAGTCCAGCCAAAGAGTGATCTTTGAGGCTACTAAGCATCCTTACTCATAGTATAGTGTAAGGTAGGTTTGGGTATAGCAGGACTTGAACCTGCGACCATTAGGTTAAAAGCCCAATGCTCTACCAACTGAGCTATACACCCGATTTGAAAAGAAGACGTCGGTGCGGAAAAGAAAAGAGGGTTAGGCCTCCCCTTTTTCCTCTTATCAAATCACAAGGGCGCGGCTCTGCTTTATGAGGCTCGTACTTCGGAGCAAGTCTTGGCTTGGAGTCCTTTCCACTAATTGAAGATTCTCTCTCCTATTGAATGAAGGTCAACGGGGGATACTACAGTAGCTCGAACTCAGACTATCTACGAAAAAGGTCAAGTCGTCTTTCGTTCGGCCGAAAGGAGCTGTCTTCTATGGTTTGTTGTGGAGGCCCTGCAAGCACTCTTCTCAACGAGGAAAGAAAGAGGAGGACTAATTCACATCACTGAAATGAATTTGATGTGAAAACGTTTTGGTTCAAATTCTTATACTGGACTCTGTTGTGAACTAAGAAACTAATCTTCTTCCAAATTTGATCTTCGACAAAGACAACATGCTGTGGTAAAACTTAAGAGTCTAAAATGATGAGTGGCAACAATGCATAAAACCAGAGCTCGTGTGACCAGAATGGTCTCTTTGCCAATGAAGCATAACCAAGGACAGGTTTGCAAATGCTTATCTTTATTTTTTGTTTATGTACTTCATTTGTGTCTGTGTTATTCAACATGGTAGTTGAATCTTAGAAAGCCTGTTTCAGCTTTGCGAGAACATTGACTATACCTCTTGCAGCTGAAACGAGGGTCTCCTTTATCATATAATGGAATTCCCCTTTTGTATACCTACTTGTTATCCTGATGAACAGAGTCACTCGACCAAGTCCTCGGCAGCACCGGCTTCTACTAATGGAACTATCATTCTAGTATTTTGCTTGTTGCTTTTCAACTCTAAAAGCTCTCCAAATTGGTATGGTCTGTGCAAAATGCCTGTCTGGACTTTCTGCGGGTAGTCAAGTTCAGACACAGGTGGTAGTTGGTACAATGCACCACCTGACGATTGAGCCGTTGATGTGAGCAAGAAGAAGACGGTTATACAAGCAAAGTGCGGGAGAAAGCATGGGCAAATTTTGGAGCCCCTTCATAAGATCAATTTGGCTATTGTTGGCTATCATTATCTATATCTTTGATAAATAAATATGGAATTTCCAATCGGAAGAAAGCTTATGATACTTCTACTTGATATGTTTGGTATGCTACTGGCTAGAAACCCAATATCAAAGGGGCACAATTGGAATGCTCGATGAAGCATTGGTCTGACTGATTATTTGACCTTTTTTTGTCTCTAATGTTCATAGGTCTTAAAATATTATTGGGAATCCTGGACTCTGTCAAATTCTGTATAGGCCTGATATGATTATGTTATAATGGCATAATTTATTTGCAAATTGAAGTTCTTTGTTTTCCTCAAACTGAGTTGTCTTAATTTGTATTGATTGGTACAGATGATTATTGCATCGTCTATTGTAAGTTTTCAATTTGATATGTTATGTTGAGAGCAAGTTTGAGGCATAAATTGGAGGTTGGACTTGCATGATTGGCAAATTGACCCAGCGAGTAACTACGGCACGTTACGAGCCAGGAAGAGCTGTCAAAAGGTTCATTTCTAAAGCATATTTAGATCTTGTTGAAAATAACATCCTTAAAATACTACACCCAGTAGAAGTAGATCTTGTTTTTTTGTGTATGGTAGGTAAGCTGGCGCATTTTCATTGTACTTTTATTTTTTTCTTTAGGCCTGCATTGACCCTAGATTCTAATTCTGTGACATACCCCACTGACAGTAAGTCAGTCAGAATTTTCTTCATTCCTCAGAAGGAACATATTCATCCAAAGGGGACTATCTCAGGGGTACTTTCGTGCATACCAACCAAATTCTGATATTTACAGCAAGCAAGCCTTAAATCAGTTCATGTATGTTGTATTAATACTATGCAATTGTTGATGAAATTTTACTGGGTGAAAATATCTTGATACCCTACTTTTATGTAAAGAGGGTGCCACCCTTTTTTTGAAAGCAATTGAAAATTACAACCAAATACCAGCATTCTTCCAAATGCAAGCAAGCTATAGAAGAGAGATAAATTGCTCCGCTCGCTATAGTAAAGGAATTTTTTTTATCATTACTCCTCACCATATTCCACAAATGCACACATATCAGAAGAAAGAAAAAAGCTTCTTTTAATTGAGCAAAATACCAAGGCCCAAATTGACAGCTGGATAGAACAACGACTATATATAAGGTACAATTCATAATTAAATAGAATAAGTCAAAATAAGGTAAAAGAGATTCTATAGGATGAAAGTAATTCACAGCCAATTCGCCTTTATTGCTGAAGAATCTCTCCAATACAGTTCTTTCATACAAACCAGAAATCAACAATGAAAAAGTAATAAAAGTGAATTTTAAATAAATGCCAAAATAACCTGAAAGAATGTAAAACCATGATTTATTTGGGTGCTTCGCACAGTCCCAGAATTTTGTTCTGAAAAGGTTTTCTCTTATTTCCTTTTGTTTCACATTTATTATTCTATATAATAATCACAAACTAACCAAATAATATTTAGTACCAACAGCATATTGATTGGTTCATAAACTAACATTCAACAAATGCATACAAAAGGGATTGCAGGAAAAATACAATACATAACTAAACACAACATCAAAATTGAGGAAGCTAAGTATCTTATACGAACTAATAGACGTCAAGAGCATAACTAAAATAATTTCATAGTTCCCTTGATCCTTGGTCAAATTACGAAATTAGTAACACTTTTTCCATTTATTTAATTCATTTCTTCAAATTGCAAACAAAGTATCAGCCTGACCAGCACCGCACCAAGTCAGAATGCGATATTGGTACCAACACTTTTGTGTTCTTTTTGATTGAGACTTAAATTATGTCTGCTCTTAAATGGAAATTCTATCTGCTAGTAAGAAGGATGATAATTACGGGACCTGACCTTGCCAGAATACATTACCGGCACTGGAGTGGTATTGGATCTGACCTATGTCACCTCAATTCTTGCTCTAAATAAAAAGAAGTACGTTATATAAATAAAACCATAGAATTCAAAACCATTGTTCAATTTCATAGAAAATACCATACATACATATTAGGCAGAAAGTTAGAAGCATATACCAATATTGCCCCCCCATTACTTTGTAAAGCTCTAAGCTCTTCGTGTTATGGAGGATAAAGCACATGCTTGAACATTCAAGCGGACATCGACTAAAAATAATAAAAAAAAGCATTTTCTCTTTTTGCACAAACAAGCTCTTCTATTTCTTGCACTTTAGTTTATTATCAAATTAAAAATAATAACTTATATGGAGGTTTATTTAAAGGAGAATGTTAAAAGCAAGCTCCCAAACAACTATCAAAAAGACCCCCTTTAAGACCTGCATGGAAGTATGCAACTTTGATAGACTATACATTCAAGATTTCTGATCACATGCCCCCTTGTAAAATTATGAGAATATAAACAAAATAGTAGCCTAAACAAGATAAAAATAAGCCAAGACTACTCTGATAATATGAAAATTCTTGTTTTTGTGTGTTTTTTGTGAAACATCTTCTCTTTATTATTCTTTTTTTTTGTTGGTGGGGTAAAAGATAGAAAGAATAAGGAAAAAATAAGTCGTATGTACCCGCTCAGCCTTACGGCCTTCATGAACTCGAGCTTCTTCAGAATCTCCTCGCTCATTCATGCATTAGTAGGAGAGAGTTTCCTGCATGACAGCTCACCCTCTCTGGAGTTTTGAAACGAAAATCCTATAATCCTATCAAGTACAAGTTGCCTAATTTGAACATCAGTATAACGGAAAGGCCGGAATTTGAGAACTCGGTGGGTGTTGACTCCACTAGGGTTTTGGCTGTTGCTCGGGAAGAGAACTTTTCAACCAAGAAACGAGAAGCCGATGATTTGGATGTGTTTCAAAAACTCCTGAATGAAAATGAGGAGCTTCTAAATCATATTGAGAAATTGCAAGTTTAGATGCAGGAAGTGCCGAGACGAGCAAGGTAAAGGGGGAACTTGAACAAGCCGAAAGCAAGTATCTTACAATTAAAGAGAAGCTTAGCATGGCTGTTACAAAAGGGGAGTCTCCGGTACAAACGCGTGACTCGAACAAACAATCGATTGGCTGAGAAAACCGGCGAGCTTGACTTGAGAAGTGCATGGCTGAGTTGAAGGAGGAGTAAGGGGTATAATGGCAAACGATGTACGATATAGACTTGGCATTGGTATTGGTTCCGAGGAGGACAACATGGTGCTTACTAAACTCAGAAGTTTTTTGTTAGCATAGATTCCAGTGCTGCTTCACTGGTGCCTAACTCTCTCAGCTTCGCCCTATGCGTTCTTCCCTGGGTATCTTATAGTGTACCCAAACCTACTGGCTATAAGTTTGCTTCGAATTTTATGGTGTCTTTTAATTTATTTCAATACTGCTGCATAATATTATATGGGCTTAATGCATACATAATATTGGCTTAAGTGATCATCAAAGAGTATAGATACACCATATTAGGAAAACAGCACCCGCGGCTAAACAAATAAACATAATTTTCACAGTACGAGGTGAGTCAGGTCTCGCCCGAAACAACAGTACCAAAGACGCAATACTAACAAAAGCACTTGAACATGACTTTTTTGTTCAAACTACTAGAGCGTCAATTCCAATTTTTTTTTTGACTTGACAATTAGATAAAGGTTCAAAGATTTTCCTTCATGCATGCACCGGTTTCATTTTGATTGAAATCATGGATGATAAGCCGCTATAAACACAGTTCTTCATTCCATTTCTGAGCAACAAAACTATTGGGGGGTAATTTACCAAAGGGTGAAAAAGCACAAAACGCAGCTTTTTACTGCTTTATACTCTCCCCCTCCAGGGTTCTGGCTAGAACTTTCTCTCTTGTAAGCTCATACATGAAATTCATCGAGCCGAGAACTTGAGTAAACGTAAATAGTAGGAAAATTAAGGTATGAGTCACTGAACTATAAAAAAGAATTGGACTTAAACACTTCCATTGGTCAATATAGCCTCAACTCAACAAATAAATGCCAATTGTCCAAGAAAGCGCCACAGTGCTATCCACCCTTTGAAAAGAGAGAGCTTAAGAGCACTTCTTTCATTTCCTTTGTACAATAAGAAAGAGGCAAATTTCAGCTTTTGCCGGTCTATGCATTAAGGCTCAATCAAAGAATTGAGCATCAACCAATCCAAATTATTCTGATTTGATCTGATGATCTATAGGAAGAAGGGAGTCCTAACCTAATCTCTTCCTTGAGTTTTTCTACATATCTTTTTCTACGAATCTCTGTCTCGAAGAATAGTCAAAGCCAAGTCAAGCAGTAAAGACAAATTATGATGGATATGATATTTCTATACGCTATTCTAAGGTCCGCTTTCAGACAAGAAAGAGGATGCGGGTTCAGTATTGATTTTCTCACATTTTTTTTTATTTAAGATCAAAACTCAACGTTGAAAGAGTCACCTTTTGTAGAACGAGCTTCTCCTATTTTTTAGGAATTCGACTTTTCAATCAAGTCAAGATTTTTTTCATAAATTAGGTCATGGCAAGCACAGGGTTCGTAGTACTTAGGTGGTTCTTTCTTGATTTGCAGACACCTCTAGAAGTTGGGAGTCCACCATTGATTGCGGAGTCCATTTCATTTTTTTTTATAAATTCTAATCTAATATTCAAAAAAGCCCCATCTAGATTATTGTGCGTGAAAGTCAGATCCGGCTGAAAACCTTTTTATAGTTATAATAAAACTAAGGTCTTTATCTTCCTCTGAAGTGAAGGAACGTGTTCTGCCTAAGAGAGGCTATGGCACTTTCATTACAGCGAGAAAGACTCTATTTTATTGAGCTTGTTATGCGCTCAGTTGGAGTATTTTAAATACTCTACTCTAAAAAAAGGAATATGATAGGGTTTTAGGGTTATTTGCTCTTTGTCCGAACGAAATAGCTGCCTTTATGAGAAAGGATAGCGTATGTTGCTCGTGAATGAAGATTTTCTTTCTAGATAGGATATTGCCCTTCTTAACCCCTTTACGTAGTGGGTAGCTAGGACCAGAAGAATGAGGCAGGGGAATCAAACGTGGAACGGTCTTTATTTGAGGAAAAGATCCATTATCGAAGTGCAAATGGGAATTTCTTTCTTTTAGGTATATTCTATTTATGAACTGCCCTGCTTTCTAATCCAAAAACCTTCTTCCTTTTTATAGCTTTGTGAGTGAGTCCATTCCGCTATTAAAGAAGGAGAAAAAACCTTATAAGTTTGAAACCGTTCCACTGACGTTCCACTCTGCTTTTATTGCGCGTTTCATTGAAGGTGGCGGCTGATAAAAGATACTGGAACTTTGGCGTAAAAGATACTAAAGGACCGGTATTTGAAACAGGAAAGCTTGCTTGATGTGAGAAAAGTAACGCATAAACTACCTGGGAGAGCATTATAAAAGCAAGGAAGGTGCTTAACTTCAAGAAGGGATATGTTGCTGGTAATGGTTTTTAAATCAGAATTCTCCATGAGTTGTGGGAGGCGGAAAATAGTACGATTGCTACTAACCCGACCCCATTATTAGATGATAGGCGAGTAAGTGAATGTTTTTATATAGACAGAATATGTTGTCGAGAGATTCCTAGTGAAAGCGGAAACAAATGCAGTATTACTATATACGTTTTCCATATTTGGTATAAGGCAAGAAAAAGTAAAGCAGTACCTGATCATTAAAATATAAAATAAGGAAAAGAGTATTGGCAAACCAGATTTACGGGTAATCAAAAGTAGTCGAAACTTTCTTTTTTTTCTGGAGAGAATTTAGTCCCTTCATCACTACCCACTTACCGTGAAGTTCATAGCATACATAATTTTTTTTTGTAAAGCATCACGATTTTCAGTAGAGAGGATGAACAAACCCTAGATTGCCGGATTAGACTCACCCTTGCTGCGGAGTGCCATAAGAGGCATCCTTGTTGCGACCACCTCTGGTAGAAAGGGAGGGCGTAGCGCCGGATTTCCTTTACTTCAAAAAAAACCTTGTGAAATTCTGATGGTCCGGATCGCAAGCACTTGTCGAAAAGTGATGTGATCTCACACATCCAAAAAGCATTGAAATGTGAAAGAATTCTTGTTGACACGGGGTTCACACACGAAGAGAATGATTCGATCAGGGATAACTTCTCAACCATGCCTGTTATAGGGAGGGGCTCTTCACTTCGGCTCTTCAAAGAAAGATGGATTGTTTGGGACGGGTACGACTTTTTATACCTGGCATGCTAGCAAGGAAGCTAGCCTATGTGCAAGTCCAAGGCGAAGAAGGACAAGGAAATCCCAAGCTATTTATTTCATCTGTAGTCGTCGGCTCAGCACACTTAAAATACCTTTTCTTTGCTTACTATCCTACTGTAAATAAAGTGATAGTAGCATCGTTAAAAGAGTTTGATCAAAGTCCTTTCCTTATATTGTTAATAAACTATCATAACTTCATGGTAAAGCTATCTGGATTTAAAGGAAATAAGGCGCGCAGCGCGGTACTTTTACCCTACTACACAAGGAACGTAGTCGTAGACTACTAGGAGCTATTCTAGGTAAATCACATCGTTGGGCAGCACAAGTAATTAAACGTTCTGAGGGATCGAAATATTATCTATTTTAAGGAGCATCCTATTACACAAAATGATCTAGTACCAACTATGAATCTGAAATAAATTTCTAAATAAATGGCAAAAGTAGAAAAACTAGAAACTCAACGTACTCTTAAAAATAAAAGTATATTACTCTAATTAATGCTACTACTGGAGAACGTACCACTTACTTATCCTAGTAAATATTATGTTATTAAACATGTACTACGAGAGATAGGATGGTTTAAGTTGCCCTTTCCATGGTTCTGTCCAGTCGATAGTCAATTTTCCGAGAACTCACATGGTTTTCGCCCTTGCCGTGGACCCAAAACCTTCTTTCGAGCACTAAAGGAATGGCCTGCTTTGGATCGGATTATTCAATGCGACGTTGTTAAATTTCAAGAAATGAATTTGATGTGAAAACGTTGTGGGAGTGCAATTTCAACAGGGGTGTGAAAATGAGAACTGTTAGCCATTTGAATTCTTTCAATTCTGCTTTTTTGACCTAAGAGTTTATTTGGATTATGATTCCGGTAATAAGCAGTCATTCGGATGGGTATGGTAGGTTGCGTTCGACCCAAGTAATAGTGGGTTTTATACTGGTTGCATCGAAATATCATATTGAATATCATATATAGTAAAGGGAAAACTTACAACTAATCCAACGAATGATGTTGCTTAAGAAATACCCATAAGGTAATTCACTTCTAGGATCCAAGATTCCTTTCTTTTGGGGCAGGCACTCCGGGGCCGAAGAGATAGAGGCCTCTTTCGCGTCTCCCTTCCTCCCCCCAGGCAGGGGCCCACCATATGGAGTATAGCCAAGTGGTAAGGCATCGGTTTTTGGTACCGACATGCAAAGGTTCGAATCCTTTTACTCCAGATTAAGAACACCCGAAGAGAAAAACCATATGTAGTCACCGGAGGAGTCTGCTCTTCCTAGCCTTTGACTTACATATTAGAAAGGGAGTGACCTTTACTTGATTGCTTATCTTACTAAAATTAGGAAATCTCGTACTCTTTCATTGACAATGGCTACAAACCATAACTAAGAACCTGGGATTCTTGGCACTCCGCTCTCGCTCGGACAGCACTTGTCCTCCAAAAGTGCAATTGTTTCCAGTACTAGTCACCCAAATGTTCTATTTCAGCTCCAATTTAGCCAACTGAGCCAAAAAATGTGCAAGCTACGTCCCCAAAAGAATCTGACTTGACCAGCTAACGCCCTCCTCTACAGAACCAACAGTAAAAAAAAGCAACCTCAAGCAGAAACCACTTTCTCTGAATAGACAATAAAAACATAAGAAATTCCAAATGAGAGTGAAAATTCATACATTATTTATATAGTAGCACTTGGCAACCGATTTCCAACATAAGCACAGCCCTGGTCCGCACCATGGCAAGTGCGACTGTGAAAGTATTAATACTGAATTTCTTCTTTCATCCTTCCAATTTGATGACTTAAAAAAAAAACACAAGCCAAAAACCCATTTACCTCTTTTGATAAATGCTGAAGGATCTCTAATATTTAAGCGAAAAATAAGGCAGGTCTTTTAGTTGGATCTTTATGCCAGCATCTCTCAATTAGCGCTTCTAAGGGTTAGCTTTTCTTGGTATTGTAGGTCTCAGCCCTAAGAAGATATATAAAAACATTCGAAATATGAAAACAAATGTTATCCTAAAGAATAGTCGGTCTGATGTATACCTTCTGAACTGTTTCTACAGCAGCTTGTAGTGGTGTAAGGTACTCATACGGTACCTGAAATATATAAAAAAATCATGAAAAAATGAAAAAAGAGAGAGGTTTATAAAATTGTTTTGAGTCAATTGTTAGTTCTCGACAAATCTACATTCTGGTTCAGCTCAAATCCTGACAAGATTCTCCGGCTCTCAACAAGTTTTGATAAGAACCCCACCCAAATTCGGTTGTATAAAATCCGCTTCCTGGCCTCCTACCTCATGTTGAAAATCTTTTATTCTTCACTTAGAAATGGTTATCTTATAATTAGGGCAAGGATCGATGGCATTGTTTTGAGGCATGTAATCTTTTATCATGGTGTATGGGAATTCTCTGGAAAGAGCGATGTAGTAAGTATCAATAATCTATTGACTTCCTATAAATAGTGTAATTTGCCGGTGTAAATAAGTTTCGCAATGTTTTGGCATTCTTTAATGATTTCTTCTGGTGAAATGGGGACCTTCTGAGAAGAACTATGTAGTTGATATGAGTAACTAATTATCTTACTATAAATAGTACGAGTTTCCAGTCTAAATAAGCGTAGCACTAATTGCCCGGCCGGGTTCGTGTGCTATGTATAAATAATGAAAATCTATACCAAAGCCGATATTGAACGTAAATTAGGTACACCGGTAAACCGTCAGTTTTGTACCATTGGCGGGTCTTCTTGATGTAGAATTTATCCCCTTTCCTGTGGAAGTACTAGTATTCTCATTTAATTGCTATGGCTGAAGATGATTCATAGTGAATTTCAAAACAATTTTATGTTATGAATAATTTTATTTTTGTAATGTAACTGGAGTGCAACATAAAGAAGTGCTTGGAACAATATAAATAAGAATAGCATTCACTACGAAGTACATGGTTAGTTTGTTTAACTTGCTGTTGATCCACATTGTTGTGCAATTGTAGACTACCAACGATAGAATGTTAAGTAGAAATTGATTCAGCATTTGGTATGAATAACTGACAATATTTCATTGCTTCTTAACTAGGCTTGAGGGATTTTGATCTGAATTTGGTCTACACCGAGAACGATCTTTCTTTCAACTGAAGGTGACGTTTCTATTGCATGAATAGTGATGGTAAGAATACTTGAGAAAAATGGTTTGATTTTATCTTATTTTACTTGTTTGCATTGGCTGGAATGAAAGGGGAGCTTGTTAGTGGCCTCAACCTTATATATAAAAAAACCAATATGGAGGAGTATTTCCCTCCCAAGCACCGTGCTTAGATATTCTGCCTGAAGGGCGATTTCTTGTTGAAAATGAATGACAGTGATGCCGCCAACGTAAGTTATTCCAATGCTATTAGCATCTACAAGCATCCCGCTAAGGGTTGGATCAGCTGGGGCAACTACTGTGATATGGTATCAATATTAAGAATGCATCATACAATGAGCAAAGAAAAGAGGAATCTGACACTTTTCTTTGCTTGGTACCAATACTCTCGGTATTAGAATTGGCATCGTTGTATAAGCATAGATTATTCTATTTATAAAGTTTTTAGTAACAAAACAAAAGTACAAGCACATGGTCGGTATTTTTTTTGAATATAAGAAAATACCTGTAATTGAGCTAACAAAAACAGCACTGAAATTGATTTCTATAATACTTCACTTCATTTTTGGTTTATCTTACAGGTTTCTAAGGAAACAAGGGAGGAGGCACAGGCAAAGGGCGGAAGCGGCTATAACTTCTCCTCCAACGTAGCTGGTAAGGCTATTGAGAGGGCTAGTGTCAGACTTTATTGAAGCGGATGAAGATTTTCAACTCATGGTAGCTCAGGAGTAGGAAGAAACATACTTGCTATACTATAGAATAGAAATAAGCCACTCCTAAGCGAAGAAGGCTGTGAGTGATGTAGCAGATGGGCCTATGGCCAGTTTTTCTTTTCATAGCCCGGAAAGCGAGAAAGCAGCAAACTAAGATCATAGAAGGGTCTTTTTACTTCTAAAAAAAGAGAAGGAATGGATAGTCGGTATATCAGTTATAGCAACAAAAGTAAGCAAAAAAGGGAAAAAAGTTTGTGAAATTCTGTTCATTCGGTAACTTGAACTTGCGGAGACTTCTTCCACTGTGAGTTCCCTTTACCTAACTGGTTTAGCAGATAACCGATAAGAGATGGTTATATGAATGCATCCTCTGTCTTGAACTCATAGGAACTGAGGGCGAAGCGGTATATAAGATATAAGTTCATCTACAGCAAATAGTTGTTCTGTAAAAGCCACTGAAAAAAAAGAAGGACCTTTAGCATAGCATCATGAGTACCCCTCACACCATCTAGCTCCTTCAGCAGCTTCTCTTTACTAGTGGGAGTGCTTACTTGTTCGTTTTTATATACCCCAATAGATAAAAGCGAAAGCTCCCCTTACCAAACGAGACGATTTTAAGTGCTACGTACGGCGCTATCTAAAAGAATTTTTTGGGATGTCCACCAGAAACGAAAGAGCCAATACCTAGTTCCCATATAAAGAAATAAAAGAATAAGAACAAAGCATAAACCTTTAATACTGTGTCTCTATACTTTATTTATGTACTAGGAGATCCAATACTGACTGAAAGTGGTCCAGAAACTCTATCACTCCTTTCCCCTCTGAAACTTATTAATTCATCCTTAACATCACTGAAAGGAAGCTCTTCCTGGCTCGTAACGTGCCGTAGTTACTCGCTGGAAAGAAAGGGCGAATCAAGTCAAGTAGTAAAGTCTCGATAAAGAAATATGAGTGCTTCGAATAAAGAGTCAAGTTCATACCTAGGCGTTCGTTGGTGCTCCCTTTACCGGATCATATCTATCGTTCTGATTCGAATAGTTTGCCTTCCTGGCGCATCTTCTTCCTTGACTGGATGGTAAAAGAGATTAAGAAGGAGGGAATGAAATATCATAATCGAATCTATTGGTTGGAGCTTTCTTCAATTTGCCAGACGAATACGAGAAAAGGTGTAAGTAATGCAATAGAGGTCACAAGGTCTAATCTAACTACTACAGGAATTCAATCCCCGCGAATAAATAATATTCTTCCGAAGTAGTCTCGCCTGTCTATGTCTATAAAGACCGATAAAGAACTTTTTAACCTAGTAGCGCTGAATCCTTCTATCTTTTATTATTTAGGAATTCATGCACAGCTCTTGTGTTTATTAGAGAATAGAATCCTTTCCCTTTCCACACTTCTACATAACCTTCAACTACGACGGCAACAAATAGTCGATCATCCGGCGCTTTCTTTATATCAATGCAAGCTAATTTCTTCTTAGTGTAGATAGAGGGGAAAGGCTTGTATAGTTTGAGAAAGTCATGCAACGTGGTGGCAGGCTGGGCTCATATACGATCGTCGAAAGCTGACAAACCCAACATAGATAGAAGGTGGATTGATCCATCTGGCGTCGGCTTCACGCAACCCACCCACAGAAAGAATGAAGTTCATAATATGCTCGCAACTAGTGTAGTAACGAGAAAGTCTCAAACAAATATTGCTTTGAAAAGCAAGAGTAAGTAATCTTCTGATTCTCTCGTGTATGTATAAGGATATGTAGTTTGCTTCCGTTCCTTTTGCAAGATTATGGAATGGAAGGAAGAAGTGTAGTTTTTCCTAGCCAATAAAAGAAAGATAAAAGAGAGTCAATTCTATTCAATTTATTATGCAAAGAAAGAAGAAGTAGTAAGGTTTCAATCAAGCAAGTAGTGTTTCAAATCAAGTTGTGTAGGACAGTGGCTGGCGTGCGTAAAGAGTATACAACCAGCAATCAAAGAAAACTGAAGGTTGTTATAGATAAATAATAAGAAAAAAAATAAGACAAAGAGAGATATTACTTAAGAAAAGAAAGAACACAATCAGTGTAGTCCGTATCCGCTCCTTATTCTTTCCTATTTATTAGTTTACGCGAACTTGCTACCAAGAAAAGAAGAACATAAGAATAAAGTGCATAATATGCTAGTAGTGAAGTAGTAAGGAGCAAGTAGTTATTAACTTGAAAGCATCAAAAAAGAATAAGTAGTTTTCTCGCTAACAAAGAACACATAAAAAGAAGAATGAAGTTGATCATAACATAAGTAGAACATACTATGCCTTCTTAGCCTGCCTTAGCCCACTTAGTTAGTAGTGTAGTTTTCCCGTTCTTCCAGTCAAAGATTTCATGCGTAAGGAGAATTCTAAACTCGAGATGGTCCTTACTGATTGATTTTAGAGGATGGCGGCTTTGGCTCTGCCTCTAGCTCTAATAAAGATTCTACCACTTCTTCATTACCGGCACCTACTTCTAACTAACTAAGACTATTTAGGAGCAGTTTTGTTATAATGCAAGCAAGGAGCAAAAAGACATGAAGGATGGAAGAATGCACCAATTTGATAATCGAGCGTCTACTTTACTCTACCTAAGCGGTCTTCATTCATCAACCCAAGAAGCTTATTCTTTCGTGCTAGTTGAGAAATGAGTTGTAGGGAAGAAGGCATTTTTTCAATGCTACTCATAATTCATACTTTGACTTGCTCTTTCTGCTATTAATACTTGCCCTTTGAAAGAAATTACCATACCCAAGTTCAAGAACTCTGCCTCTGCTATCCCGATCATTACTTTACTACCGGGACTTTTTTCCTTTAACCCTGGGACTCTAAGGCACGAAGTAGTCTACCTTATTTTTCATTTCAGTAGGAAAGACAATAATCGAATATAGATAGGCTAAAGTACTTACTTTCTAAATAAGTTCTTTTCTTCATCAAATTCTTCTTTTCTTTCCAAATTGATGTTTTCTTCTTCCCGAACGAAACCTGCTTCGATGAGCGGTTTCAGCAATGACCTTTTCTTCGAGTTCTATCCTCATTCAGCGTGGCGCCTGTTTTAAGGGTTTTACCTCCGGGTCGATCTTGAGTTTATGGATCGACACCTTCGGGTCCAGACCCGGCATTTCATGATAATTCCAGGCGAAGCAATCAACATATTCCCGAAGTAGGGTTTTGAGCTGCTCTTGCCTCTCTGGCAGCAGAGATGCACTAATGTAGGTTGGCCTAGGATTTTCTTCTGCCCCCAGGTTTATTTCAACAAAATCGTCAATGGTGTTTTGTCCACCTTCTTCAAGTTCTCTCGGTGCACTTTTTGCTGCGATGATGTACTGTTCATCTTCTTGTTCATCATTCACCATGAGGCACATGGCCTCCGGAATACCAAAGGAACTCTCATTCTCTTCCGGTTCTTCAAGAGTTTCCTACAACAACTCACCACGGAAACTGGGGCAATCTTTGATATTTAGAGGGGTTAGGGTCTTCAGAGACACGCTCATATCCCAACCCGCGGGTGTTTTTTACTTTCCCGTCTACCCAGCGAGTGAAACTACAGTGGAACGAGCCAAAAGAGAAGAGTCACCACTCCAGAATTTCTGGATGGAATAGGCTCATCCTTGCTTTAGAGATTGCCCTTGGACAATTTGTCTTTTCGGCGAGACAGATTTCTCCCGTAATATCCCGGGAATTTTATTTTCACTTCTTCATCATCAGATTCATCATCAGGCAGCCATTTGCCCCATCTCCGGGATGATGGTTTTCGTTGCCGGGATTTCTCCCGTAGAACAAGATTGCTTTGTGCACTGCCTTTCTCCCTTGTACATATTCTACCTTGGGAGGAACGAAGAATACGTGCAGCTCTTGAATTTGATTTACTTCTCTTGGAGTGAGGTCCTTGTAATGCCTTTCAGGCACTCTCTCTACTACCAAGGAGGTTTGGCTTGACCTGTCTTCATCATCAGAGTCAGAGTCTATTTTTGGGACCCGCGACATCGTCATCAGACGAGGAGTCAGTGTCGCTTCCCCAGTGCGGGACCGGCGTATTTATGGATTTTTTTACAACACTCTGTTGGATTTGCGCAGCTTGTATACCCTTACGGGGTGTGTTCAAGTAGTATCTGGCATCGCTTAGGCCAACTTCATGGACCCGGGTGTATATCGCCATGGATTCTTCTTTGCTTCCCATCTTTGACATATTTCATGCTTCCGCTCGCTCGTTCCACTTACGTTCCACTCGTTGGTAAAAAAAAGAGACTTATCCAAAGATCGAACACTTTGGATGCATGGTAGATTAATTAGGTCGTTCCAAACTTATAAAGGAGGCGTATGAATTTCTAGAAAACATGCCGATTTGACCTGATATAGTAAATATGGCGTGCCCAAATTTGGGCAGAGCGGTCAGGGGCGCGGGGCAGGACATATTAAAAGGGTCTGAGACTGCAAGTGGACCCCAGGATGATAAAAGAGAGCCTGGGTTGTTAGAGGATGTTACAAATGACAAGCGGACCCCACAATGCCTGAAATAGAGAGGAACCGGAGACAAGACTGGAGAGTTCGCGTAGTAAAGTAAGTTCAGTTGGTTAGAGAGTTTGTTAGGACATGTCAGCTGTGAGAATCTGACGTGAATAAATCGAGTCCGTTAGTTTATCGTTTTGTGTGATTTCTTTTGCGTTGTAATCGCCTATAAAAGGGCAGTGTATCTGTGGATCCCATTTTATGAAATAGTTAATGAAAATGAGAGTTCATCTCTGAGATTGTGTTCTTGTATCGTTACTTTCCGCTGATTAAATTCCTAAAATTAGAATTCGTTCCTTTCCTTCACCAGTAAGTATTTCCCATCCTCGTCCCTGAGCCTGGTGTGGATGATTGCTAAAGTGAAAAAAGCATCAATATGACACATCAGCCAATACATGAAAGCACAAAGCCCCACGATCATTTAGTGCAATAAAATATGTATCAGCCTCGATTACCAAAAGAAGTTTTTTTTTCTCGAGTTAAGACAAAGAAACCGAAAGATTTACAGAGGAAGAAAAAGCATATCGACACGGGCTTCCAACCGTGTTTACTTCATCATAGCTTGAAAAGATGAGTGCTGAAAAAAAGTCGTCTTCCGTAGTTCCACGATTAGGAGTCATTAGACCGAAGGCAGTGAAAACAGAGTTGGGCTCAATCAAATTAAAGTAAGACTTCAGAAATTGATCCGTTAAGGCAAGAAGAGTCGGGAATGGAGAGAAGCAGTCTGTTTGAACTGGAGAGGGACTTCTTGTGTTTTTTGAGAGGCAGATTCTTCTTTTAGATTGTCAGACAAGTTGCATTTTTTTCCTTTCTTTCGCATTTGATTTGCATGACCCCCGTAGATTTGACCCGGAGCCAATGCCAGTCTTTTTTGCGATCAAATGCACCTGAGCTAGTCACAAAGGCTTAAGCACCAAAAGATGTGGATGTCCCATTAGATTACTCAACAAAAAAAGGCTAGTGAAGTGCCAAACGATGAAGAAGAACACTTGAAACCGATCAAGGCACTTCACCATAAAGAATTAGGCACTTGGGCTTAAAAAAGAATGAGCTAGATCGCTGGTATTTGGATACGAGGTAGGAGCGGGGTCTAGTCGAAGCGGTGCGCAAAGTGCACAAAGGCGAGTCTCACGGGCAGCGGCACGTGAGGGGTCTCCCGAACTTCATGGAAGACGCAGTTAGGGAGTTGGAAGAGTCACTTTTGACTCCCGCACCAGTAAGAATGGAACTGGAATAGAAAGTCGGGATAGCTAGTCACTCCGTTACTGAGGAAAGAGAGGATGGCATTTCCATAAGTAGACTCTCCTTCTTACTGAATCCTTATCCTGTCCTCTCTACTCGGGAACAATTCATTCTTCACTCGTACATAAGTAGAGGGCGTCGACAAGAGAGTTAGCGATCTACACTACAGCTGGTGGACTGGTGGTGACACGGGCGGGCCCTGCTGGGGGAAAGGTTTTGGTCTTAGGGGGAGCAAGTTTTAGAGGAGGATAATAGAGCATGCACTTACTAAGGAGAAACCATTAGAGTCCCGGAAGCAGTTTTTCAAATGGGGGCAGATAAGGCACCTGGCCCTGATGGTTTCTCTATGGGCTTCTACCAGGAATGTTGGGATATTGTGAAATCTGACATCATGCAACTGGTACAGGGATTTATACAGGGGAAAGTGAAGATGGCTAAGTTGAATCAAGCTGCTGTTTTCTTAATTCCTAATAAAGGTAATCCCCAGACTGTAAAGGAGTACAGACCAATCAGCCTCATCAATTGTGTGTACAAAATCATTACTAAGGTGCTTTCTAACAGATTGATGCCAGTGATTTAAAAAATCCCTAATACTCTTTCAGCTTTTATTAAGGGGAGGTATATATTTGACAGTGTAGTCACAGCCCAAGAAATCCTCCACTGGTGAAAACAGAAAAAGGAGAAAGGGGTGGAAGTTGGATTTTGAGAAGGCCATGACAAAGTGCACTGGGGGTATCTCAGAGAAGTATTGGTGCAAAGAGGGTTTTTTGCGACATGGGTATCCTGGATGATGGCATTACTGGGAAAGCAGTTGATTCCAATTCGAGATGAGGACGAAAGGGAAGGTTGGGAGTGTCAAGGACGACTGATGAAGACCACCACAAAGGTCTCTTCAGTGAGTTCACCGGTTCCCTCGAAATCCATCCAAAAAGATGAGGGGTTTTGGTCTTTCGGGTCTGAGCTTATAAGCTTGACGGATAGGTCCTTCATCAAAGGGTTTCAGGTTGAATGAGCAAGCGTAAAGGTAAAGGATTCATTACTTGCTGGGGAAATCAAAAATTTAGGTCACACGATAGGTTCGAACTAGTGCACAAGAGACGAGTGAGTACATTCTTCTATTAACCATTCACATTCAGATTCGAGTAGAGAGTGAGACTAGCCCTAATTCTCATAACCCATCAATGCCCGAGTACCATTCATTCCCTGTGAATCCGTGAAGTGTTTAATAAAGAGGGATAAACTCGCTCATCATACAGTAGGGTGAGCTTTGTATTCTCTGAATCAAAGGCCAAGTCGCATTGTTCTAAGAGATATTCGTTCATCTTCTCATAGGCCAGCCGAATCTATATATGTAGTATAGGCCCTACCAAAACTATTTGAATAGGATTTTTATGAAGTAGGCGGTACTGCATTGGAAAGAATGTACGGGGGGAAAAGAGATGTTGAAAGAAAAGCAAAGTTAACAAAGACCAGCCTCCAATCTCGCATTGAAGAAACATTCCCTTTTCTTTCCCAAGCTATCGATTGAACTCTTTGCTAGAAGCTCTCTTTCTAGCCAAGTGAGTGGATCAATCGCGTGGATACTGATCTTAGCATACCAAGAGGCTGAGGGGAAAAAGAAGTATAGTTTGGTGGGGTGTGCCTCAAAAAAGAAAATGGGGGATTAGGGTTAATTAACTTGAGAGACATGAATCAGGCCTTACTGGGAAAGTGGTGGTGGAAGGTGTGGTGTTGCTTTCTTAGGCGCTTGCTTCCGTCTTCAGTTCAGAAGAATGTTCCATTGATTGGACTGTACCCATTAGCCTCGCTACTACTGAAGATAACAAGGCAATATCCATGGAACTAAAAAAAGCAAATATTCATATTCATGGTTGAGTGCCGCTTCCTACTATTATGCCTATGATAGTTCCGGTTCAGGTTGTGCCAATAAAACTCTTCTGAGTCCGGCACCTGCTCATAGGTCATCCATACGCCAGCTCGAGTGAACTTCCTTGGTAAGTCCTCAGAACCATTACGGTTAGATGTATACTTCTTTCTTATTTTCAAGTGAATATATCATAGATAGAGAGAGATATTGGTTTTGGTACCTGGTCGGTCTGATCCCGACCAATGGTTATCGTTATTAGCTTAAAACTTTCTTATGTCTCCTGGCATGGCCGAATAAAGTAGGTTAGGTGGAAAGGGAAGGCTGAAAGTGGTGCAAGGTCAGTCAACTCTTCCGCAGGTGGAAAGAAAAAGATTCTGTTAGGGACGGGTGATTTACTGAAAACCAATGCCAATGACGAGATCTACATGCTTAACACACCGAGTACGTTCTCCTATCGATAGATGGAATCGAAATCGAATCCCGTGTCTTACTCTCAGCATGAAAAGCGATAGCAAGGTATTAATAAGAAGAGTGAGAATTGCTACCATTGAGTACTAATATAATTAAGAAGAAGAAGAAAAAAGACTTAATAAGAAGAGAAATAATGAGTAGGAAAGACAGACTCACTAAGGCAAGGCATCCAATTAAGTATCCCTATTTTCTTGATTACGATACAGAGGGATGGGGATATTGCACTATCTGGAACTGCCTTATCAAGCAAGAAAGGGAATCTACGCTGCATTAATAAATAAGTAGTTATTTATCGGTAACTGATGAATGAATAACTAAGTCCCGAAGGATATGATCTGTTGGCTTCATAGTTTCATCCCAATGTTAAGTAGATCGTGAGTGAATGCCGCTACCCGTTTTCCCCTTTTTCTATTGTTCGGGTGAATGTGCAGTCCCGAGTGGAATTCTTGTTCTCATGTCTGTTCCGTATCATTCATATTAAGAGCAGTGTGAGAACTGTGATTTCATATTCAGTTCTCATTTCTAGTTCCAATCCTCCGAGACTTGAATCAAGATCTCCACTTGCTTGAAGGAAAAGCAACGGAGAAACCGACAACAAACTGAGACCCATCCATCTTCTAGCCCGATCGCTAGCTTTTCGCGAAAGTAAGGCACGGAAGATCAAAAGTGTATAATGAAGGCTCTTCCTGGTCGAAAACGTGCTACTCCTCCTGCTCCTGCTGCGGATTCAATAGGCTGCCTATTCATTCATGCCATCAATTCCTAGCGTAAACGCTGTCCTCTAGTTGAATGTCGGCGAATAAGATCGGCTTATCATCTCAGATGGGCATGAAAATTCAATGGCTAGTTCTGGCTTTAGATCGGATAATTCCCTTCCTCGCTCATCTTACTTAAGAAGTCCCACATGGGAACATTTTTTCTAGGTACTCTCGGATCTAGTAGTCATTGCCTTTGAGCTGGTAAAAGCCTCAACGGCCTGGAGTCGGCTATTCCTGATTCAGTAAAGGAAAGAAGCCTTGATCCTCAAATTAATCAGACTATTTGCCGTATTTCTACTCCAGGATTGGATTCTACTTTTTATCCGGACTGACTCTAATCGCCATTCTTCCTTGACTATGATACCGAACCCTTGGCCAACTTCACTACTTTAGCTATACCAAGTTACCTGCTTTACTAAGCGCTAAGCTCCTTATCTAAGGTACCTCTCGTCAAAATAAGACATGATATATTAATCCATCCCGAAGAGAAGACACGAGTACATATTATGGAGAAAACTCATATTGTACATATTCTAGTTTCCGTTTCCAAAACCTTTCTTTACTGGGAAAGTTTCTATGAACTCCCAAGCCCATACCCAGGTTAGACTGCCCTTTCCCATATACCGTCGCTCTATGTTTACCTAACAACTACTTACCCTAGCTCCAAGTACTACTGACATATCCTTAGTCCGGCACTTCTTTATGAACTTCCTGTAGGTTACCTATTTGACTGAATTCCAGGTAAAGCCCCACTTGTGATTAATACTAAGCCCCATTCGCTAATGCCAATCAATGCATGCACTACTGAACCAATGCCCCCCTGTCTTTACTAGTACTACCAAGCAATGACCGACCTATCCTTACTCTTTCCTTACTACCAAGCAATGACCTGTAGCTATCCCTAAGAACTAGTTATCATACATATTAGCAATAAAGTCATACATTTCCTTCGGCATGCCCTATTACTATTACCTTTTGACTTCGCTCCCAAGCCCGTACCCATTCGATTAGATAAGAGTGAGACTAGCCCTATTTTACTTTTATGAATGAACTTAATTGGAATGGAATTCATTACTAGTGTGAGATGGATGCGTACCGTGTCCCCATTGAGAGTAAAAACGCTCCAGACTTCGCTTTAGCTTCAGCTACAAACTAGGGACTTGGAACTTGCTAGAGCAGCTTACGGTGAGTACAATAGGGATTGGGCTAGTCAAATAGGTGTGCCTTCCTCATTCGAGCTAAAAGCTCTCCCTCGTCCAGGCATCCGGGCATTCATTTCACTGCATTTCCCTCATTCAATCACTGCATGAAAAAGAAGCCATGATTGCATTCCACTTGTCGTTGATAGGACAAGTTCACTGACTATATGCGAGTAGAGACTACAGGCAAGTAGTCTAAAAACAAGTAAGTAATAAGTGGATTATCCCTATAGAGCATAGTGACAAAAGTTCAATTTAGATATGTAAGTATCATATGTATAGAAAGAATGTACTTGCAATGAACTGGCTAAGTCCAACCAACCATGATGGCAGCCTGCCCCCTATAGCCAAAGCAAGCGAGAGCAAATAGTAATTTAATGGAGTAAGGCCAACTATTACCAATTATAGACAAGTTCAAAGACTCTATGCTCTGCTCATATAGATATGGGAATCCAACAGGGGTTCATGACAACTATTGTGACTAAGGCAAAACGTGAAATGAAAAGGTTTTTCAATCTGTCCCACCCGAACCAACACATATGGTGGATTCATAGTTCTGATCTACCGGTATCATATGTATGTGTATCAATGCCTCTATCAGGCAGCCGGAAGTGCATCTCTTCTTTTTGCAGGACTTCTTCTCTTATTCCTCACCCTGTCATTGCGTAATTTCGTCTGCAATTGCCTGATCAAGATATCGAGTTCGACTACGGAAGGGAATCCTACCCGTTCCCAAAAGGGCGCTTCTTTCTTTTCTGACCATGAACTGAAAGGGGAGCCCTGTTCGTGTAACATGTTATGGTCTCAACGCCGATTTCCAAACCTACTTTATTTTCAAAGTAGCTTCGATACAGGAAGAGGAGCTAGAAGCCTTAATTCAAGCTAGAAATAGTGCTCTAAAGTAAGCTAAGCGAGACCCCCTTCCCGCCTTTCGCGATTCATCAAGCTGTGAAGGTGTTAATATTATCTCTGACTCGGATGAGAGAGAAGGGAAATAATTCCATTTGGAATTGAATCAGAGAAGAGGGCACGGTGGCTATCTATATAGGAAACCTTAGGAATCACTCTATCTAAGCCAGAAGATGGTTCAGGAGGCGGCGGAGGATCTAAGGAAACCAATTGATGCTTCGTCTTCTTCGCCTAGCCTTTCTGGACTTTGCCTTCGAACTGGACCGAGTCTTGCTTCTCCAGCTCCACCAGAGCATTTCAAAAGAGCGCTCGGGTACGCGGGCAAAGAGAAAGATCGTGTAACTTGACAGGTGCAGCCACGACGGCTTCTTCCTCCAGTAGCTCTTCTTCTTCTTCCTTTTCTCAGAGGTCGATTCAGCAGCTTCAGTGACTGCTTAGTCTTTGTATTGCAGGTTCTAATCCTGTGAGATGGATTCTTGTGGGCGGAGGTTACTCAATCAACTAACTTCTGGAAGGAGGACAGAGGGCGAGAGTGACCTTCCTAGGCTCGTTCATTCATTCACTCGAAAAAAAGAAAGGATAAATCATACTTCTAGGGTCGTTTGTGCAGAATGAAATCCCATACTTTGTGTTCTATATCGTGGGATAAAAAGATTTTGTGAAAACACTGCGGATTTCATTATCTTAAGTTAACTCTTTTTAAAACCAGACTATTAGGAAGGAGAATCTCTATGGGTCCCATTGAAATATCCTGGAAAAACATCTATGGTTACGACTTAACGAACTTTACTACTTATACTACATCCTTCGGTGATACAAGATATACCAGACTGTCTACTTCGTAGGGAAAGTTTACCTTTTCAATACTTTACTATTAGTTCTGTTGGGTGATACTACTAATATATACCTAGGCTATGGCTTTCATTTACCGGGAAAAACATACATTTTATGGGAAAGACTTATTTTTTTATTACCTTGTTTATTAGGTATAGCAAGTCCATGTTTAAAATAGAAATTAGTAGCTAAATGAATCCCTCTCATTACAAGCAAGATGGTTCTTTTGCAAAACTAGCCAAAATACTAGAGAGCAAAATGTTACAACTCAAATTGGTGTTGACCTGCATGGAACAATGCAGGTCAAAAAAGCTTAACAATTACGTACCAGTACCCGTACCAGTTGGGTTTTTAGCCGTTTATAATAGAATTGAACTGGGATATAGGATAAAAAGCCATTCATTAAACATTCCAAAATACCCAAACACCACAGAAAACTAAAATACCACAATCATGAATATAATGCCTAGAATCCATTTCAATACTTTTCTTACAGAGATCGTTTCTTTGAGTTTTTTTACTCCTTGTCTTCGTTTCTTCTATTCTTTCCAGCGAGTAACTACGGCACGTTACGAGCCAGGAAGAGCTTCAAAAGTACTACTTTTTTAATTCTAAAGAAAGTCTATAATCAAATGGGTTTTCCAAATTCCTCCAATTTGAGTTGTATCCGTTAAATTTGATCGTAGCAGGTCTGGGCTCTTGGATCTGCTATGAGCCTGAGATATGAAATCTAGGTTTGAACTTAACTACTTGGCTGCATAATTTAACATTGAGACTTTCGTTTGCAAGCTTTTGGGGGCATGTGAAGTAATATAAGAGATCTCATATCTGGGGTTTGTTAAAACCAAAACCTCCCTTTTCTGGATCAACTAAAGCGGCCCTTCTTGGGTTCTACTTCTCATTTCTATCTACGAGTCACTTCTTTCCTTTCTGCATGATCTCTCGATTTTGGCCCTTTCGATAAAAGACCAACATATTGAAATTGTCTTGTCCGATCTTACTCTCTATGGAATCTCACTAAGAAAGAGGTCTTCTGCCAGTGCTAGAAAGCCTATAAGAGCAGTAAACTCGTGATATAGGTACGTAAAGTAAAGAAGAAGGGACCCCTTTCATGGAACTACTAGCAGCTGGAGGGGCAGGATAGGCTAAGAAGCCAGGCAAGGCGGGAAGAGGGTGCACTTGGATAATTCGTTCCTAAGGCAAGATCAAGAGCAGGTCCTGCGGGGCATTAGCCAATTGCTCCTTAAACTTATGTAGCATTACACTCCAGGTATGTTTCAATAGGTTCCTTTTAACATTTTTGTGGTGTACCCAATTCCATGTGGGGAGGGGCATAACCGTAAAGAGCTTCAAAAGGAGTGCATTGTAGTGATGTGTGGTATGAGGTTTTGTACCAAAGCCAAGGGTAGCCACTGGTACCATCTCTTAGGGTGTGGATTTGCCATACATCTTAGATATGTTTCAAGAAATTGGTTCACTCTTTCGGGTTGTCCTTCGGTTTGAGGATGGTAATAGGCTAAACTAGTTCCAAGCTTCTTAAAAAGCTCCTTCCTTGGCTAGTAGATATTCTCTCTCTATCTGAGACAATAGAGTAGGGCATTCCATGTAATTTGCAAATATTTTCCATGAAAACTCTAGCCACTTGTGGTGCTGAGAAAGGGGCCATAAAATGAGCATATTTCGTAAGCCTATCAATTACCACCAAAATCACATCCCTCGGATTTACTTCTCTAAAATCCATTGAAATACACCTCAAAATCTGATCTGGAATGGGAAGTGGCTGCAAAAGGCCAGGGCCACATTCTCTTACAAAAGAGCAAATCTCTCTTTTAATTCCAGGCCAATAGAACCCTCTTTTTATTCTTTGGTAAGTAGATTGCATACCAGAATGTCCTCCTATCGGGGTGTTATGAAACTCTTCCATCACCTTCTTTCTGATAGCTGCTGCTATCCCCACATAAAGCCTTCCCTTCTTCGATATTATTCCATCGTGAAGCTCCCAATCACCATCCTCTCCATTCTTTCCTTCAAACTCTTTGCTCAACTTGGCTACAAATTCATCATTCACATAACTCTTTGAAACTTCTTCTTCCCAGGAAGATTGGTTTTGAGAAACATGGAGTGTGTTTGTGGCAGGGTCAATTTTTTGGCTTTCTTGTTTTCGGCTTCTTATAGAAAGAGCATCGGCTACCACATTGCTCTTGCCTTTCCTGTAATGGATTGTATAATCTAACCCAAGAAATTTGGTTAAGGCCCAGCTGGTTTGTGAGTTTTTTTTTCCAGAGGGTTTTGGGTAAGTTTTGATTATTCAGGGCCTATCCTTTAGATAATATCTCCACTTTGCCACTGCCATGAGAATAGCTAGGAGTTCCTTTTCATAAGTCGATTTGCCCAAATTCAAAACTCCTAAAGCCCTGCTCAAATAGGCAATAGGTCCACCCCCACCGCACCGACCCCATCTTCACAAGCATCAGCCTCATTAAAAAATGGCTGGGAAAAATCTGGCAAAGCCAACACCGGTGCTGTGCACATAGCTCTTTTAAGCCTTTCAAATGCTATTTTGGTCTTTTCATTCCATTGAAACCCATTCTTTTTGAGCTGATCTGTTAAAGGCTTTAAAATCACTCCATAGTTTTCCTGCCGGTGAGTCCCAAAAATCCTCTCCACTCTCTAAAAGAACTCGGTTTCGCCCAATTGAGCATAACCTCAACCTTGCTAGGATCTGTTGAAACTCCTTCTTTAGTTATTATGTGACCCAAGTATTCTACTTCTTGCATGCCAAATGAGCATTTAGTCAATTTTGAAAATAGTTGGTGTTGTTTCAGCTTTTAAAATACTCCCTATAAATGCCTGAGGTGCTGCTCCCAACTCTGACTATAGATCAAAATATCATCGAAAAACACCAACACATGCTTTCTCAACTCCTCTTTAAATACATCATTCATTAAATTATGAAATGAAGCCGGGGCGGCCAAATGGCATGACTAAGAACTCCAAGTGGCCATGATGCACCCTAAATGCGGTTTGGTGAGTGTCTTCCTCCCCAAATTTGATGGGCTCTCAAATCGATTTGGTAAAATATTTAAACACCTTTGAATTCTTCTAGAAGCTCTTCAACCACTGGAATTGGGTATTTATTAAACATTGTTAGAGCATTGAGCTTTCTATAATCCACACATAGTCTCCAAGACCCATCTTTCTTCTTAACAAGTATAGCTGGACTTACAAACTACTAACTCCTGGTTGGTATACCAAAAAAGATAGAATGCCGGTAGCAGTTATACCGTATCTAATATAATGATATCCAAAGATAACAAAGATAGGATGAACCATAGTACAAAGTAATACCAGAAACAAAGTAAGAAGAAAAAGTGGTACGATTCACGGCAAAAACAATACCAGCCATTTGCCCTCGGTGGCATTCCCGACTAGTCCGATTAAATAGGATTACCTCGAAAATCCTACTTCACTTTTCCCCTCGCTTCCCGACTGTATCAAAAAAGTAGGATCGTATATCGGTCAAAATCCTACTCATATCGGCCCTAAGTAATTCTACTAGTTAGTTAGAATCTATAAAAATAATATTCCAATATGGATTCCTATACGGATACGGAAGCGGAATCCAGGAAAGAATTACTTTTGTTCCCCTTCAGTAACAACACAACAGGTTGTGCGTGCGATCATTGTGGATAGAGAACCACGCCCACTCTCTATCCACCCTCTTCCACTTTCTGTCTCAATGGCTGGAGTGGAACAAGACTCCTCAGCTCGGCCAAGCTTACCAGAGCAGAGATTCCCCCTAGCCCTCTTTCCTAACTAGGTCTGCTCCTCTACGTGTCGGTGTGATTCTCTTAGGGACGGCTCCATCCCAGCATCGGACCTCAGAAAGAGGCTCTCTATTTTATGTGCTTACCGACACCAAAGCCAGTATCGGGGGGAGAGGGCCGAACGCTTTGAGTTCACTCCAATGGAGCTGCCACTCGATAATGTCAAGGTACCGTGTTGCGCCCCGGTGAAAGAGCAGCAACACCCGCCCATGCTTCTCTGTGCCCTGCTGTTTCCTGAAGAGATGAAACAAGACCCTCCATTGTTCACAGATACTAGCTAGACGGGTATATGGAAAAGAAGGTAATGTTAAGGTTACTACGGGCAGAATAAGGAGCAGCAGCTGCAAAGAACTAAGATTCAGGAGAAGCGGTAGCTTCGGAAGATGATGGAGATGATTGTTTAAGAGAATTTATACGTATTTGAAAAGGAATTCGTATAAGAGGAATCTTCACTGACTCTTATAAGTGCGCCACGTTAAAGTGCTGAACAGCCTATGTAGTAGGATGGGATGAAATGGGGGGATTCACTTTTGGATAATCCTTAATTAGACTTGGCTTAATCCGAACCACTACTCAAAGCTAATAGTTGTTATTCGATAAACTAAGGGACCAGCAACGCTAAGATCTTATTGCTATATGGGAGGGTTGCTATAGAGAGAGCTAGATGATTGGGGAATCATTCATCTTAGCCCTCCATGTTAACACCAGAATTGAATAAGTGAGTCTTTAGCTGGCTTTTGACTATATTTCACTTAATTCTATTAACGATAATTGTCGATTATCGAATAAACTCGAAAACTAGATCAAACATGGATGCGATTCTCCTTCGGGGAATTTGACTGAACATAGCTCTCGCATTTCATATAAAAAGATCGAACATGACTGCAACCGCATGAAATTAGAACTTAACGAATGAGTGGTATGGAGGGAAGGGTGGTTTGAGACCAGGATTCTAAAGCCCTTCTTTCATATACGAGTCAATTGGCTTCCTTTTCGGATAGATTTTTATGGAGCGGGTGAGAGGTTACTCCCTTCTATATAGGATTTAATAACTTACAGGATTCTAAGCCAGGACATTGAAAATAAATTTCAATCGATCAGCGAATGCCAGAGGAAGGATAAGGATATGGAGCCTACACCAACGTAGTCTTAGCCCTAGAACACATGGAGCTTGCAGCATTCTGAGTACCATGATGCATCCTTGTCATTTGGTGTTGGAATTCATTACAATGATTAAGATTTTGCTGATATGCATATCTTTGGCACGTAGGTCGAGCTTCCAGGTCTGGTAATTTGTCTTTCTTTGATGGAGCATCCTCAATACGACCCACCATCTTCTCATCAGGTCCTGAAGCACAGTATAAATAGTTCATATAGGGGTCCTTATTTGGTACTGGTACAGGCATATATCGATACTGATGTAAATAAATCTTTTTTTTTATTTTTCCTGCCTACACTAGCACAAGCCAGCACCTTATTATACAATAATGGTTTGGATATAACCCAATGTTTTGCGTTTTAGTAGGACCACATACTGAAAATCGAGATGTAACTGCCCCTACTATAAGTTCTCCTCCCCGATTTGGCAAAACAACAAAGGCTAATGATCATGGTAGGATATTAACTATCTAAATTAGAATATACGGGCGTGCCATGGTAAGGCATCTTTCCCTAATAGATTGGTTCTACATTGGCTAAGCTGAATACATACATAAGCACTCGTATGCCTCTCATGGCTTCAATATATATAAATATGTACTTATCCTTGAATTCAAAATACCTGTTCTTTTTCATCATAATCATCGTAATAAATAACTCCGTGTAACTTCCCTAAAATCTGGTTTTGTAGCAAAACAAAATGCTCTGAAGAACGCAAAGTTGCTGCCCAAGTTCGCCCGCCCTGATTTGCCAAAACACCAACAACTCCAAAGGGAGCAACTCAGTCAAAGAGGACGGGGCAATGGTCGAGGACACCAGATCAGGGCAAAAAAGCACCACACCAAAGGCCAACAAAGTCTTGAGCAAGATGGTAGATACCCCTGTCATGGACATGCCCAACTTTGATCTTGGTATGGAAAGTCCGCTAAAGACTGGTGGGTGGTAAATCTGTCCAATTTATCGGGTCTAAGAAAGGTCAGCCTACTACCGAAACAGTGTTTGTTGAATCAAGACCTTTTTATGAAAGGAGATGTCTCTATGTTAAACGCAATCTCTATACCCCAACGCCTCTCCATAAGAAGCCTAAAAGTTGGAGCTTTTAATATAGCATCTTTCGTGACCCGTCATCATGGTTACCAAAATCCAAGCCTTCCATACCTGATTTGCATATTTACGCGAGCCGAGAAGAAGTGAGTGATGACATAACCGACTTGCTTGATAAATGGATGCATGATCTAGTGGAAGAGAGATTGGATAAAGTTCAAAGAAAGCAACCCTACCGCAACAATCAGGAGTAGTGGTGCGATTAATAAAATATGGTTGAATTGCTTCGAGGCAAAGATGTCGGAGCTGAGGTCAACGGGGGATATCCTTTTGTTTTTTTCTAAAAATTGAATATTATTATACGGATCTGATTAAATCCGTTAGGTTTAAGAGATTTTATCTCAAATTACCAGCATTCTGGTGCTAATCTAAGCCCATTTAGTACTTTTTTACCTTCTGTTTTTGTCTTGATATTGCAACAATTTCTTAATTAAGAATATTTAGGTTTAGGAGTGCATTCTTTACATGCTACAGAAGCACACACCTGTTGAAATGCCATGGTTTTACATTGCCCCACCCATATGCATTGGTAAGTACGTCGAGTAATGATGGAAAAAAAATACCATGTTACTGTAGCAAACTGCTAATTTTTTGCGTTTGTAAGCCGCATATACACGAAACTTTATACACCGGCACCCCTTTCCTTTTTTCAAGTTAAGTTAAATGATGCTGGGTGGTTTTTCATGGCCTTAGCTGGTGGTGGTCGCTGGGTCTTAGCAGCAGCGGATATTCAAAATGTTAAAATTATGATGTAAAATTCGCTCTGGTCTGAGGAGGGCAACCAGGTTTAGGAATCTATGCACAAATTGAAGATCGACTGGTTTCCGGATGTGTGATTCTTTTTTTTTTTAGCATTTTCTCATGAGAAAAAGCACATTTAGCCTTGTCATACTTAGCATCCACACCTCATCCGACTTGGCATCACTACTTCTAATTATTTATTGCAAATAATCACATTGCATTGTGTTGATTGTCTGATAGGCAACAACGCTTGGAATGATGCTCCGGTTGAGAATGTTCCTCAGCAAGCTCAATCCTGAGATTGTGCACTTTTTGTAATCCGTCACATATGTTGTATTTTCACCGGACGGAGAGCCAATGAATTTCATGCAGGTCGGTGCGTGCGGTGATCTCACTGTTTTTCTTTAATTGATGCTGAAAGTTTCATGTCCTTATTATTGATTTTTTTGCTGTTTGAATTTGATTTGTTGGATGATGTATCCAAGGATCGACCTGTACTAGCTTACAAGCTATTGACTGATGATGAGAATATTTACGAGTTCTAATTTTGAGTAAATTGAATCTGGATGGTGCCGTGTAGTTTAGTTACCATGTGTAGTTTAGTTAGCTTGTGCTTGTGTTAGTATGATCCCCAGCCCGGATAATGCCGCCAAATCTTCAAAGCGAATATGATGGCTCCCAATTCTAGCTCATGAACTGGGTAGTTGGCTTAATAGGGCTTCAACTGTCTGGAAGCAATAATATATTTATGTGATCTTTTCGAAAGAAAGTGAGTGAAAAAGGCTACCCTAATTTCTACGCTTTCAACTTCTTCGCCTAAAAAAAGAATTTGAGATCCAGCTTAGCGATATAAGCTTTGTCCCTCACCGAGGGCCTCTTCCTGTCCAAAATCAAATGAAGAAAAGAAGACCAAGAAAGACCCCTAGCAAAAAGAACAAGGAAAGAACGGA